TTATCCGTCTATAGAAATAGCTTCAACAGCAGCTAGATCCAGAGGGAAGTTGTGAGCATTACGTTCGTGCATAACTTCCATACCAAGGTTAGCACGATTAATGATATCGGCCCAAGTGTTAATGACACGACCTTGACTGTCAACTACAGATTGGTTGAAATTGAATCCATTTAAGTTGAATGCCATAGTGCTGATGCCTAGAGCAGTAAACCAGATACCTACTACAGGCCAAGCAGCTAAAAAGAAATGTAAAGAACGAGAGTTGTTGAAACTAGCATATTGGAAGATCAATCGGCCGAAATAACCGTGTGCAGCTACAATATTGTAGGTTTCTTCTTCTTGACCGAATTTGTAACCTGCGTTAGCAGACTCATTCTCGGTAGTTTCCCTGATCAAACTCGAAGTTACCAAGGAACCATGCATAGCACTAAATAGAGAACCGCCGAATACGCCAGCTACACCTAACATATGGAAAGGGTGCATAAGAATATTGTGCTCAGCCTGAAATACGATCATGAAATTGAAAGTACCAGAGATTCCTAGAGGCATACCGTCAGAGAAGCTTCCTTGACCGATGGGATAGATCAAGAAAACAGCACTAGCAGCTGCAACAGGAGCTGAGTATGCAACAGCAATCCAAGGACGCATACCTAGACGGAAGCTAAGCTCCCACTCACGACCCATATAGCAAGCTACACCAAGTAGGAAGTGTAAAACGATTAACTCATAAGGACCACCGTTGTATAGCCATTCATCAACGGAAGCTGCTTCCCAGATAGGATAGAAATGCAGACCAATAGCTGCAGAGGTAGGAATAATAGCACCGGAGATAATATTGTTTCCATAAAGAAGAGAACCGGAAACAGGCTCACGAATACCATCAATATCTACTGGAGGAGCTGCAATGAAAGCAATAATGAATACAGAGGTTGCAGTCAATAGGGTAGGAATCATCAAAACACCAAACCATCCAATGTAAAGGCGGTTTTCGGTGCTAGTGATCCAGTCGCAAAAACGACTCCATAGGCTTGCGCTTTCGCGTCTTTCTAGAATTGCGGTCATGGTTAGAACTTAGTTTATTTAATCAATAGAAGCTCCCAAGCATATATATAAGTTATGCTTGTTACTTAACAGTATAACATGATTGATATACTCGTGTCAACCTATATTCCTAGATCTCTCATAAAAACATAACATTGGGGTTATCTATACTTTATAGTAGTGATCTATCGTACATAGATACATTGTCACTATATTTACGATACTCTATATAGTAGCTACAGATATATTCGATTCTAGCTATAATCTATCCGTAGCTATTATATATACTCCATTCCATTTTTGATAGTGCGATATCCACTTTTGTACTTGTGAATAGCAACAATATTTATCAAGTGATTTGAATTAGATCTTGAGGAATAGCTATATAGAGCTAGCTATGACGGGAATTGGCTCTATTTGATCTGGGTTGCCCGGGACTCGAACCCGGAGCTCATCGGATGGAGTGGATTATCTGCTCCTTCCAAAAGAGCGAGAAATCTCTCCCCAAACCGTGCTTGCAATTTTGATTGCACACGGCTTTCTCCATGTATTTATTTCTTAATCATTGGCGTTCCCGGACGTAAAAAAAGGAAATAGGATCATAAATGGATCCTGGCACTTGCTCAATAAGCATTTCATTGGTCAAATCAGTTTCTTCTTTCTTGATTACGTATCTTTTGCCAGGAATTAGCTAGGGTATTTATCTGGAGAATATCTAGATGCCAAAATTGTTCTCTCTGTGAACAAGTCTTTGAGAAGACTGGAAAGAGGAATTCTCGTTCTTTTGAGAACGATTTTGTAAAGAGTTCCGACCCTAATTCTTCCCGAACTACACGTATCGTACTTTTATGCTTACAGGCTAAAGTTTTAGCACATGAAAGTAGAAGTATATACTTTATACAATATAAACCGTCTTGATTGAAAGATCCACTGTAGTAATGAGAAAAATTTCTCCAATTTTGATCGAACCGATCGAGGATATCATCATCTGTCAGACTGGTCCAGGCAAATTTACTAATTGGCCGACCAGAAACGTCACAGAACCTTTCTTTAGCCAAGAAAGAAATTATTGACCTAATTGGGGCTATTGGATCAATTTTATTAGTAATGAGATCGGTAATGAATGAATCGTCTAGCATTTTGGTCCTAACCACGAGATGTGTCATTTTTACACTCAAAGAATAACCAAGGAAAGAAAAACAATTCTTGGGTAATTCAAGAATCCATACCCTATACGGTTGAGGCCAAAGATGGAAATAACGTTGCCAAAAGTGGAAAAGATGATATCTCCATTTTTTCACTTGAAGGTCGCTACCCTTCAGAGCTACGAGGGATCTTTCTCGATATCTCACATAATGAAAGAAAGGATCCTTTAATAACCAGATCCTTTTCGTTGAAATTCGAAAAGGAAATAGGAGAATATGTTTGATCTTTCGATCAAAATGAGTTCGTTCGGGAAGAGATCCATAGAACAACAATCGTGAATGAGAAGACCGCTTCAGAAGGGGAACTAGAACGGATTCATATTCACAGACATAAGAATTCCACAAGAACAGGGAGAACTTTGTACTTTCCCTCAGACTAACCAGAGTTGCTTTCTGCAAATTCTTGGAACTAGAACTATTTTTACATTCATAGAGAATGCATCGCAATAGATGCAAAGAAGGAGCATCTCGGATCCAGCGACGAAAGATTCGAACCAAAATTTCTGGATGAATAGCGTAAGGTAGTTGTATATCTGATATATAATTTGAATGTGGTAATTTCTCTTCGATAAGGGGGAATAAACAATGGATGGATCGGAAACTTTTCCATCCATTCATACATTCTAGAGAATATTTGGCTCGCATTGAGAATGAAACTTCTAAGATCACAGTCAAGCCCTCTAATATCAATTTAGAGTAAGAACTCCTATTGCAATCCATCCATTGATTTGGATGGAAATTCCGAACTAAAACAATTGAATCCTTCGATTGACGTATCCGATTAATCGAACGTTTTACAGTTAGAAAACTCAAATCATTGGAAATCCTAATTTCCGATGGTTCAGAGAAACTCGATCTATCTGAATGATGATCATGAGCAATTGCATAAAGATCTTGCTGAAAAAAGAGCGGATATAAAAAGCATTGCTGCCAAGATCTATGCTTGTTTCCGTCTCTTTGGAACTCATACATTTTAAGATTACCTCGGCTATCGCCCTAGAAAAACTTCTTGGATTAGAAAATGTTACATGGTGCGATCTAATCGGGACAGAATAGCAAATCTCAATCTGAGATCTTCTATCCAAAGATCTCATTCGTCATAAGGAAGAATGAGATTCCTTTATCTTGGCGACCCGATCGCTCTCCTGACTCATGAAATAAATTTACCTAGCCAGCAAACTATTTCTCTTACACATTTGTCCTCGAGTAATTAGGACTCATTGCGGGCGTATAAATTCCTGATTTACTCAAGGAAAAACTTCCCCTTATCGGTTACTAAAAAGCTCTTAACTTCTTATTAGTAAAGGGAATTCCTCGTTTAAATGAGGAACAGAAGCTCGTTCCTCTGGTTTGGCTTATGATTCAAGCATCCTGCTTTATCCATGGACTCACTGACTTAACACATGAACCGATTCGACCCTACTACACAATTATCACATTTGTTTGAACAAATGCACATAATATACATTTATATAATAGATGTATATTTCTCTCCCATTCATTTGGGTAATCCGGTTCTAATCAAACATGATTGAATTAAGTCTCATCAAGTCCAGGCTGTTAGAACGACATGCTGCTTTTTCCATTCATTTCCCTTTCAGGATCAGTCGTAGTCTTACTAACCTTACCGATGGTATGGACGAATTTTCTACTTCATTCAAACGTGTAAAAGACCCTAGTCGCACTTAAAAGCCGAGTACTCTACCATTGAGTTAGCAACCCATATTTGGATCTATTAGATAAAAATAGAGAGATACACATGATTGGTGAAAACTGTACGTGATACGTGAATAGTGTGTCTATTCCAAATATCTAATCGTATTAGATACATAATGCACAATTATGTATTTCATTTATCAAATATAATACCATAATGTAGCACAATACACTATTGTAAATAGCCCCACCAGTTAGAATTCTATCGGCACAATACATTATTGTCAATCCCTCTCTTAGAGATAGAGATAAATTTTTAGATGGACACTACATTTAGTGTCAATATTAGGCATATCTAGAGATGTCCCTAGGCTTAGGGCAGAAAAAGTAGAAAATAAGAAGCTCACAAATTCTCTATCGGGAGCTTCTTAGTTCATTTTGGAGAAATAAACTGTTTTATCTTTGTCCATATATAGTTTTTCACATAGGTTAAACCCCTTATCAAATAGTATAGTATGGGAATACCAATCACTAAAAGAATATAGTATACGAGAAAAAAACATGGAAAATAAAATATAGACTTATACATTGGACGAAAATAAACAAATATTTTCCTGAAATTCTTCACCGCAAAATGCTGAGATCTTCTGTCATATTCGCTTCTAATTAGTTCTTTTTTTTCGTTCAGGATCTCTAGCAGGTCTTTTACTACTTTCATCACCTTCATGAATTTCATTCCTTTATAACCTCCTGAAAGAGTTTAAATTTGTTAGTTAATAGATTATTTACCTATCTGAAATAGAGGTCTGTCCTTTTCAGACAAATTTATATAGATTTAGTTCCTTTTCTAAATAAATAAAGAAAAAAAAAAAAAAAAAATGAAATAATATTCCTTTTTTGGGGTCAGAAACCCTAGTACCCGAAGACCTATTCCTTCTATTCCGGATCCAACGGCATTACAGCAACTCCATGGTGACCGGGTTGGATAGACTATAATGATACCTCTTAGAGAATATATATAACAACGTTTTCTCGCTCGAGCCATAAATATTTTGATAAGATTCGAAATCAATAAAAGGGTTATTTTCATATGGATAGTTTATTTACTATATGAAACTTCGTATTAATCTAAGTTAATTTGAACTTCTCGAGGAGAAGAAAGAGAGAGTGTGTACTCGTAACTAAAGTATGTTTTAGTTATGTTCAAAAACTGTAGAATCCTGCTAAATAAGGAATCTTAGTAGCATCCCTCTACACTTTTTGTTTTGAGTCATCTTTCATCTATTTCCTCTCCCCGTTTACGTAAAAATATGTCTTAATCCATTATACGGATTAATCGTTTGAATGATCGCAAATAGGGTTTTCTTATCTATTCTGGGATCAATTGTGTTTCAATCAGAAGAGGTATACCCCCTTATTTCATTTTTCGTATCTAGATGAATACGCGTTTACTTTTTCCGATTCACCGTTCTAATCTTTTAGAACGTTGTAGACTTCAAAGGATTTTAGCTCATTTCTTCTATGTACATTAACCCTAGATACCCCTTCCCAATTGAAAAAGAAATTGATGTTCATATAAAATATGCGTATAGATGTTGAACTAAGAACATCATTCAGGTGTAAAATGATGAATCTTATAATCCATTCATGTCGTTTAAGTCACACGTTGCTTTCTAGCATATTGAGAAAGATAATATTGAGAAAGATAAGTTGAAAAGTCCCAGATCTCAAACAGAATTGATATGTAATCATCAATAGTCATTCACTTTATTTATTATAATATAATATTACATTGTAATATTATTATTGCATTGCCCCAATTAGGTACTGAATGCTTCTTTAGCTGCATACATTACTTCGACACTAATGGTTTGTATACCCTTTTGTCGTGCAAATTTCTCAGTATTTTTCTCCACCCTTTCCCTGACAAAACGTGGGATTTTACTTAATTCCAATCGACTCTCAGGATTCCAAATTAAGCCTATATTCGTGGATAAGGATTTAGTCATTATTTCTTTAGTATCATGACCACCAAAAATGTCTAGAAGATGCTCCTCCATACCCAGAGCAAATGAGTTATAAACTAGATCCGCTATTTGATTTGTACCTTCGTAACCCAGAAAGGGTCGGTATCCCAAGGGAAAATTTTGGATATGAACTGGTGCGGAAATGACTCCACAAGGAATATCCAGACGTTTGCCAATATGGCGCTCCATTTGAGTACCAAAAATTGCAGATGGTTCGACGCGAGCGATCATATCTCCGACTTCAGCATGATCGTCTGTGATCAGTATTTTATCGCAGAAACCTTGAATCTGCTCTTTAAACCATTCTGCATCATGTTTGCAAAAAGTACCTGCACAACTAACACGGATTCCCATCTCTCGAGCAAGTATCTTAGTAATTGAAACAGCATGAGTTGCATCACCGAAAACGACTGTTTCTTTTCCCGTCAAATTCTGACAATCAATAGATCTTGAAAACCAAGCAGCTTGGGAAACGAATCGAGTTTGTGCATCAATATAGGGTTCATAATCAATCCTTTTGTTTGATGAGCTAGAAGCCAAGGTATCAATATTTTTTTGTATCTGTCGAATACACTCTGCTATATCTACAGCACCCATGGGAGTTGTAGATATGTAAGGCATTCCATATTCTTTATTCAAATACATCGCTGTCATTAAGCCAACTTCGCGATATGGGATTAAATTGAACCAAGCTTTCGGTAAATTTTTCAGATCCTCTACAGATCCTCCTTCAGGAATTATTTGATTAATTTCAATGCCCAGATCTCGTAATAAACGTCTCAACTCACGACAATCGTGTTGATTATGAAAGCCTAATGTAAAAATACCAATTATATTCACAGAAGGTGCGTCCGTCACGAATTGATCTAATACTTCTTGTCTATGACTTCTATCCAAATAATATCGAACCACCTGCTCCAAAGTTCTATCCGCCGCCTGAATTTCATTCACTTGATAATGATCAACATCTGCAAAAATGACGTTCGAATCAGAAATGATAGATGCTCTATCTACAAAATTTTGTAGATCTTCTTGCAATATACTAGAGGTACATGTAGGTGTCAATATGATCAGATCGGGACGCTCCTCCTGATCTTTACGTAAAATATTATCCACAACTCTTTCTTGAGATCCACGTGCTAGTACGTGACGATCTACTATGCTAGCAGTCGCAGCAGTAAAATCCCTTTCGCGTTCTAACATAGAACGCATTACATTAAAATAATCATCTCCTAGAGGAGCATGCATAATGGCATGCACATTTTTGAAGGAACTAGCTACTCGTAGGGTTCCAATGTGAGCAGGACCAGCATACATCCAATAGGCTAATTTCATAAACACCTTTTCTCAAAGATATGTATTCCCATCCTACACCATAAAAATATCCCTTGCCATCTTGCCATATATATCTATACCTATTTGATATCATATTCCCTTTCAATAACTAGAGTATTGAAATAATGAGAAATCCATTAAAAGTAGTCATTTGATTTCTCGTTTCTTTTTTTGAAAAAGAAATACTATTTGTTCCGCCCAAATAGTCTGGAACGGAAGGATTCGAACCTTCGTAATAACAGGACCAAAACCTGTTGCCTTACCACTTGGCCACGCCCCATTCGATGTTAATCCATAATATTAACCGCTTTTGACCGTTATGTCAAGTCAATCTATCCTGATTCATTCTTGGGATCTGGCACTATCTATAAAAACTAAAAAGCTACTCTTTGCTCAAGTTCCAACTTCAATTGAGCATTTGTTTACGATTCGTATTACGACATAAATACGGAATTATTGAGCAGTCTCCTCCCTTTCGAACGATAAATTTCTTTGTGAAAGACCTTCAATTCATTTGAAACTTCTAAGGGATTTACTTGTCTTTATCTCGTTCTATTTGATCCTGTAGGTTCTTTATTTACTTCGATGGCTACAATCCTATTTGAAGCTTATGTGCGATGAATAGACTCCTATAGCCATATCTCCTCTTCGGGTTGGAATATTTCAAAAATAATCAATCAAAATGAAAGAGAATAATTTTTTCATTCCATTCTAGATATACGAAGAAAAAGAAGTGTTTTCACGAAGTCCAATTAGCGATTCAATAGAAAAAACCCTAGTCTTTCTTTACTAGATCAGGTAAAATATTGTATGAAAGAATGCTCCCTCCCAATCCGAAGACTAAAAGTCTAAGCTTTCTAAAAGCTTCCGATTGGCAAAATACTTTTGGTGCTTTACACCTTTTTAATTCATCGGAGAATCAAAATGCCAGTTATGCTTAATATTTTTATAAACGATGCCGCGTTTTATTCGAATAATCCCTTTTTTGCCAAATTACCCGAAGCTTATGCAATTTTCGATCCAATTGTTAATGTAATGCCAGTTATTCCTTTGTTCTTTTTTCTATTAGCCTTTGCTTGGCAAGCTGCTGTAAGTTTTCGATAATCCTGAAAAAGGTGTGATTCTTTTTCGACAAAAAGGAAAAAATCACTTGATGCAAAACCTTTTATGCAATGGTGCAAGATATATATTTATCTTGCATCGCTGCAATTAACTCTATTTTGTCTCTTTTCTCTTGTTCTGCTTATTTTGGGAGGCATAAATGAATTATGGTTCCCTCCGACGAGACTAGAGTATAATATCTTCTAGACTAAACCCCTTTTTCATGCATCTTAGTCAATTCCGATTCCATCACAGGCGGAATTCGAGCTATCTATTAGGTATTGATGCGAATAACGAATTATCATCCATAGGGGTTATATCCTATTCTAAGATTTCTAGAAAGAACGAGCAGGGGGGGGGGAGCGAGGGTATTTTATATCGATTTTGTTTTTTTCTTCTTTTTCACTCCAATTCTTTATTGTGACGGTGCTATACTCGCTTGAACCCTACCCTATTAGGGGACTAGGATTAATTCTAGTTCCTATTCATCCATTCAATTCCAAGTGGGATCGGAGAAGAAAAAAGGATATCTGGAAAACAAAGAGATCAATTGAAATCCTCTTTGAAGAGGATCCCCGCGCATAATGTATGTTATGTGGAGACCCAATTTGTTTCAGTATTCATAAAAAGAATAAATACTATTGCTGGGTATTGAAACACCGATATATCATACAAAGATTGATAATCTTTTCCGTTGTAATTCTAATAAGGATCCCGGAGATTACCTAATGCTTACTCTTAAGCTGTTTGTCTATACAGTAGTAATATTTTTTGTTTCTCTTTTTATCTTTGGATTTCTATCGAATGATCCAGGACGGAATCCCGGACGTAAAGGATAGTGAAAAAAAAAGAAAACAAAAAAAGATATATAGGTCAAAAAATGTAGGGTCTCTTTCATCAAGGGTCTCTTTCATCAAAAGATAAAGAGGCTATAACATCAGTTTTGAACTGATTCTTCTTAACTCAATGAACGGAGAGAGAGGGATTCGAACCCTCGGTACAGATAGTCTGTACAACGGATTAGCAATCCGCCGCTTTGGTCCGCTCAGCCATCTCTCCGAGATAGGATATATTGCATGAATATAACTTTTGTTCGGATAAAGACCAACATTTGCTAGGAAGCGATCATTTCGTTCAGCCCATTCAATCTTTTCTTTTGGTTACCCTAGCCCGGCCACCGGCCAGGCCATTTCATCTTTTAGATGAGAAAAAATTCAGCAAATAATGGCTATAATTAATACAGCGCTTTACCTAATCTTAAAACTAAAATAGCTGTTATGACAGCAGCAACAAGAGCTATAGCAATTTGAATCTCTGATATCATCTCTTTATTTCCTCTCCCAATTTTTTATTCATTTTGTCGATATAAAAACAAGAAAAAGCTCTCATTAATTATTGTAATAATTAAAGCTGCTCAAAGCTAGAACATATATGGACTGGGACGATCAGATTGTAGTAGTAGAGGGAAAAAGGGTATTTCAAATATTCAAAATAAGAAAAAAAAATGTGAAATCGTGTACGCGAAGCTTTCATAAAACGAAAGCTTTGCATTACGCTCAAAACGGTTCCGTATTCATCAAAACGTTATATATATATATATATATATATATATATTGAACGCCTATTGTTGTCAATCAATGATAAAAATAATTGCATATTTTTCAAAGTGCTAGTACCTAAGTTTACCTGCAATTTTTCAATAATTTGGCTAGTTGAAAGGGACTAGTCCTCCCTTTGCAGAGATCCTATTATCGAGTATTTACAAGGAATCATTAGTTAGAACAGAATGAGTGGAACTAATTAATAATTAACCCCAACCAATTGAGCTCTTGGAATGTTATTCCATTTTTGAAGTACTTCAAACGGCTCTTTCCCTCTTTTCCGGGCTATTTTGTCTGGACTATTACGTATAAATTGCCTCCTCATTTTTTGACTATTTTGTATCAATTCAATCAAAATAAGGATTTTAAAGGGCGCAACATTTGAAGTAAACAAATGTTCTAAGTGAGTTCTGGAAGAAAAGGATATCTCCCCAAGTAGGATTTGAACCTACGACTAATCGGTTAACAGCCGACTGCTCTACCACTGAGCTATTGAGGAACAACGGAGAATGAAATCTTATATACAAATGCTCTTATGTTTTAACGATACTCCTGAACAATGAACCATTGAGGAACTCGAGAAAAATAAGAAATGTGTGCGAAGATATTCTTGACAACATATCTGCTTCAATGTTTTGTGTCAAAATGATTGTTGACAACATTTGTTATCTCCATATAAATCTCAATTGGGATTGTTTCATATCCTGTACGTACCTTTACGCAGACACTTTACGCAGAAAAGAGTCTACGATTTCTTTTGGTATGTAGGGAATCCTCTACTTTTGAATATTTTTTATCTCTCGATAGAATCTCTAGTGAGATTCTTTTTTAGAAAAAGGCATAATCACGAAGAATAGGATTCTGAGGATAACAGCTACCTATTCTTTGGTAATAAATAGTATAAATTATTTATCCCGAGCTTGTCAACACAAAATTGATCTTTATACTATGAGTAAACCATAGCGGGTATAGTTTAGTGATAAAAGTGTGATTCGTTCCGTCAGGAATTTGCATAGATGAGGTAAATTCCTCTCATATCAGCGATCAGCACCTTTAATATACTAACCAACCCCTATTTTTTCTTTACTTTCTTATCATTTCAAATCTTTTTGTAATATTTTATCTCTATATTTATTCCATGGAAATTCCTTGTTCAATAAATGAATCATATACGTGTATAAATAGATTTACAGTAAATCTATTTATACACGTATGATGTTACCCCATCCTAATTGATCATTCTAGGGAATAATATAAAAAAGATGTAATTCTCTTATGGACACAAGACAATAAATCTGATAATGGATAAGTCAAAATAGTCAAACATTTCTATCCCTCTTTTTGTTGATATGGATAGAATGGAAATTCCTCAGTGTTAAAATGAAACATAATAGATTAATGTAGATATTATTACACAAAATAAAAACCCGAAGATATAGGAAGATATACGCCCCCCTCCTAGATATTTCATTCCCTCTCCTACAAAAAGACCTATAATACCAACTCCGTTTGGGATTCCGTCTATTGCCCATTGATCAATAGATTGACTTGATTCTGCTAATCGTCGTATACCTTTAATCAAGATTAAGCCATAATATTTATCTATATAAGCTCGATGATATGACCAATTATATATGATATTAATCAATTGGTCCGAAATGCTCTTCATCTGATGATGCGTTCCATTGGGTACATATTGTGACAAGAAGTTAATAGGTCTATATAGAACATAGGCAATTAATATACCTAGACACGCTATACCAATTGAAGTGATTGCATCTGTTAAAAATTCGGACCAATTGTCCGGATGATTCTTATAGAAATGGTTTATCGATGGAGTCAACCATTGAGTTAATATATCATAACTCATTCCTCTTCGAAAAAAAGGGGCTCCTATCAATCCAACGAACAAAGTTAATAGGCCTAATACAACTAAAGGCAATAGCATTGTATTGCCTGATTCTTTCGGATATGCAAAATAACCTTTCTTGAAGAAGGGATAAGCAGCAATGAAGTCCCCCTTATTTTTAGAAAATGGTTCCTGTTCCATCTTATCCGAAATTTGAAATGCTTCGTTGAAGAAGTAGTTATCCATTTTTTGAAATGGAAACGACATAGAATCGATTCTAGTTCTACTGAAGGTGCTGGATTCTTCCCCCCACATAGAAGTGGAATATAATGTAATATTGTCGGTATATGAATTAGTTAATTTTATATTGAAGTCCCCTTCAAAAGTGAGTAGATACATACGAAACATATAAAAGGCAGTTAATCCTGCTGTAAACCAAGTGATCCCCCCGAGAATAGGAGAATATAACTTACTATCACTAAGAATCTGGTCTTTGGACCAAAAACAAGCAAAAGGTGGGATACCAGAAAGAGAAAGTGTCCCTAAAAGAAAAGTTATACCTGTAATTGGCATATATTTTCTCAAACCACCCATAAGAGCCATATTCTGACTTTTATCGGGGCAATATCCAACAATCGGTTCCATGGAATGGATCACTGATCCAGATCCTAGAAACAATAATGCTTTCGAATAAGCATGTGTAATCAAATGGAACAGAGCAACTCGATAAGAATCTATACCCAGGGCTAACATCATATAACCTAATTGAGACATAGTGGAATAAGCCAAGCCCCTTTTAAGATCTTTTTGAGCGAGAGCCATAGTTGCTCCCAATAGAGCTGTTATTCCACCTATCCAAGAGATGAGATTCATTATTGAAGGTAGAGCTCTGAAAAGGGGAAACAATCGAGCTACAAGAAAAATTCCTGCTGCTACCATAGTAGCGGCATGTATAAGAGCTGAAATAGGGGTGGGTCCTTCCATAGCATCAGGTAACCATACATGCAGTGGGAATTGTGCGGATTTTGCTACTGGACCTAGAAATAAGAGAAAAGCACAAAAAGTAATAAAGAATAAATCAGCTCCATCATTGGCAATGAATTCGTTTAATTTTTTGAACAAATATTGAAATTCGAAACTACCTGTTACCCAATAAAAACCTAAAATTCCTAATAAGAGTCCGAAATCCCCCGCACGGTTTGTTATAAAAGCTTTTTGACAAGCATTAGCCGCGCTGGGTCGTGTAAACCAGAACCCTATTAATAAATAAGAGCACATTCCTACTAATTCCCAAAAGATATAGATTTGTACCAGATTAGGGCTAATAACTAGTCCTAGCATAGATGCATTGAAAAAATTGAGATAAGCAAAAAACCTCACGTACGCTTCATCATGAGACATATAATTATCACTGTATATCAGAACCATGGTTCCAACAGTTGTAATTAATACTAACATAATGGAAGTAAGTGGGTCAATCAAATAGCCCAACTCTAAAGAAAAATTCTTATTGATGATCCAGGACCAAAAATATCGATAAATGGGACCGCCGGTAATTTGCTGTAAGAACAGATTGAAAGAAAGAAACATAGCTGTACATATCATAAAAAGACTAATAAGAGCCCATATACGGCGTAGACTCTTAGTTGCTACTGGGAAAAGTAAGGATCCTATTCCTATTGGCACAGAAGCTGAAAGCGGAAGGAAAGGTACGATCCGAGCATATTTATATAGAAATTCCATAGGAAGATCAAATAATTATTCAAAATATTTTTCTATTTCCCATTCTTACTTTCCAATCCACTAGATCCTGAAGAGGATCAAATAAATAGCAAGTATAGGAGGTCGCGAACCAAGAAGAACGATAGAATATGGATCCTATCCATTTCATATCCCTTTTACTTGTATTTTCTGCAAATACCAGATTAGCATCGATCAATACTAATCAAATATTAGTTAGATGAGCCTGAAGGAACTCTAGTACATCTAGTAACCCCTTTTTCATAAAAGACTTCCTATAATCTAGTTTTATGAACTAGAGCGATAGAGAGGTTTCAGTTTACTTAAAACTTCATATACTGAAGATGAATAGTAGTGTTTCTAATGAGACTTAACAAGACCCATTGGGAGACCGCTTTTGTTATTCTATATCTTAGGGTATTAATAGATTGAAATTGAATCCGTTCAAATTACATATTCGCCTTTCACCCAAAACTGAATAATGAATACATACGCAAGAGTTGAGACCAAAAGTGAAAAATTCCGAATTGATTGAACTAACTGGTTCAATTTTTTATGTCCATCATCTTTGCATCCTAATCAGAACCAGATGACATAAATCTACTACTAATCCGAGACATGCCCACTTGAAAAATAGGAAAGTTAAGGGATAATGTTATATCTAACTATCCCTGGAACTATTTCAAAAGCGAAATGATCATTTATGAGATCCGCTCTAGGAGAATGATACGGTGCAAATACTTCAAAAAATGGGATTGGATTTGTAATATACTCTGTAAAAATGGGGTGGGAACGGGTTATCCGAAAGAAGATGAATCAATTACTTCATTTTTGAAGAAAGTAATTAAACCGCGCAATTGCTTTTTATTCAAGTGTTTCCCCTCGGAACGAACTATATAATATGTATAGGTACATATAGATGTCCTTCACATCGAACTAGATAGCTGAAAACCCTTGTTCATTATGGCGGTTCCAAAGAAGCGTACTTCTAAATCCAGAAAAAGAATTCGTAGAAATATTTGGAGGGGAAAAGCATACCGAGCTGCAGTGAAGGCTTTTTCTTTAGCTGAGTCTATCTCAACCGGCTGTTCAAGAAGTTTTTATTGCACAACAAAGGGGGAGCCCTCTGGATCATCCAAATAAAATAGAAATCCATCAATGAATTGGATTGTTCCTAACACCAGTCGATATACTGCACCCTTCGGTACTCTGAAGAAGGAACAGCGATGGGAAACTCTTCTTTTTGATTATTCAAAGTTGAGACACTTGGAAGAATAGTCGGACGAAAGGAACATGGTCACAAATTAGGTATACTGTATCCGTTCTCACCGACCAATGTTGTACTTTATCAACCATTTCCAAATAATCTTGAGAAAGGAAGGATATAAAAACTTTTTCCTTTCTCATTTGACATGTTTGAGATATAGCTGCTCCGATTCCATCCAGAGAATAATTATCTAGATATTCCTTAATGACGGAACTGAATGGAATTTTTTATCGTCCTTCGGAGCAGCGGGATTTGAACCCACGACTTCCATCACCCCAAGATGGCACGCTACCAAACTGCGCCATGCCCCGTTATAACGACCAATAGCACATTGGTTCAATCAAAAGCATCAAATGAGAAAAACCAAAGTCTGTGAATCTATTGACAATTTGTCATATCTATCCTTAGAATATTGAATACCAACAAGCCGCCATGGTGAAATTGGTAGACACGCTGCTCTTAGGAAGCAGTGCTAGAGCATCTCGGTTCGAATCCGAGTGGCGGCATTCTGGGTATAAGAAACCACGAATTACATGCGTTATCTATAGATTAGGTATACTATCATTGTTAGATCTATTTCTATTGTTTCATGACAAATCAGTCGATTTAATATTTGTCTCATTGCTCCTATTCAAATAAAAATCAAATTAAGAAATGGGTTTATTATGATATTAATAACATTAGAACATATATCAGCTCATGTCTCTTTTTCCCTGATTTCTGTTGTTACTCTTATTTATTGGGTAACCTTAGTTTATCAAATTGAAGAACTAGGTAGTTCGGGGGGAAAGGGCATGATAGTTACTTTTGCCTGTATAACCGGATTACTAGTTACTCGTTCGTTTTATTCGGGGCATTTACCGTTAAGTAATTTGTATGAGTCATTCATGTTCCTTTCATGGAGTTCCTCTTTGATCCATATACTTATAGAAGTACGGGGCCAGTATACTCGGTGGTTAGGTGTGATAACTGCAACAAGTGCTATGTTAACTCATGGATTTGCTACTTTGGGTCTTCCGGAAAAAATGCAGCAATCTGCAATGTTAGTACCCGCTTTACAATCTCATTGGTCAATGATGCATGTAAGTATGATATTGCTTAGTTATGCAACTCTTTTATGTGGATCCCTATCATCAATATCGTATTTGATCATTACGTTTCAAATAAATCGAAAAATTGTTCTTATTGCAAACAATTCCTTCTTACGGTTCTTCCTTACCAATAAAATTTGGTATTTACACGATCAAGAAAAAAAAGATTTGCAAGACGCGTTTTATTCTCCATTGACGAATTATCGTCAATGTCAATTGACTTACCAATTAGACCATTGGAGTTATCGTGTCATTGGTATAGGGTTCTCTCTTTTAACCATAGGTATTCTTTCTGGAGCAGTATGGGCCAATGAAGCATGGGGATCTTATTGGAGCTGGGATCCCAAAGAAACTTGGGCATTAATTACTTGGACTATATATGCAATTTATCTACATACTAGAATAAATAGGGGGTGGGAAGGTGAGAAACCGGCAATTGTGGCTTCTCTAGGGTTTTTTATAGTTTGGATCTGTTATTTGGGAGTTGATCTATTAGGAATAGGTTTACACAGCTATGGATGGCTTGTTTAGCATAGAATCATAAATGGAATAAATTCCCGCAGGATAGAATAAATAGAGTTATTAAGTTATTATCGATAACTGGGGTCAATAGTTAGTTTGTCCAAGTTATTTCAAAAGGTGATTATAGAATAGTGGAATCACTACTTTTTGAAATAACTTGAACTTTATAGGGAGATAATCAATTATCTCCATTTTTCTTTCTATTGATATAAAGAAAAGAAAACAGCTAGATTTCTTAGATAGATACCAAATAATCTGGTACAAATTTTTAGCTATTCATAAAAAGATCGAGATAAAATGGCTTCTATCTTAGAATTGTATAAGAATAAAACCAGATCAGGATAAAGACCAATACCTAATATGGGTAAAAAGAGACATATCAAAATAAAAAATTCGCGTGGTCCTGAATCCGTGAAATAAGGGTTCGGGACATTCAAAACTTTATATCCAAAGAACATTTGGCGTAACATAGATAACAAATAGATGGGAGTTAATATCATTCCAAATGTGGCTATCGTAGTAACAATAATTCGAAAGGTTGAAGAATAATGATTACTAGTAATTATTCCCAAAAATATCATAGATTCTGCTACAAAACCACTCATTCCTGGCAATGCGAGAGAAGCCATTGAAAAGCTACTGAACATAGTAAATATTTTAGGTATTGGTATAGCGATTCCTCCCATTTCGTCAAGGAAAAGAGTATGTACCCTATCATAACTTGTTCCTACCAGGAAAAAAAGTGCAGCACCAATTAATCCATGAGAAATCATTTGCAAAATGGCTCCATTAAGACCCGTATCTGTCAGGGAACCAATTCCTAGAATTACAAAACCCATATGAGATATTGATGAATAGGCTATCCTCCTTTTCAAATTACGTTGACCCATAGAAGTTAGAGCTGCATAGACAATTTGCAACGCCCCTATTATTACCAACCACGGGGAAAATAGAGAATGTGCATGAGGTAGCAATTCCATATTGATTCGGATCAATCCATATCCTCCCATTTTCAGTAGAACTCCGGCCAAAAGCATACATGTACTATAATGTGCTTCTCCATGAGTATCCGGCAACCAGGTATGTAAAGGGAAGATTGGCAATTTGATTGCATAAGCGATAAAGAACCCTAAATAGAATACTATTTCGAGTGTTATTGGATAATATCTATTAGCTAATATTTCTAAATCGAATGTGGGTCCATCAGAGCCATAGAGACCCATACTTAAAGCCCCCATTAAAATAAAAATAGAACCACCCGCAGTGTATAAAAGGAATTTTGTGGCCGAATATAAACGCCTTTTCCCCCCCCACATGAATAGAAGTAGGTAAACGGGAATTAGTTCCAACTCCCACATGAGAAAGAAGAGTAAAATATCTCGAGAAGCAAATAATCCTAATTGGCCGCTGTACATTGCCAACATCAAAAAATGCAGCAATCGTGAATTTCGAGTAACTGGCCAAGCGGCAAAAGTAGCTAGAGTAGTAACAAACCCCGTCAATAAAATCAGTCCAATGGAAAGCCCGTCAATTCCCAGTCGCCAATGAAAATGAATAAGATCTATCCAATTGTAATTCTCTTCCAATTGGATTAATGAATTATCAAAATGGAAATGATAGCGGAATGTATAGGTTATTAAAAGGAGCTCTAATAAGCAAATACCTAGAGTATACCATCGAATAATCTTATTCCCTCTATGGGGCAATAATGGGATTAAGAAACCCGCAGATATGGGCAAAATAACAATTATTGTTAACCAAGGTAAATTGCTCATAATAGCAAGCAAAGAGACTTCTTATATCAAAACCCATACTCGACCTTGATCGAGCATGGGTTTTGATCAGTGAAAAAAGGGGGGGGGGATCCCACCCAAATAGGTATGGGATGAATCTAACAATTTTTATTGTGCATATAGATCAGTAAGCTAGACCCATACTGCGAGTTGTCTCATGCCATAAATAAACACGTACACTTAAGAAATCCGTTGGACAAGCGGATTCACACCTCTTACAGCCTACACAGTCTTCTGTTCTTGGAGCAGAAGCAATTTGCTTGGCTTTACATCCTTCCCAAGGTATCATTTCCAATACATCTGTGGGACAAGCTCGTACACACTGGGTACAACCGATACATGTATCATAAATTTTGACTGAATGTGCCATTCGATCTAAGAACTCCCATTAGTTTTTATGTAAAAAGTTTTCAATTTTATAAGATCATATAATTAATATATGGCCAATAACGAAACGATGGCAAATAATAAGATATTAGGCAAATCAATCAAATCATTGATTATACTATCAATGATATAACGATATATTCAGATTATCTCCGGTCAATAAAATAAAGATATTTATATGGGTTTACTCTATCCAGATTTTACCAAATCTGTTGTCCCAATTGTATTATCCAGGCAATTTATTCAATACCAATCATGTTCTCGATTGATCGTAACATTATATTAATCTTTATCACATAGAGATAAGCTATATCTCCAAATTCATTTTTAGATAGATAGACCTATTCTCTATTTGAACAGAAATAGAGAGACAGATTGAAAATCTAGGAATCTTACTCTATTACCATTTTGATAAATTAAATTGATCAATACGAGTTGATTTTCTATTACGATATATTGCCAGAACAATAGCTAATCCAATAGCTGCTTCAGCAGCTGCAATAGCTATAACAAAGATCGAGAAGATATCTCCTTTTACTTGCAGGTTATCAAAGGAATCTGGGAATGTTACTAGATTTAAATTCACCGCATTCAGTATTAGCTCAAGACACATAAGGGCTCGAACCATGTTCCGACTTGTTACTAGCCCATAAATACCGATAGATAATAAATAAGCACCTAAAATAAGTGCATGTTCGAGCATAATAGATTAACTCCTCATATCTCGGTTTCTTCAGATACAAACAAAAGTTCTATCTAGTTGATTATTTTCAATTCTCTAATGAATTAAAATATTCTTCTATGATCTAGAAGATCAAAGATCCTCCTTATCCTAATAACACGCAAGAGAACTTTTATTTGCAACTTTTTATTCAAACTGCTTCTTCTCGGCGAGCTATAGTAATCGCTCCTATAAGAGCAACTAAAAGAACTAGAGAAATCAGTTCGAATGGAAGAAAAAAATCAGTGGATAAATGAACTCCAATACGTTGAACATTGTTCGTTAAGTCTCGTTCCAAAATTTGATCTGATTTTTTAGTCAGAGATATTCCGAACCATGATATGTTCAGTATAATAGTCATTAATGAACAAAAAAGAATTGTACAAACTATTGAAGTGATGCTATCTCCTACGGTCCAGGGAGGAGCAGATTTTATATCTTTCTGGTTATTTATCAACATAACGGCGAATACAATCAAAATATTGACAGCTCCTATGTAGATCAGGATTTGTGCAGCAGCTACAAAATCCGCGTTCAATAGAACATAGAATAGGGATATACAAGCAAGAACTAGTCCCAAGGAAAGGGCAGAATAAATTAGATTAGTAAATAATACTACTCCTAGACCTCCTAATATGAGACCTAGCGTTAGAGGGGCTAAAAGAATGGGTTCAGGTCGATTCATTATGTGCATCAATAAGTTTGAATATTATTCCTCATGATCTCATTCACTAAACAAAAAAGTGACCTTATTTACCTATTTGCTATATTCTATAGAAATATTTATACTTCAGATATTTAAGTGCAGTAAGAGCACTGATCCCTACTCTAATCGGTCAATCAGAGATTTTTATGCATCATACATGTTAAATTATTAATGTAATATCAATAAGATTCCGAATTCCCGATTCATCCAAAAAAGTATCTTATTTGCCCATGAGTCCTGTAACTCAATCAATTGGAATAATGGGTATTAGTTATTGAATCAGAATATTTTTCCATAGTTCCTTCAGACAAATAAGTTGAACTTGGAATTGTTTGAATTGTTAAATCCTCAATCACCGATATTGGCAAACGCCCTAAAGCCACATGATCATAATTTAATTCATGACGATCATAGGTTGAAAGTTCATATTCTTCTGTCATTGACAGACAATTTGTGGGACAATACTCGACACAATTCCCACAAAAAATACAAATTCCAAAATCAATACTATAATTTTCCAATCGTTTTTTCCCAATATCTTTTCCGAATTTCCAATCAACAACGGGTAGATTGATCGGGCATACACGAACGCATACTTCACAAGCAATACATTTATCAAATTCAAAGTGGATCCGTCCGCGAAATCGTTCTGATGGGATCAATTTGTTATAGGGATACTGAATAGTCACAGGTAAACGATTCATGTGATATAAGGTAACCATAAAACCTTGACCAATGTATCTCGCAGCCTGTATTGCTTGTTGACTATAATTTATAAACCCAGTCAACGTGGAGAACATGTGGCAAATCTCCTTAAATAATCATTTGCTAGAGAATTCTTTCTCTTCATAGAATTTATCTATCAATTTTTTCGGATGTATTGCAAAATCCCAAATAAGAAGAATAAATATTTGGTCACATCACAATAGAATAAGTTGGAAAGAAGCTGTAAGTAATAGATTGCCCAAAGCAATAGGTAAAAGAAATTTCCAACCAAGATCCAATAATTGGTCAATTCTTATCCTAGGCAAGGTCCACCTTGCCGTGATAGAAAGAAATAAGAAAAGATAAGCTTTAGCTAATAGAATAAGGACCCCCATCATGATATTAATGACCTCGCTAATTCCAGAAAAGGAATCCCATTCAAAACGTTCCATAATTGGTATTAATGGAATTGAAAAGTTCCATCCGCCCAAGTAAAGAATTGTTACAAAGAATGCAGAAGCTAATAGATTCAAGTAAGAAGCAATGTAAAACAAACCAAATCTAATACCCGAATATTCAGTTTGATAGCCCGCTACCAATTCTTCTTCCGCTTCTGGTAGATCAAATGGCAATCTCTCACATTCTGCTAAAGACGAGATGAAGAAAGCTAGAAACCCTATGGGTTGACGCCACAAATTCCATCCTAAAAAACCATATCTGGACTGTGCTTCAACTATGTCAATTGTACTTGAACTGTTGGATAATTATAATCGATGGGAACATTGCTGTTCTCCTCTCTATTCCAAAACCGTACGTGAAACTTTCGCTTCATACGGCTTCTCAATGGCCATTGAGGAATACAAATAACAATATGAAAAGTAAAGAAGCATCAGAATTTTAATACATTTCAGACCAATGAGATTCTGTCTGCTACGAGCTTTTGAACCTATCTTAACCTTCACTATTGGTTTTTCTGAGAAAGGGATAACTGTGTAAAGGATTACTTCGTTCTGGATAGTCCTTCTTTTTACAGTAGATAGAAACATACTCTAGATCGGGGTTTTGGGGAAGTACTACTTGATCCTCCCTACCAATGACAAGTCCTTATTATAATCCCATTTTTATGGAAACATCTCTGATCTGCAAAGAGATGGATCTTTCTCACTAATCTTTTTTATATCTTGGTGTTTCTCATCATCTACCTTTGCTCACTTTTTGGTATGTGTGAGAATAACTCCATACATTTTTTCTTTTGCCCCCCCCCTGCTGTTGAACCCCGATGACTAATATATGAACTGGGGTATACAGTTTTCACTGATTGTGCATGCTTTCACTCTTGTACATGGGAATGGGACTCAATCATTTTACTGCGGATTCATAAACTGTTCGATCTCACCCATATGACCATCTAGTTGTTCGATTGGAATGAAAAAGAAATATTCATCCCATTCATTCATTTTTTCTTCTTTCTTCTAGAAAGAGGGCAAAATCAATCTCATATTCCAACGGATCACACGTAGAGATATAGATAACACACATAAAGCTAAAGGAATTTCGTAACTAATAGATTGAGCAGCAGCTCGGAGACCACCTGAAAAAGAATATTTATTATTTGATCCATATCCTGCTATAAGAAGTCCAAGAGGAGCAATACTGGAAACGGCGATCCAAAAAAAAACACCGATACTAAGATCGAGTAGAACAATGTGGCGACCAAAAGGAATTACTAAATAACTTGGAAAAATAGGTATAACCACTACAGCTGGTCCAACACTAAATAAAAAAAGATCCCCCCTGGATGGAATAATATCTTCTTTTAGAAGTAGTTTAATGCCATCCGTCAAAGCTTGAATAATTCCTAAAGGACCGGCGTATTCAGGTCCAATACGTTGTTGTATTGCCGCAGATATTTTTCTTTCGAGCCATACAATAACTAATAATCCTATCGTAATCCCCAATAGAAGAGTAATAATGTCAATTAAAATCCATATAAGACTAGATATCTCTTTTAAAAACCCCAATCGAGAAGAGAATTTGATTGCTTGTTCCTCAAAATCCGCTATATTAATCACCATTTCAACGATCCACCTCTCCCATAATGATATCTATACTACCCAAAATCGTCATGATATCGGCCAATTTCATGTTTTTAACCAGTTGAGGAGGAATTTGCAAATTAATAAGACCAGGTGGGCGGATTTTCCATCTCCAGGGAAAAATGCTGTCATCTCCTATTAGAAAAATTCCTAATTCTCCTTTGGGAGCTTCTACTCTCACATAATGTTCTTGCTTTGATAATTCAAAAGTAGGGGAAGCTTTTTTACTAATAAATCGGGATTCAAAATTGTTCCATTGCGAATCTTTTCTCTTATTGAGACGTCGAGCTTCTAAATTCTCATAGGGTCCCCCTGGAATTATTTCTAGAGCCTGTCTAATTATTTTTAGGGATTCCTTCATTTCCCCGATCCGTACCAAATAGCGAGCTAATGAATCTCCTTCTTTTTGCCATTGAATTTCCCAATCAAATTCATCGTAACATTCATAATGATCAACTTTACGAAGATCCCATTGTATTCCAGAAGCTCGTAGCATGGGTCCTGATAAACTCCAATCTATTGCTTCTTCTCTACCAATAATACCTACTCCCTCTACCCGTTTCAAAAAGATAGGATTGCGTGTAATAAGTCTTTCATATTCCGTCACTTTTGGTAAGAAATAAGTGCAAAAATCTAAACATTTTTCTATCCACCCGTACGGTAAATCTACAGCTACCCCCCCGATACGAAAATAATTATGCATCATTCGCATACCTGTGGCAGCTTCAAATAAATCATATACCATTTCTCTCTCTCTGAAAATATAAAAAAAAGGAGTTTGCGCGCCAATATCAGCCATAAAAGGTCCAAGCCATAACAAATGAGAAGCTATACGACTCAACTCCAGCATAATCACTCTAATATAGCTAGCCCTCTTAGGTACTTGAATATTTCCCAATCTTTCTGGTGCATTTACGGTTATGGCCTCTGTGAACATAGTAGCTAAATAATCCCATCGTGTTACATAGGGTAGATATTGGACAATTGTTCGGTTCTCAGCAATTTTTTCCATTCCTCTATGTAAATAACCTAATATGGGTTCACAGTCAATAACATCTTCACCATCAAGAGTAATAATTAGTCGAAGAACACCATGCATTGATGGATGATGAGGACCCATACTTATCCTCATGGGGTCTTTCTCCGTAGCAAGCATGATCATAATTCTCCTCCGGTTTGTTTTATAAATTGATTAAAACAAAAAAAAGTGACTCATTAATTTAGTTAGGATCCGGAATTTCACGAACCAAAATTGAACTTGAGAACTTTGTTCAAATTAACGTGTTTTTAGTCCACGAATACCTAATTGACTGATTAAATCATTGTAACGAAGTATATCTCTTTTGGACAGATAAACCAGAAGTCGCTTACGTTTACCCACAATTTTCCACAAACCTCTTTGGGACGAGTAGTCTCTTCTGTGCAGTTGCAAATGCTGGGTAAGTATTATAATTCGATTGGTTAAATAATATATCTGATATTCCACAGATCCTTTCTGTTCCTTAGTAACCAGAGATGAACGAATGGACAAATTATTTCTCATAAAAACGAGATTCCTCCTATTAAAATAAGATTGATTTATAGTCAGAAAAAAGAATGATATCCCTGTTGTTCATGGTCTATATATTTTCGTTCCACAGGAAAAAAGAAACGAAGAATTATACCACCAGTATTTATTCAAAGGTGATCCCGAAGAAATATTGAAGATTTCCGTGAAAAATTCACATACGAGAATGGGCGTGGATGACGCCTTGAGAAACGAAAGGCAGGTCTATACGTAGTTTAGCGGGTTTTCCATACAGTAGATTAATCTTATGTTTTATCGGGTAAACGTGGCTAAGGAAATACTTTGATAAACTTAGAATATCTCAGATGGCGCATTTCCAAGTATCGGGTCTGGCTGTTGATCCAATTGTTCCAGCGGGAAAAGATAAATTCCTATTTTATTTTATAGGCAGATAAGATATCCATCTGGATAAGGTGACGCTATTCCTGTTGGATAGGCCTCAAACTCCATTGGATTGGACACACCAAATTAAGATCGAAACTCCATTGGGCTGACTGCACCAAAGACTCATTGATTCTTTTTATGAAACCCCCGCTCACTCAAACTATTGTAGTGGTATGTAATAGAAAATAGAACTATTATTCCTAAATCTCTAACCTAGGTTTTTTTTATCTATTCATCCGGATACGATTTGCCATCTTCGGCAATCCCCGAACTGGCATGGTAGGAACAGACTACTCGGGATAGAGCGGTCGCCTTTTTTTGGCGCCCAAATTTGAGACAAAATGGACTTCTGTTCAACTATCTAATCCACTCTTCTTTGGAAGAGAGAAGAATGGATTAGATGGTTTGTTTTTTTAATCGAACAAATTCTTCTTCAATCAAAAGAAGAGTAAAAAAAATTATTCTTTCTTTAACGCTCTTTTTTGCGATCCCATTGTAAAGCAGGAGAATGTTGTAAAGTAGAGCATTCTTCTGCTTTACAAGAGTTGGGAGAAAATAGGAGTTTTTTTATTACAGAATGTATCAAAAATAGCATTTTTCTCATGTACTCCGTAATCAAAAATAACAAATTATCCCAACTATTACAATTATCCATTTTTGGATACATACGTACTTTAAAAACAGATCGACTCCTATTATGTGTATTCCACCAATGTCTATTCATGCAAATAAGATCCTCTACTCGATAACGAGGCCAAAGAAAACGTTTCATTTCTTGTGTTGTATCTATGCCAAGATATTGGTTTTTTTCCATGAATTCCTCGTCATTCTCTGCGTATTCTTTACTATCGGAACATCCTGTACTTTCTTCACCTAGATTGTTTTCAAGATTCAAACGATTAAGAATTCGGAATTCTCTACGACGTCTTGGAAGCAAAATATCTTCAAAAATGAGGGAGCTTGAAATTTTTTCATTCAGAATGCATCGCACAGATCTATCAGAAAGATCTACATATAGTCCTTCCCGAAATCTATTATTTAATTTCAAAACTCGAATGTCTTTTAATAACGGAGAGAGACAAACAAGAGGGTCCAACCACATATTGAACAACATTTGATCAACTAGAGATCGGTCGTCATAGCACCCTAATAATGCCCAATAGTTAGGGCAAGCATTGAAAGAAAGACAATTTTTGACATAGCTGTCTACATCCTTTTCTTCTATTAGGTGCTCCAGTTCCAGTATTTCTGGATACTTTTTGGAGTAGAAATTATGGAGAAATACAACGACATCAGTGGCGTCATTTCTGTTACAAATTTTCTGTACTTGACGTATTGCCCTTGTTGAAAGGGGAACTTCTTCATGAACTTTTCGTTTCTTTTGATGAACTCTTTCTTCTTTAGCAGTTTTAGCTTTATTCAATTTAGACGCATCTTTAGATTTATCAGATTCAGATTTATCAGATTCAGATTTATCAGATTCAGATTTATTCGATTCGGAAAAAAGTAAAAAATCCAGTGTATTTAGGATATACTCATATTCAGAAAGAAACCGCAATTCTTCCTTCAGTAAGTATAAACCACCGCTTCTACTAGTATATTCAGTGTTCATTTTAGCACCAACCCTATTGTCCTGTATCCATACATTTTTATTATCCCCTTTTTTCCATCCAGGTTTCATTTGAAACTTCAGCTCGTTGTATGCATTTTTCTCATTATCGTCTCTTTCCTTTTCATTATCTTGTTTTTTCGGTTGTTTCTCTATTGCTTTTTTCAGATTCGTAAACACGATTCTGAAAGTTTTAAGTTTGTTCAGTTGTATCGTAGGAAATGCATCTAGCTCCGCTACTTCATTCAGAATATGGTTTAAATTTTTCCAAAGTGCACTCGTCCAAAAATCTGATTCAGGCATACCCTCTCTTTTCGTAGAAATAAAATGAAAAGCATCGATTGCATCTGCGAGTTTGTTTTTATATGTTATTACTTCTCTTTTTAGTCGAGCTTTTTCCATCACTTTATTCAAAGGAATAAAGATAGTATGGTCTACTTTATGGAGATAATCTCTTAGAGGTACTTCATAATAAGCTTTACACTCCGCTTGAATCTCATTTTCTTCTGCTATTGCTGGTTGTTTGAAAACCTGTTCAGCCTCTTCTCTTATCAATTTGGAAATCTCTTCTCTTATCACTTGGGTTTTGGTTTCTGGAGTTGCTTCAGTTTTTTCTGGAGTCGCTCTAGTTTCTTCGGGGGTTGCTTCAGTTTCTTCCGGAGCCAGTGATTTCGTTTCTTTCTCTAGAAGCTTCTTAGAAATTTTCTTCTTTTTCACTACCAATTTAAAAGAAACATCTGGTGTTAACCACGGTAATTTCAGATCGGATTTAGCATAAGCTTTAGTTATAAAATTCTCCATATGGGGGCTTAGCTTATCTAAAGAAGTATTTAGTCTATTTAGGTTATTTCTTATCTCGTTTATCTTATCGTGATCTTTCACTTTCTTCTCTCTCTCTTTACATAACTCGGAGTAATAGGAATTGAGCTCGGATAAATATTGATCTACAGGCAAATGCATTCGACAATACTCAATAAGGGGAGTAAGATCGGAACGAATAGTTTGAATCACCCCCGAAAGTTCCAGATTTTCTGCGAATATTGGGAAAAACCAATAGGTTTTTAAAAATTTGTAACCATCTAAAAATTCAATAAGCGAACTCTCATCCGTTTCTTTTTTTTTGAAATCCATTTCACCCTTGTTGGGTCTCAAATTGGAATAGGTTTCAATTTCATTAAATTGATCGTTATCAATTTCATTAAATTGATTGTTATCAATTTCATTAAATTGATCGGGTTTTATTTCATTGGCAAAGATATCTATGTAATACAAATTTCTTCTTTCAATTTCTCTTTTTTCTTTCTCTTTTCCTTTTTTATCCAATCCCTTATCACTTCTCTCATCACTTTTATCCAATCCCTTATCACTTTTCTCATCACTTTTATCCAATTCCTCATCACTTTTCTCACCACTTTTGTCATCACTTTTATTCAATTCTTTTTTATCCCATTTTGCTTTGTGCAATTTTAAATCACTTTTATCCAATGTGAAGAAATTCGATACGAGACTCTTCCGAGTTTTTTTATTGGTATTAGGATGATCTGGTATGTTTCGCACCACCATATCTTGTACTACAGGTCCGTGGATAGGTTCTTTCTTGGAAGTCAGATAATTATAGGCTAATAAATCATATCTGTAACGTTTATTCCATTTCTGGAGCATTCCTATAAAAGATTCAAATTCGCTCTTACTCCATTGGTTACTAAGTCTATTTCTTCGTTTCTGTGGTGCTATTCTAGACCATATCTGTGAGAATAAAGAACCTTTTGTTTTTGCTACTCTATACCCATAACAAAAATTTAGCCATTGCTCCCACTTATTTGTCCTTAAATCTTGTGGTTTTTTAGATTCCAATATTCCTTGTATATCTAGGAATTCTTTAATATTTTTTTTAATTAAAGGAGACGATGTTTCAGATTTTAGTAAATCTTTAGCATAGGGCTTGTTCATTGTCCTTATTTGCCACATCTTGTGAAATACATATGCTTGCGAAATTTCAGCAGCACCAACTTTGAAATCTTTTTTTTTTTCGGTAATCAATTTTGTATTTGAATTATTATTTCTAATTGCTCCAATTTTACTTTTTGATATATTGAAAAATTCTATAATTGAATCGATAAGATCGATAACACTTAGTTTGAAATTAATGACAAGAAGTTTTGTTCTAAAAAAAAGCTTTTTGAAATAGCGAGAATTTCGCTTAATATCGAATCGAACGTTTTTTTTTCGGGCATTTATTTCCCGGATTCTCTTTTGGACTAGCTTATTTTTCAATCTCAACCCTATATCATAAGAATATTGATCAGTTTGCTTCTTCAATTTGTCGTGAATCTCTAAGTTCAACAGATACTTTTCAGTAATCTGTTTGATCTCATCCTTCCTTTCTTTAACATTTAGTTGAGTTTCAATTACAATTTTATCCTCAACCCTTGGCTTAGTCTTAATATCTAATCGACGAAAAGTAACCCGGTCATTCATTTCAAGATTGTTTATACTCTCCGGTTCAAGTTCGGTTTTTTTAATCCATTTAATCGTTTTCAGCACTCGTCCTATCAAGTTTTTGATACGTTCTATCACTCGTTCTATCGATTCTTTGATCTCTCTTATCAATTTTCTGATACGTTCTATTACTTGCCCTATTAATTCTTTGATATCTTTTATCCATGTATCGAGTTTTATAAATTCTTTTGTCCACTTTTTGATAAGACCTATTACTCGCCCTATCAATTCTTTGATATGTCTTATCAATTCTTTGATACCTTCGATCCCTGGTCGTATAAATTCTTTGATACGTGCTATCATTTCTTTGATACGAGGTCCCCAGAAATTTCTTATAGGTCCCAAGAATTCTTCCCAAAGGACTTGATAAATATCCTCTTTTTTCTGGTTTTCAGCAGCACGGGCTACATCAGAGAAGGGTTTTTCAGTTAATACGATGGGATTCATCGTTAAATAACCAGCATCCCCTTCAGAGTGCTCTTCACGCCAAGGTCTAAAGCGAACGGGAGATAGAATCTTTACTTGAATTCCAATTTCCCAAAAGTCGTCTGGGTATTGTGTTTCTGAATATTCAACACCGTCATAATCGCATATGACATACATTTCTTTCGTCCAATCATCCCAGTCTTCCTTCCATTCGGGAAATTGAAATAATAATGTACGCACAATATTCTTCGTTATTAAGAACAAAGGTACTAGGAGATATTTTCTTATATAGACAAGAGTTATTAAGCTAAAACTTCTTATGATTTGGACGAATTCCTCATCCATCCAAGTCAATTCCTCAAGGCGATCTTCTTCTGCTCTAGTAAGAAAAGGTTTATACATTTCGCGAAGACGACGATGAGAATGCGTTAACCAATTCGCTTTCGCATAAAAATTTACTCTTTTTTTGCTCTTTGTTTTTCTTTCTTCGCTTTTTGCTCTCATTTCAGAATATCTCACGAAGAAAGAGGAACGTACATATGAATCCATTAACATCCATGTGTTAAGGTTACGTCTTTGAGCACGTATGGATCCTTTGATCATGCTTCGGTCATCATCTGTCTCCCAGAACCGACTGATTCTAGGGAGATCTTCCCCTTCTGGGTCCAAAACTGATGCGCTCCGAACTTCTGGTGCGCTAATGTCGAGGTCGCCTTCCTTACCATAATCATCAAATGTGCCAGTTAGAAGTTTGGAACCCCAAAAAGGCACATCTCTCTTAATCTCCGAAAGTTTCAATTCGTTCAAAAATATTTTATTGAAAAGGGCATAAATCTTAGGATCTAAGGCCTTTTCAGCTTTTCCTTTAGAAATAACTACTTTTTCCAAGTTTTCCAATCCAATCTTCCTTCCTCGAAAGGAATGGAAGAGAGGGAGCCAAAATTTTAAAATAGATTTCACTTTTTTATTTTCTGGAAATAATAAAATATGAGCAGAGATCTTTTTTTTGAAATCCTCATCCTCCTTTTTTTGATCAGAAATCTGTTCGTTCTTTTCTGATTCCTCCAAGAATGATAACTTCTTATCAACGAAGAAAAAGAACTTATCAAAAAACTTTCCAAGGGCATCCTCCCCTGAAAGGGACCCCTCTTTGAAGTTATCGATCACATCTCTGTCAGTAATATTAGAATTTTTTTTTCCCTTTTTCTTCATGAATAACAAGAACTCACCAATTAATTCATCCATTATTTGAATGATATCCTCGCGCTCGAATGATAACTTATTATCAAAGAATAAACATAATAAGTTATTGAACTTAATAAGTTTATCCAGTTTCTCCATGCCAGTCTTAACAAGAATTTTAACCTCTTTTGCTTTAATAAGTTTTGTTCTTGTTTTTTCAAGTCTCTTCTTTTTCTTTATTAATTTCAGTATACTATTGATTTCCTCAATAGTAAGTTTCGTCTGTTTCTCTTCCTCTTTCGTCTGTTTCTCTTCCTCTTTCGTCTGTTTCTCTTCCTCTGGAGCACGCCGCTGTTCCTGAACCCGTTCAGATAGCTCTTGAGCCAATCGATCCTCATCAGATATATTCTTGGATAAGGGAACCCATGCGGATCTCGAATGCTCCGTTATTCCCCGAAAGGGTCCACTCAGGAAAGGATCTTCTATTTCGGGAAGGCACGTTCCACTTTCCGTGGAGAATTTCACTCTTTTCTCGATCACATCTAGAATAGGAGATCCTTTGCTTAGAGCTTTGACTCGGTCTTCAAGCTCCCTGCCCAAGTAATCCCTTCTACTTGTTTTTGCCACAATCCATTTATCCATTTTATCTTCATTAGAACAATCAATTTCTGAGCTTGAAACTGATTCTGAATGCCTCAGAAAGAACGCCATTTTTTGTCGGACCATTTCCCCGGTGAACGAGACACTTGGCAAGGATGTGAAAGAAAGCCGCGCTCTTCCATCGTTGATGCAAGTATCAAAGAAATAATCAGAGACCTCTGTCTTAAGAAGACCAAGAAAATGCCCCTGAATAATACTTTCAGGCTCCACTTCAATATATCGTAACGGCCAATTCCATCTGCGATAATCATAAAACATATTGGGCCACGTTTTTCCAATCCATGGTGATATGAGACACTCAACAGGGTAGGGTTTTTTTTTATCGTCTTTTTCGACATCTTCGTCTTCTAATTCGTACAGTTTCGTATCGTTTTCCTCGTCATTTTTGATCGCGACGCCAACAAAGTTTTTCTTTCTCTTAGACGTTCTTTTATCACCAGATTTCGTTGACAATCTTTTATCACCAGATTTCGTTGACAATCTTTTATCACCAGATTTCGTTGACAATCTTATATCACCAGATTTCGTTGACAATCTTACTCTTGTCTCCTTTCCTTCTTCCTTATCTCTCAATTTTTGAATCGATTCTTTCATCCTAGAAAAAGGTTCGACGAGTACTTTTTTTCCAAAAAGTTCTTCGTTGAATCTCTTGGCAAATAGAAAGGTTGGCAAATTTCCCCCAAAGCATAATAGGAAAAAGTACCCAAAGAAAAGAATTTTAAAGGTTTCTTTTATATATCGTTTTGATGTTGCATATCTGCTTCCAAATAATGCAGAATCACGTTCTATACGCAAACAAAAAAATTGTGCCAACTTGATGAATAAAATCTGCCCGCTTAACCAACCAATGAAAAGACTTATCAGAAATACCAAATTTTTGGTATATCGAAACAATAATAGATTAATTAATCTTGTAAAAGCGGAGTCTGAAAAAAATAATATGGGATTCATTAATTGAAGAACTATTCCGATTAGTAATAAAATTATACGATTAGGAGATAGATCCTTTATGTACTTATGGCAAATCATATACACAATTGGTGCAGCGAGAAAAAGCATTGCATGAGGTTTGAAAAATGCCCCATAGATAGGAGCGTAATAAATGGATAAAAATACTATTACCTGCGCGAGAAAAGAGCCACTAAAAATGACTTGGCTTTCACGCAAGCGAAAATCTTTTTTTTGCCCAAGATACTTTTTCTGGAATTCACTCCTTTTTCTTTCGTCGTGTTCCAAAATAAAAGATCTCGTGAAATATATTTGAGAGGGACTCAGCGGTAATGTAGAAAGAAAGCCGTAAAATAACCCAAACAATAAAATACAGCTATATGCTTGTAGCCACGCAGATATAAACGTCAAAAATGTATTTAGCATTATGATGTGGCTCCATTTCGGGTATAGGATAGGATAAAAAAGAAAGAAATAAAATAACAATTTTAGTATAGCAGGCTTTTCAACTTTTGTCAATAGGTCAACGTTGGTTCAAATCCAACTCGACCCAATATCAACATGGTCCCTCAATAATATTGATGTAAATCTCTGGCATCGATAAAAAGGTAATTAGTTTTGAAACTCACAATGTATATATATTGTGTACATATATACATGTATATGTATAGGCATAATGGAACCAAGTCATACTTCAGATTCCAGTAATTGGAAAGATCCAATTTGTTATTGATCCGGCATTAATATCATGTGTTACTATGGATTAGTCGTTGGACTTGTACCCATTGGAATTGTAGGTCAATTGGTTTACCGCCCTGTCAAGACGGAAGTTGCAGGTTTTACTCCCGCTGAATGCACGATGCACATATATATATATATTTTTTCTACTTTTTTCCTTCAACTTTCCTTGAAATAAACGTTTAGCCGGGAGAATATAAAACAGAAAGGCTATCGAGATTAGCTTAAGCGGTACCAGTCTTCTTATTCCTTAATTGTTGAATAAGTTGATGATATGATATATTTATATCATTTTATTGTAAAGCAATTGAATATAATAAATATTGATGGGTGGATATAGGCATTTGTATTTGTTCGTAAAAGATAGGAAAGGAGAAATATTTATGGATGAGGTTCAATATCTGGATCTAGTACTTACAGAAAAAAGTATTCGTCTATTAGAAAAGAATCAATATACTTTGAATGTGGATTCGAAATCGACCAAAACAAGGATAAAAAATTGGATTGAACTTTTTTTCAATGTTAGAGTAATAGCTATAAATAGTTATCGACCCCCAGAAAAGAAGGGAAAGATAAGGCAAATGATGAGACGTCGAATGCGTTATAGGCGTATTATTATTACACTAAAACCTGGTTATTCTATCCCACTTTTTCCGCAGGAATGATACTTATTCAATTAATTAATAACATGACTACCCGTTCGTACAGAACTTTTACTCCAGGCACACACGATAGAACCCGATCAGGGTTCAACGGGGGAGCCCAGTCTCATCCACAGAAGAAATTGACCTCTGGACGGCATCGTTGTGGGAAAGGTCGTAATGACAGAGGAATTATTACCACAAGACATAGAGGAGGAGGTCACAAACGTCTATATCGTCAAATTGATTTTCGGCGGAGTAAGAAAGACATATCGGGAAAAATTGTAACGATAGAATATGACCCTAATAGAAGTGCATACATCTGTCTCGTGCACTACAGGGATGGCGAAAGAACCTATATTTTGCATCCTAGAGGGGTCATGATTGGAGATACTATTCTTTCCGGTCCAAGAGCTCCTATATCGATGGGAAATGCCCTACCTTTGAGTGCGGTTTGAATTATTAATTTACGTAATCGGAAGTAACCGATTGGGTTTACAGTGAAACCTAAAAATCTATCACTAATCCAACAAGGATACTTTTATGTACGGGATGAATCCCAAAGGGAAACTGAGGATAAATGGCAGCGGGTGATTGAGTTCAATAGTTACTCATATGGAATCATTGGCTCTAGAGATATGATAATATGGAGAAGACTGGATTGTCTGAAGCAGAAACAAACGGGGTAGAGGACCCCTTGTTACGAAGATAAAGACAAGTTACTCACATCTGATTTGATGGTCAGAGGCAGATTCGGAGCTGGACAGTGAGAATATTTTCTAGATGAAGAAAAAAAGAAGAAGAAGAAGAGAAAGAAGGATGGAAAAGAGATGTTTCAAATGCCTCCTACGTTATCTGAAAGATACGGAAGTATTGACGTAATTTGATAAAGTCATTCATTCTGAATGCTACATGAAAAAGGAACATAAGCCAGATGATGGAATAGAGAGACCCAGGATGTACAGAATCAGAATGGAATATATGCCCTTCTTAATCCTATATCAATAGATGAATTTAGATAAAAAGAAATATATATTTCTTTTTATTTATTAAGTCTATATTTAGATTTGTTGGATTAATATCATGTACATCCAGAAAGCTGTATGCCCTGAGAGAGGCTTGTACAGTTTGGGAAGGGATTTTTACGAACTAAAGGTCTACTTCAACCAATATGCCCTTAGGCACGACTATACATAATGTAGAAATACAATCCAGAAAAGGCGGACAATTAGCTAGAGCAGCGGGTGCTGTAGCAGAACTGATCGCAAAAGAAAGTGGATTGGCCACAATAAGATTACCTTCTGGGGAGGTTCGTTTAATATCCGAGAACTGCTCTGCAACAATTGGACAAGTAGGTAACGTTAATTCAAACAATAGAGCTTTGGGTAAAGCTGGAGCCAAACGTTGGCTGGGTAAGCGTTCTGAAGTAAGAGGAGTAGTTATGAATCCCGTGGACCATCCTCATGGAGGTGGTGAAGGAAGAGCCCCGATTGGTAGAAAAAAACCCGTGACTCCCTGGGGCTATAGCGCGCTTGGAAGGAAGAGTCGGAAGAGGAATAAATATAGTGATGCTTCGATCCTTCGCCGACGTAAGTAGGAATAGTTGGAAATCCATTTTCTGTATTCTTTCAATAAAAAGAAAGGTAATTCAAAAGAAGGGTAATTGGCCATGGCACGTTCACTAAGAAAAAATCCTTTTGTAGCTAATTTTTTATTAAGGAAAATTGAAAATCTAAACAAGAAGGAAGAAAAGAAGATAATAGTGACCTGGTCCCGGGCATCCGCCATTGTACCCGCAATGATTGGTCATACAATTGCTGTTCATAATGGAAAAGAGCATGTACCGATTTATATAACGGATCGTATGGTAAACCACAAATTGGGGGAATTTGCGCCTACTTTCATTTTCCGGGGGCATACAACGAAAAATGATAAGAAATCGAAAAATGATAAGAAATCGAAAAATAATAAGAAATCGAAAAACGATAAGAAATTGAAAAACGATAAGAAATATTATTGGTAATAGTCTTCATATATCGGGGAGGATGAAGGTTAATGATAAATAGGAGTAAAAGCCCAAAAATACGAGCTATGGCTAAACAGATACGTATGTCTGCTCATAAAGCACGTAGAGTAATCAATCAAATTCGTGGTCGTTCCTATGGGCAAGCACTTATGATACTGGAACTGATGCCTTATGGCGCATGTTATCCCATATTACAGTTAATTTCTTCTGCGGCTGCAAATGCTAATCACAATATGAGTTTAAACAAAGCCCATTTATTTGTCAGTAGAGCCGAAGTGAATGAAGGTGCTTTTTTCAAAAGATTTCAACCTAGAGCTCGGGGACGCGCTTATCAAATACACAAACCCACTTGTCATATAACTATTGTATTGGAAGAAATATCCAGATAGATTCAATAATCCAATTATGTCGATAAAATACGAAAAAGGAAAATATGTATGGGAAATAAAATAAATCCACTTGGTTTTAGACTTGGTTTCACCCAAAATCATCGTTCCCATTGGTTTGCACAACAAAGGGATTATTCCGAAGATTTACGAGAAGATGAGAAAATACATAATTGCATTGAAAATTATATACGACTTATAAAAAGCTCCTCAAATTATGGAGGACTTGCACGTATAGAGATTGGAAAAAATATATCTTTGCTTCATATAAAGATATATATTGGATTTCCCAACTTGTTAACCAAAAGGCCAAGTGTACGTCAAGAAATGAAACAATTACGAAACGATATACAATATTTGGTTTTACAAAATAGGCTTTCTGTGCGCCGAAAACTTTTCATTTTTCTGGAAAAAGTAGCGAAACCTTATAGAGAACCTAATATTCTTGCAGAATATATCGCGCTCCAAATAAAGAATAGAGTTCCATTCAGAAAAACAATTCAAAAAGCTATTAAACTAGCTAAAGAGGCAGATGTGAGAGGTATTCGAATCCAAATTGCAGGACGCCTCGATGGAAAAGAGAGGGCCCGTACCGAATCGACCAAGCAAGGTAGGGTTCCCTTACAAACCATTCGAGCTAAAATAGATTATTGTTATTATATGGCTCAAACCATCTATGGGGTATTAGGGATAAAAATTTGGATTTTTGAGGATGAGGAATAATTGATTTATCCCATCATCTTACTGATCATAAATAATCAATTCTATCAGATCAAATAGAAATTAGATTCACCATTCTGGAACAGTGCTATGCTTAGTGTGCGACTCGTTGAGATCGAGCTTTTGCTTCTTTTCTGAAGTTATGAGTGATGGATAACTCAAACTAAGGACGGATTGGTCTCTGGTATTAGAAACCAGCTCTCCGCTTCATATTATCAAGATCCAATAAGTTAATAACTATAAGTACATATAACTATGTAATAGTTCTATGAAATTAATCGAAGACCTTCTTCCACAAAGGGGTAGACCAATGAGATTTATATCTTTTGTGAAGCGAGAAAGATGTTCGGTAAGGCAAGAAAAGAAAAGGGTGGGAAGGAGAAGAAGAAAGAATGAAATCTTCTTCCTTTCGGTATTGTATGGTTCATAAATCACTCCCAAAAAGCAGTGTGATAAAGCAGAAGAATCATCCTGATTCATTCCAGATTGAATGGGTTCGGTTTATGAAAAAAAAAAGAGCTTTGGGTCGATGAAAACTAAGAAAGTTGATTCTCTTGAGAGCTCCATTGCAGAGGGAACACCTGAACATCAATTAAAAAGCTATGGGAACGATGGAACCTGTGACTGTATAAGATCATATAAGAATCTTAATCATTCATTGGATAGGATGGCGAAATAAACCAACAAGTAATTCATTTTAGTGGAGTCTATAAATCGACCCATGAAGCAAATACTGGAATAGTAAATATTCGCCTGTGAAATTTTTATTGGACAATCTAAACTGAAATAAAAGAATTGTTCCGTGAATGATATGCATAATTTCTAGATTAATTTGTAGATATAGACTGCTATCTATATAACACATGATATCATTATTGATTGTCCCTTTTTTAGATAGATTCTTCACGAGGAGCCGGATGAGAAGAAACTTTCATGTCCGGTTCTGAAGTAGAGATGGGATCAAATTAGTAATATTTACTAGAATAGAACCATCGACTAGAACCCCAAAAAAACGAAATTTCGTCACCAACATAGAGGAAGAATGAAGGGAGTATCTTATCGGGGTAATCACATTTGTTTTGGTAGATTTGCTCTTCAGGCACTTGAACCTGCTTGGATCACATCTGGGCAGATAGAAGCGGGACGCCGGGCAATAACTCGTTATGCCCGTCGTGGTGTAAAAATCTGGATACGCATATTTCCGGACAAACCCATTACAATGAGATCTGCTGAAACACGTATGGGTTCGGGAAAACCCAAAGGAGCTCCTAAATATTGGGTATCTGTCGTCAAACCCGGTCGAATACTTTATGAAATAGGTGGAGTGTCAGAGACTGTAGCTAGAGCAGCTTTTCAAATTGTTGCATACAAAATGCCTATACATACTCAATTTATTATTGCTTCACCTATATAATACAGAATGAAAGAGATCTTTCTGGTGGAAGAAGATTAATAGTTCCTAGATCATAAAATGTTTTTATTTACACCGAGATAACAAATCTTTTTTTTGGAGGAAAAATGATTCAGTCTCAAACTTATTTGAATGTAGCGGACAACAGCGGAGCCCGAAAACTAATGTGTATTCGAGTTTTAGGAACAAGTAATCGTAAATATGCTCATATTGGTGACGTTATCATTGCTGTGATTAAAGAAGTAGTACCTAATATGGCCCTGGAAAAATCAGAAGTAGTTAGAGCCGTAGTTATACGCACTTGTAAAGAACTTAAACGGGACAATGGAATGATAATACGATCTGATGACAATGCAGCAGTTGTCATTGATCAGCAAGGAAATCCCAAGGGAACCCGAGTGTTTGGTTCAGTTGCTCGGGAATTAAGACAATTGAATTTCACCAAAATAGTATCGTTGGCTCCCGAAGTTTTATAAATACCGATAGCTAAATTCAGTAGAAGTAATGATATAAAAAGTTCTTAATTTTGTAGATCGCAGTAGATTGCATTTCAGGTATATTCCTCAAAATAAATAAATAAAACATGCCCTTTATATTGAGATCGTCCTAAGAATTAGTTCGTCATGGGTAACGATACTATTGCCAATTTAATGACCGTTATAAGAAACGCTGACATGGTGAAAAAACACACAGTTCGAGTAGCAGCTACGAATATTACTGAGAAGATTGGAAGAATCCTACTACGAGAAGGTTTTATAGAGGATGTTAGGGAACATCGGGAAGGCCAAAAATCTCTTTTAATTTCGACTTCAAGATATAGAAAAAGGAAGAAAAAGACATATATAACCACTTTAAAGCGTACTAGCAAACCTGGTCTTAGAATTTATTCCAATTCTCGGGAGATCCCTAAAGTTCTAGGTGGAATGGGTATCGTAATCGTTTCTACTTCCGAGGGAATTATGACCGATCGAGAAGCTCGACAAAAAAAAATTGGTGGAGAAATACTATGTTACGTATGGTAATTCATCTCAATTTTATCTCAAACTATTGGGTTTGCAAGAAAAAGGCGGCAGAACCAGTGAAAAATACTATTCCTATCTCTAAATATGATGCTTATTCCTACTTATCAGGAGTTATGTGATAATCAAATTAGTACAAAAACCCTACTTACTATGAAGAAGGATTCCAATTTGATCAATGCGGAAGGTTTGGTTACTGAATCACTTTCCAACGGTATGTTTCGCGTCCGTTTAGATAACGGATGCGATATTCTAGCCTATATTTCGGGTAGAATTCGACAGAATTCTATACGAATACTACCAGGAGATAGAGTCAAGGTTGAATTAAGTCCTTATGATTTAACTAAAGGGCGTATAGTTTATAGACTTCGCAACAAATCTACAAACGATGAGATCACCTTTTGATTTTGATCGAACATCTTATAGAGATCAATAAATAGAGCTCATTAATTAGATAAACTCTATTTTTTTTTTTCATAAAATGAAATGGAATATGATTGTACCCATTCCGAATCGAAGGATCACAGACATGAAAATTCGTGCTTCTGTTCGTAAAATTTGTGAAAGTTGTCGCCTAATTCGTAGGCGGGGACGAATTATGGTAATTTGTTCCAATTTGAGACATAAGCAAAGGCAGGGGTAATTCTTCTATATATCAAGAGACGAATGTATAAAATGAATTGATATCCAATCTATCTAAATCTATCTATATAGATAGATTTAGATAGATTTATTTTTTTATCTCATAGATATGAAACGATTAAGAAAACTATTAATATGTCAAAAATTACAAGAAGAAGAATTGGTTCACGTAGGAATGAACGTCGCATACTGAAAGGGGTTATTCACATTCGAGCAAGTTTTCACAATACCATTGTTACTGTTACAGATGTACGGGGACAAGTAGTTTCTTGGTCTTCTGCTGGTGCCTGTGGATTCAAGGGCAAGAAAAGAGGTACAGCATTTGCTGCTCAGACTGCAGTGGAAAATGTTATTGGTACATTAATGGATCAGGGGATGAAACGAGCAGATGTTATGATAAGCGGCCCTGGCTCGGGGAGGGATACAGCATTACGAACCATTCGTAAAAGTGGCATACTTTTAAATTATGTACGTGACGTAACTCCTATGCCACATAATGGATGTAGACCTCCCAAAAAGAGACGTTTGTAAGAATTGAATGAATTAAAAAAAAAAAAAAAAAATGATTAAAGCATCTATTCAAGTCAAATGAAATTAATATGATTCAAGATGAAATATCAGTCTCCCTTAAAAGACCACAATGGAAGTGTGTCGAATCCAGAGAAGATAGTAAGCGTCTTCATTATGGCCGTTTCATTCTATATCCGCTTTGCAAAGGTCAAGCTAATACAATAGGTATTGGAATGCGAAGAGCTTTACTCGGAGAAGTACAAGGAACGTGTATCACACGTGCGAAATTTCAAGACATAACGCATGAATATTCTACAATAATAGGTATTGAAGAATCAGTATATGATATTTTGATGAATCTGAAAGAAATTGTACTTAGAAGTGATCCGTACGGAATTCGAGAAGCATCTCTATATATCGTTGGACCAAAAAGTGTAACCGCTCAGGATATCGTATTACCATCTTCTGTAAGAATAATTGATACTACGCAACATATAGCTAACATCAAAAAAAAAATTACTTTAGATATAAAATTTCAAATTGAAAAAGGCCGCGGATGTATTATACAAAATACGAATAGTTATAATCCTAAAGATGGCCTTTTTGCTCTAGATACTATCTTTATGCCCGTTCGAAGTGCAAATTATAGTATTCATTCTTATTGGGATGGAAACCAGATACAAGAAGTTCTTTTTATTGAGATATGGACGAATGGAGGAGTAACTCCTAGAGAAGCACTCTACGAAGCTTCTCGGAATTTGATTGAATTATTCCTTCCTTTCCTGTCTGCAGAGCAACAAATTATTGATGAAACAAACAATCAGAATCATAATATGTATCCTTTCTTATCCTTTTCGCATATATCGACCGATATGAGGAGAACAAAAGAAGGAATTAAATTCTCTAATATTTTTATTGACCAATTAGACTTACCCCCTAGGGTCTATAACTGTCTCAGAAACGCCCATATAAATACATTATCAGACCTATTGAAGTACAGCCGAGAAGATTTAATGAAAATTGAACGCCTCGGGGAACATTCCGTCGAACAGATATTGGAAGTTCTGCGCAATTTTGGGATTAATTGATCTATTCAGGAATTGTTTTAGGTTCATCAAATAGTTCGATTTTCTTTCTCTGTTCATCCCGCTTCCCTAAGTTCTTGGGGAGAACAATTGGAATAACTCACTTAGGATCCGTCTTCGACATATTTATTTCGTAGAATATACAAAATATCCAACAAGGTGGATATATCTAGGGAGAGATTATTTGTCTTGAAACAATTAGTCCCTAGATATATCCGCGAAATATTTGTTTCAATATTTTGATATTCTAAGTTAGATCAAATTGGATTGGAAAAGGCCCAAACTGAAAGATTTATCGATAGGTAGCGTCGCTCCAATACCTAGCCAAAGGGCTACTGCAGTACCGATTAAGAATACTGTTGTAGCTACTGGACGACGAAATGGATTTTGAAATTGATTAACATTCTCCAAGAAAGGTACTGTTAATAGTCCTGCAGGTACTGAGGCCATTAAAAGTACACCTAATAATTTATTAGGTACTGTACGAAGTATTTGGAATACGGGGAAGAAATACCATTCGGGCAATATTTCCAAGGGAGTTGCAAATGGGTTTGCCGGTTCACCAATCATTGATGGCTCTAGAACCGCTAAACCTACGGTACATGCAATAGTACCTGAAATTACTACTGGAAAAATATATAAAAGATCATTGGGCCAAGCGGGTTCTCCATAATAATTATGTCCCATACCTTTAGCTAATTTAGCCCTTAATACAGGATCATTCAAGTCAGGTTTCTTTGTTATTGGGATAAGTAGATCTTTATAGGTCTATCCCCCGAAGGAGCCGGACATGGTTCTTTTTTATCATCCGGCTCAAGCAATAAATGAACGGCGTATAATCCTAATAAGAACTAAGAATATCTATACCATTTTTTATCCCTTTTATTATTTCAGATTAAATGCTCAGTACCCAAGTAAGCTTCAATTTCGATCATGATCAATATGCCTTTTGGACTATCTTATTCCTTGTAATCCGTATCTATCCCCACGAATAGACCTCCATAACATACAAGGTATTGACTTGTTACTGATCCGGCTTTTCTCTTTCCTTAGATCTATTGTTTTACTCCGATAGTTTACCTTATTGAAATGCAAGGGAAATGAATGCATTTTCATACTATAAAAAGGAAAAGATAAGTAATATTTGATTCATTCTCGTACACTATTACCTGGATCTCACGGAGCCCTTCCTAATTCGGATTCAATCATAGAAAAAACTCTCTTGGAACGGAACGAACCGACGGATGTCTTTTACCCAGGTTCTAAACTTCTTATTTCTGATAAGAAAATTGGGGCAGAGACTTCGTTATGAATCTTTATAAGGCAGATCGAAGAATGTATCTGCACAGCCTAAAAAATAGTTCAAGTCACACACTCCCATAATCCATATTCTCCCTCTGAGCTGAGGATCTACTTCAATTATTTGTATTGGATCAATAATACTTCAAAATTGAAAGTATAAATCCGAGGAACTCCGAGGAGTATGGTTTCTTATTTCCATATTCCCGATATGAAATATTCTCGGCAATGATCTAATCATTTCATTATTCTCGTTACTCAACAAAACGATAGATTGTGACTACTCATTCATACTCGTTAAAAATGGATCTTTCGTCTCTATAAAGGACCTGAAATACCCTGCTTACGAATCATTAGAAAGTGCATTAGCATAAATACAGCAGTCAGAAGGGGTAATATGAAAGTGTGTAAACTATAAAAACGAGTCAAGGTAGATTGACTCACACTAACACTTCCGCGTAATAACTCTACCAAAGGGGATCCTATTACAGGAATAGCCTCAGGCACACCAGTCACAATTTTGACCGCCCAATAACCGATTTGATCCCAGGGCAAAGAATAACCAGTTACACCGAAAGATACAGTTAGTACAGCTAGAATTACACCCGTAACCCAAGTTAATTCACGAGGTTTTTTGAATCCACCTGTGAGATAAACACGAAATACGTGCAAGATCATCATTAGAACCATCATACTTGCCGACCATCTATGAACCGATCGGATTAGCCAACCAAAGTTCACTTCAGTCATTATGTATTGAACAGAAGCAAAAGCTTCTATCACAGTTGGACGATAGTAAAAAGTCATAGCAAAACCAGTAGCTACTTGTACTAAAAAACAAGTGAGTGTGATCCCCCCTAGACAATAGAAGATATTCACATGAGGAGGAACGTATTTACTAGTGATATCATCCGCAATCGCCTGAATCTCGAGACGCTCTTCGAACCAATCGTATACTTTATTGAGATAGGTAAACTGAAATTCCCCCTCTGAAAACCGTACATGAGAATTTCCTTTCATACGGCTTAAACAAGAACATTCAAATACCTTTTGAACGAATATATTAATTGTGAAATCTTGAAATACTTAATAGTTCGTTCCCTGGGGATATGAATTAAATTGGAGTAATCCAGGAGCTCTTACAATAAATAAGATGGAAAACTTCATAATGCTCAAATTTCAAGTTGGCTTATCCTTATGCATAATAAATTGCTATAGGCCTTTTGAAAAATCTTTTACCCTATTCGTGATATTAATTGTTTAGTGAATAACTAGTATCGACGACAATAGGAATTGTGTTGTCGAGATCTCCATAGATGAATAAATTTAAACCTAAGATTTTGATTCTACCCCGATAATTTGATTGAATTCTAAAAAGGTTCTCTGGGTAATAACCTTTTAATTGAATTGTGGGTCGTATGCTAACTAAGAGAGATGAAATAGTATTTCATTCTTCAGCCAAAGTCAGCCGAAGAAGGATCAGAGATCTCTCGATTTATGATCATACTTCTTTCAAATTATTAGAAACCTGGTGACGAGGTCTAAGTGGCAGATATAAACCATAGTTCAGATCTTGTTTAATAGATATATTAAACACCTCGTGCTTCAGATATTCACTTTTTATCAATATCCAACGAGGTAAGACCATCTTGATGAAGATGACAGACTGGTATTCTGTACTAGAATAGAGATCAGATTTAACAAGTCGCACGCCCATATTCCAAAAATCCTTAGATAAAAGTAATTACACGCTCAAACTACCGGAACATAATAACTTAGAAACTCGAGCTATCCAATTTAATAGCTCGCTTTCAATTCCTTAGTTCTTTTTTATTTTGAAGAACTTGGGATCCTAGCGGATGTTCTAGTTTATCTAGCCCCAACTAACCGGAATTCCGTCCAATAAGACGGAAGAATTATAAATTTCCAATATAATAGATAGGAATACTGCAAATAAGGCCATTGCAATACCCATCAATGGAGTAGTGCCCCATCCGGGAGCTACTTTACCAGATTCTGTATTAAGCGGTTTTAAATAACTTCCTACAGAAGTAGGTTTTGCCCGGTTTTTAGAGGCATTATCAAAGGTCCGTGTAGCCATAAAAACTATTGCATTGGTTGAGATCTGTTAACTTTGTATACTATTCTATGTATATATACACGGGATTACCTAACAATGGAAACTGCAACCTTAGTGGCTATCTCCATATCTTGTTTACTTGTGAGCTTTACCGGTTATGCCCTATACACCGCCTTTGGGCAACCCTCTCAACAACTTAGAGACCCTTTTGAAGAGCACGAGGACTAGTGGAAAGAAAGACCTTCCCGATAGGGAAGGTCTTTCTTTGATGATAATAATGAGGAGTAAAAGAATAAGAATTATTTTCCCCCTCTATCTGGAAGTTTGGGTGGGTCTCGGAAGAAAATAGCGAAAAAAATTATCCCTAAGGTCGATACCAAAAGGAATGTATAAACCAATGCTTCCATAGATTCGATTGTAGTTTATAATTATGGAGATAGCTTTCGTACTAATTACAACATTTTCCATAAAGATGAGTCATCAAAAGATTTTGAATCATTCTTAGTTAGAAGGAATATTACACTAAGGTGTAATCTCTCGATATTGATTCAAGATCAGGAACAATGTCATATTATACCACTTGTTTTTTAGTAGTTGGATCTCCCAGTTTTTGAAATGCCCCAAATTCAACTTGGGCATCCAAATCCGGATCAATACCAGCAAAAACATCCCTGAATAGGGTTCTAGCACCATGCCAAATGTGTCCAAAAAAGAAAAGAAGAGCAAATGTAGCATGTCCAAAAGTAAACCAACCCCTTGGACTACTACGAAAAACACCATCGGATTTCAAAGTAGCACGATCTAATTCAAAAATTTCACCTAATTGAGAACGTCTAGCATATTTTTTAACTATAGCGGGATCACCAAAACTAACCCCGTCAAGTTCACCACCGTAGAACTCAACAGTTACACCTACTTGTTCGACACTATACTTTGATTCTGCTCTTCTAAAAGGAACATCAGCTTTCACAATTCCTTCTTCATCAACTAGAACGACTGGAAATGTTTCGAAAAAGGTAGGCATACGACGCACAAAAAGTTCATGTCCCTCTTTGTCTTTGAAGATAGGGTGCCCTAACCAACCAACAGCTATTCCATCTCCATTGTCCATCGCACCTGCCCTGAATAACCCCCCTTTCGCTGGATTATTCCCAATATAATCATAAAAAGCGAGTTTCTCAGGAATTTTTGACCAAGCTTCTGATAGACTGAGATTCTCGGCCAAACCAGCACGAACTCGTCGATCTATTTCTTGTTGGAAGTATCCCTGATCCCATTGATAACGAGTGGGACCAAATAATTCGATCGGAGTCGTTGCGGAGCCATACCACATGGTTCCAGCAACAACGAAAGCTGCAAAAAACACAGCAGCAATACTGCTGGATAGGACAGTTTCTATATTCCCCATGCGTAATCCTTTATACAAACGTTGGGGAGGACGAACACTGAGATGGAATAGACCTGCTAATATACCTAATATACCTGCTGCAATATGATGAGAAGCTATTCCTCCCGGAACAAAAGGATCAAAACCTTCAGCCCCCCACGCTGGATTTACAGGTTGTATTCTTCCAGTTAGCCCATAAGGGTCAGACACCCATATTCCGGGTCCATATAAACCTGTTACATGAAATGCTCCGAATCCAAAGCAAGCTGTTCCTGAGAGGAATAAATGAATTCCAAAGATCTTGGGCAAATCTAAAGAGGGTTTCCCTGTACGTGGATCAGAGAATATATCTAGATCCCAATATACCCAATGCCAGATAGCTGATAAAAAACACAAGCCAGAAAACACAATATGTGCCCCGGCCACACCTTCATAACTCCAAAGACCTGGATTAGTTACAGTTTCTCCGGTGATGCTCCATCCACCCCATGAATCCTTTATTCCTAAACGGGTCATAAAAGGTATAACAAACATCCCTTGTCTCCACATTGGATCAAGAACAGGATCAGATGGATCAAAAATTGCTAATTCATAAAGAGCCATTGAACCGGCCCAACCAGAAACTAAAGCTGTATGCATTATATGTACAGCGATTAACCGGCCAGGGTCATTCAATACGACAGTATGGACGCGATACCAAGGCAAACCCATGAAAATACCCCTTTATCAGAAAAAGTGGACACTATGTAACTTTCTCGCATTAGAGAAGATCATGCTGTGGAACTAAACCCTTATCTCCAAGATGAACACCTATTATGGAACTAAACCTTTATCCCAAAGATGAACATCTATTCAAGGCCATTAATAGTTTCAAAACGATTCTGTTCGTTCATAATAGCAACAGGGAGTTGCAGAAATATGTTATCGTTTCATTGTACCAATACACAATGTGGGAATTGGTCCCATTTTGACCGCCGATCAAACACATAAAATACTTGTTCATTGGAACGTGAAAACGAAAAGGGGAATCACACTATATTGACTTAATTCTTCTGTTCGCCTATCCACGCTACTTGTTAATTTCACCCAAAAATTTTATCCAAATTGGATAAGAAATAATTACAGGCTCTGTCTGAACTAGATTTGCTCCCACTCTTTCAAAAAAGCTTTTCTTTACTCAGTCTACTCATCCTAAGAGGCTGCATCGGCGAGCCTCTATAAGAGAAGATCAGATACTTCGTTACAAAGTGTGGAAATGGAGAGTGGTAAAAAAAGAATGATATCTTAATTAGAATGACATAAACACATCCTGAAACCCTTCTTTTCTTATTTTCTTCTTTCTTTCTATAAATCTCTATATCCTATTTTCTTTAAAATTTCTCAATTAAAAAGGGAATTGCAAAGATGAAAGACTACTTAATTAATGGTAATATAATTATTATCTAGAGCTAATTAGCATTCGCTATAATACACGTGTCCATCCATTATTTGATATTCTGGTGTCCCAGGCGTAGAGGAACCACACCAATCCATCCCGAACTTGGTGGTTAAACTCTACTGCGGTGACGATACTGCAGGGGAGGCCCTGCGGGAAAATAGCTCGACGCCAGGATAATATAGAATAAATAGCCATTAAAGCTTAATGCCATCCAGACAATCCCTTTCTCTTAAGAAAATAAAATGGCTTTCCTACTATTTAATACGTCTCATAGACATTTCCCTATCATATTTGACCGTAATTCGCCTTTCTCCTTCTATGCCGCTCGGTGTTCCAAAAGTACCTCATCAATATTTCGAAGGCGAAGATGCAGCTTGGGTCGACTTATATAACAAACTTTATGAGGAGAGATTCCTTTTTTTGGCTAAGCCACTCGAAGACGAGATTGGAAATCAACTCGTTAGTATGATGATATATTTGACTCTAGATGATGTAACTAGAGAGCAGTTTTTATTTATTCACTGTACTGGTGGATCAGTAATACCGGGAATAGCTCTTTACGATACTATGCAATATATACCAACAGAAATACATACAACAGTGATCGGGATAGCTGCTTCAATGGGATCTCTTATCCTAACCGGGGGGCGCCCTGGTAAACGTATAGCATTCCCTAGCGCTACGGTTATGCTCCACCAACCCGCTAGTACTTACACGGATGGAATGTCCAGAGTGTGTATACAGAATGATGATGATGTAGCAATTATTAAAGAGCAAATTGTAGACATTTATATAGAAAGAACAAAACAAAAAGATAAGTTTGTCATTTGGAATGAGTTAGACAGAGATCGTTTTCTGTCAGCGGAACAGGCCCTGGAATATGGCATTGTTGATCTTATAATGGACAACGAGACGGTACCCCCCTGGCTAAAAAGAAAATGGGGTCCTAAGAAAGAGAACAATTGGAGCGGGCTTACTCGTAATGAATTTATAGATAGAAATGAAGCTACTCCTTATGCAAATGGAGCCGTTTAGATTTGAAATCTACAAGTGAAAAGAATTGTTTATTTCGATCTTCTATTTATTACACCATTTTTTTGAATAGAAGAAGAAATATTCTGAGTATCCTAAAATTGCTTATATGTATTCCGTTTCTATTCTTTATCGTTCTATTCTTTATCCAGAGATAACTTTACCTGTACCCCCCCCCTATGAATTCTCATAGTACCTAATTAATACATAACTAACTAATGTAGTTATTATTCCCCACTATTTATTATCCTCAAATATGAATATACTTCAAAATAACTCCTCCGTAAAATAACAATGAGATATGCTGGCATATGGAAAAAAAGGAAAAGTATCGAGGATTGTTTATGCCATCTTATCCGATCTAGTTTCACTTTACAACAGTATCGTTGATAGACGAACGGAATAATTAGGTAAATATAGTGTGATTCCCCTTTTCGTTTTCACGTTCCAATGAGGAAGTTTTGGTCAACTCTATCCATATGGTTGGTTGGGATATATCCAAACCAGTTAATTTAATCTAAAATTTTGAATGCCAACTATTCAACAACTTACTAGAAATGCTAGACAGCCAATAAGAAATAGAACAAAATCTCCTGCTCTTCGAGGATGCCCTCAGCGTAGAGGAGTATGTGCTAGGGTGTATGTGCGACTCGTTTGGATCAGAAGCTGAAATAGATTAAGAGACTCTTCTAACAGAAGAATTTTTCTTTTCTGCTGTGGCAAAGCACAGATCTATCATCTGCTTTACCGGGGATGAAATTTATGGTTTCCATTGGTGCAAATCCAATCACCTCGATCGATGTGGGATGAAAAGCAATTCCTCATTGGTAGCGAATGGTCATCAATCCATTTAGCGGGGAAATAATGCAAATTGAAAAAAGTATAAAAATTATACTTCTATTGCTGCGAGAACGGATCAAAAAGGTTAGCTACCTGGCCAACTCTCAGAATTACATGTCGTCACTGTATGTATAAATCTTATCATGATAGTATTTTTTTACTTGATAATTTGTGAGTAGAGCTTGAAATGGTAAACTGTACAAGTTACTAATAACACGCTCATCTCATATCTTATAAATAAAAGGCTCCGGCGTATAGAGAGAACCTTACCGTTAAAGAAAGAACCATAGAAACGATGAAACCCGTGATTTTTTCTTCATGCAAGGTCCCATCCCTTGCCTATCTAGAAGGTGCCTAACTGAAGGAAATTATGGTTGGGAAGGTTGCAGTAGCAAAAGCCATTCGAATCTGTATTTTATACATTAGAAGAATCAGTTTAATTCTTAATAAACCAAACAAAAGAAAAACTGATCAAAAAATAGATTAGTCATTCACGAGAATCAACTTCAATGACCAGAGTTAAACGTGGATATATAGCTCGAAAACGTCGAAAAAAGATTCTTGTATTTTCCTCAGGCTCCCAAGGAGCCCATTCAAAACTTTTTAGAACCGCTAATCAACAGAAAAATAGAGCTTTAGTTTATGCTCAACGAGATACAAGTAGACGAAAGAGAGATTTTCGTCGTTTGTGGATTACCCGGATTAATGCGGCATCTCGTGCTAATGGGGTCTCTTATAACAAATTCATACAATATTTGTATCAAAAGCAGTTTATTCCAAATCGTAAAACCCTTGCGCAAATATCTGTATTAGATTGTAATTGCTTTTCTACAATCTTGAAAAATATTATCCCATGATGAAATAAACTCAAATTCCCGGAGAATTCGCTCCGGGAAGCTAGAAACATTGAAAAATTGATAAATGTGAAAAATGAACAGATCCACTTGGGTAATTCAACCCTTTTTTCAGATTTTAATCCTTTTAATCAACTTTTTGATAATAGAATTGGGATCTGCTTTATCTCTGTGATATATCCCAACTTTGATTTGATCAATGAGTAAGCTCATTTCTAGGGATCAAATTAATTATCACTAGTAACAAAAGGTACCAAAGATAGAATACGAGCTCGTTTAATAGCAATAGTCATTAGGCCTTGTTGTTTCGAGGTTAATCGATTCACTCGTCGAGATAATATTTTTCCTCGTTCACTAATAAATCGGCTAATTAGGCTCATATTTTTATAATCGATTCGATCCCCTGATCCAATTCGAGGCAAGCGTTTATGAAAAGTTCGCTTAGATTTATTTCGAAAGGATCGTTTGAATTTCTTCCGAAAAGAACGCTTATATTTATTCTGAATAGACCGTTTATCTCGATTATCCAAAGATCGCTTAGATTTATTCATAGTTTGGTTCATGAACCTTTCAAATAAAATATTCATAGTTTGTTTTCCTCCCAGATAAACTATTTATTCAAAACATATTGAAAATCGATATTGACAGATTTTGTTCAAATACAAGTTCTTTCTATATCTTTGATATATTTTTATCCTTAAATATTGAGTAGTATACTCAATCTATTTCTTTATTTCTCCGTGAAGCGTATGCTTGTAACAATAAGGGCAAAATTTCTTCAATTCCAACCGAATAGGTGTATTGTGTCGATTCTTGCGAGTCATATATCTGGAAATACCTGCGGATTTTTTATCAACACTATCTAGGGTACACCTAGTACATTCCAAAGTAATTGTTACTCTTACATCTCCGCCCTTGGCCATAACATAAACTTATATATATTACATACTTCTCTTTTTTTGGACCCTTTTTTATTTTTCGGAAAAGAGAAGAAAGAGAATGGGGTAGAGGTTGTCGGAGATACGATGATTCAATATTTTATTACTTATTCATTATCGTAATAAAATATTGAATTAGGAGTTTTCAGTAGTATGGTATTTGTGGGAGTAGTTTCGGTATTTATATTATTTTGTCTGATTCTAACGCTTTCCCCTTGTGGAGCTCTAAACTCAGATCTATTGGGGACTGAATCAACTCGTGTTGTTTCTAAAAGAAAAAGGAGAGATCTAGCATCATTTTTTTTTTACTTTAATATTTACAATAGAACTAAAATGAGAAAAAGGGAAAAATAAGAGCATCTGGGAAAAAACGGTTGATCTCTATCAATAAACCGGCTAAACACCCGAACCATAAAGTCGCTAGCACAGGCGCCGTAGAAAGGTATGTCTTTATATCTTGCATTGTTCACAAGTTCTCCTTCTAAATCATGATGCATATGTTATATGGTGAACTACATTTGTAGTTCATGAATCTTTTGTACAGAGAACTCAGAATAGATATCTGTGCAATGATATGGAATGTAAGATGTTGCTATTTATTAAACAGCACATTTATCATTACCAAATAATGTGAATGAGTAATCATTTTCTAAATAATAGATCCTACATATATAGATAGAGTGTATTCATGGGATCAAATCAAAATGAAAGTGGATAAATGTGGAAAAAATAGTTATTATTAAAATAATACTAAAGTTTCCTAATGGAAAGGGATGTAGCGCAGCTTGGTAGCGCGTTTGTTTTGGGTACAAAATGTCGCAGGTTCAAATCCTGTCATCCCTACCGTCGGTAAGAAAAGAGCGGGAGACCCATAGACACCGATTCGATCGTATATTAATTATAAGTCATGGAATCATATCACATGCAAAAATGTTTTTAAGAGTAGAAAAAATGATTTTTTTACTTCTTTTTTCTCTAAGAAAGCGCTCTTAGTTCAGTTCGGTAGAACGTAGGTCTCCAAAACCTGATGTCGTAGGTTCAAATCCTACAGAGCGTGATCCTGTTCCTATTCAATCCAATTCTATGATTATCAATAATTTAAACTAGAACAATCAATGGAATCCGACCTCCCAGAATAAGTAGGAGGCCAATTTGAGAAAAAAAAAGATATTCCTCAATCAAATATCCAACTGATCACCACGTCGGTATTGTAAATATGCAGTTACAAATAATCCAGCGAGAGTTATAGGAATTAGACCTAACACAATTCCGGATAGCAAAGCTTCAACCATTTTGATTCCAAAGAATAAGTAAAGATAATAGCTACCTCGGATAGTATCCCGAATTAACTAACAATATCAATATAGAATATATTGATATTGAGATAAGCAACGGAATTTTATAGAACTAAAGTGAACAAATAAGTTTTCGTTTTTCTTTTCAAATAAGTCGTATACTGCTCAAACCGATGAATAGAACTAAGGTTAAAATTAGCAGAGCCAATAAAAACCCAAAATAACTAATTATAGTAGGCATGGAAAAACTCAATGGAAGGAATATGATTGCTGCATATCTTTTTAAGGCAATTACCTATATTGTTCCTCTCTATGAGATACGATTAGAATAAAAAAGGTCATTAGTTTAAACAAATGATACAATTCATGATTGTATCATTGATATGAATGTTATCAACAAGTATGGATGAGAGTGGATTTGTGAAGAAAAACCCATTCATTATCTTCATGAGTAGTATCAAGACCCACTATGTAACCCCTTTCAGGAGTTGTTTAACATTATTAGCTGCGTTAATTCATTTCACAATCATTGTTTTAGATAACTCCACATTATCTTTAGCGGTTCGTTACAAAAATTGTAACGGAAGAAACTGCTGCTATAGCCAAGCACAGTAATTTAAAACGAATATTCCATTCATTTAAGTATATGAATAGAAATATTCGTTTTTTCTATTACATTTCTAGAATATATTAATCCACTCATTTGGACGCACCTCTAAATGAATTCAGTTTTTTGAATATGCATACTTAAAGTAAGTAATGCAAGCAAAGTCTGATATTCCAAGAATTCTATTTCTGTTCTAAAAGAAAATAGGAATAGCCCGTGATTTCACAGACCTACAATTCGACCAAGTCGGAAAATATTCAATAATCACTGGGCTCTCTTCTTTATATATGGCATGAGTAAATTTTTAACTTCTATCCAAAGTGCTATATTATTAACCCTATCAATTTATGACATAACTCCACCCGCAATGCTATTGTAAGCGCATCATAGAGGAGCTTCAAGGCTCCTTCTCATGTAACTTAATTACTAGGTTGATCTACACGGACAGAATGTCCAAACGAACTATAGAACAAAAAAGTTTTAAAAAGGAAGTGTTGAGTTGTAGCGATAAGAATACTAAAAGTTATTCCTCTTGAAGCGGGATCCACGTGGTTAGTTTTAGAGCCAGCTATAGAAGCAAAAGCCATTAATTCAATTAATGCTCAAATTCAAATGATTTTCCCAGGATCTATGTATCCAAAAATTCATAAAATATTGGGATTGAGTTCCTCCAGGGCCTATCATGATACATACAATAGTTTTCCTTTTTTGCCCCGTGTGAAAAGGGATTATTCAGTTGACTAAACATAACTAGAAAAACGGAGAGGAGTAGAATCCTTCCATTCCTCTCCCTTCCGCAAAATTGTATTGCTGCGTTAGCAGAAAGCCAGCTATACTGGTCAGTATACTTGAAATATACCTTTGGTATAATATTGACAATCAAACGAGGATTAGAGGAGATATCAGTAATTTTTGGTTTCCTAATATCTATCCCTCATGGGGTCAATTCCCCTTTGACTTTACTATAATATATGGAGCTTAGCATGTCTGGGAATACGGGAGAACGCGCTTTTGCTGACATTATTACCAGTATTCGATATTGGGTTATCCATAGTATCACTATACCTTCGCTATTCATAGCGGGGTGGTTATTTGTAAGCACGGGTTTGGCTTATGATGTATTCGGGAGCCCTCGGCCGAATGAGTATTTCACAGAAAGCCGACAAGAAGTTCCATTAGTAACTGGCCGTTTCGATTCATTAGAACAACTCGATGAGTTTACTAGATCTTTTTAGGAGGTACTAATGACTATAGATAGAACCTATCCAATTTTTACAGTTAGATGGTTGGCCGTTCACGGATTAGCTGTACCTACAGTTTTTTTCTTAGGATCAATATCAGCAATGCAGTTCATCCAGCGATAAACTATATATAAACTATATTACGGAGCTATGACACAATCAAACCCGAATGAACAAAATGTTGAATTGAATCGTACCAGCCTCTACTGGGGGTTGTTACTCATTTTTGTACTTGCTGTTCTATTTTCCAATTACTTTTTTAATTAAAATAGTGAGAATCTTCTTTCTCACCCGATTTGGTGAGATCTAATACTCATATGTATTATTTTATATGTCTTGAGCATGACTATTTAAGACAATTTGATGTAAAAGGGAGTAAGAGAAATGGCCGATACCACTGGAAGGATCCCTCTTTGGTTGATAGGTACTTTAACCGGTATTCTCGTTATTGGTTTAATAGGTCTCTTTTTCTACGGTTCCTATTCCGGATTAGGGTCATCCCTATAGCAATTCGGTTCATATCTATGGGGAAGATTTTACATACAAAATGGAAAACTAAAAAAGAAAGATAAGACCTTACCCCCTCTTTGAAGGGTAAGGTCTTATCTTTCTTTTTAAAATATCTTTGAGGCTTACAATTATAAGATTCATACGAATACCACGACTCTTTTATTTACTCCCATTCTTTTAGTAAAGTAATCAGACATTATATTATAATGCTTATGATCTGCATTCTCATAGATAGCATTTGTATCGATCTAGTCTACCTCCTCAAATAAAAGTAAATTAACATATTATTTTGCATAATATTTGTTATTCTAACATTTGTTCATTTCTACAAAAGGAAATTACAAAAGGAAATTACACCCTTTTTTTTTATGTAAGTAAAAGTATGAAACAAATTTGAAATGTGCAAAGGGTGTAGAATTGCATTTTTTTACGTTACGGTCCGAGCTGAAAAAACTCTTCTCTTTCTTATTATTAAAAAAGCAACTAAAAGGAACGAACCTCATTCAAACGGTTACTTTCTCAAATAGGCCTTCCCCTTTACTCAATCAGCCATGTTGGCTTTTACTCGCCTGCTTCTCCTTTCAAAAAAAAAAAATGTAAAAAGACAGTGAATTTTTTCTTTTTACCTATGATAGGATGAGAAAAAAGATCAGAGGAAATAGTAAGTCAAGATTTCTTAATTATTGACTTATATTTTCGTTTTAATCGTTTCTCTTCATCATGATGTATGAAAATGAAAAGAAGAGAGAAAGAGACATATATGGGATATACAATGGAGCACATGACTAGGGACGATTAGGACTCCCAGGGTCGTCCCTTATGCAAGATGCAGATCTATTTATATTCCCAATAAATTATATAGATTCAAACAGAAGGAAGGTGCAAATGAATGCTCCTCATCTCCAAAGAAAGATTACTTTACAATACAAATTGTATATTATTTGTATTGTACACGAATAAGGTAGGGGTGCAATTCTTTCAGTCAACTTAAGGGTGACAATAAGTTCACAATTTTATGTGCCTAAAAATTCATCTCGGCCAATTGAACTTTTTCAAACTGTTTCTTCTTAAGGACCAGAAATATCTGTGCCAAAATGACAGATGCTAGGAATAATAAAAGACCTTGAACGCGTAAAGGATCTTGAAGCACTATTTCTGCATCTCCCTGACCAAATCCACCTACATTAGGATTATTCGTTAACGGCTGATCAACCTTGATGAATTCACCTTCTGAAACAAGAAGTTCCGGCCCCGGAGGTACAATGTCAACCGCTTGTCGATCGTCTGGATTATCGATAGTTATTTCATATCCACCCTTTTCTTTACGCAATATTTTGCTCACTTTACCTGTTGCTGAAGCATTATAGACCGTATTGTTGCTCTTGCTCCCGTCGGGATAAATTTGCCCTCTTCCTCTATTACCACCTACATATAGGGGATATTTAAGAAAGTGAGCTTCTTTATTAGTATAAGGATTTGGTGAAAGGATGGGAAAGATAATTTCACTATATTTTTGACCGGGAACAGGACCTATTACAATAATGTTTTTTTTATTAGGGCGATAGTTCTGGAAAAAAAGATTACCTATTTTTTCTTTCATCTCAGGAGAAATACGATCCGGAGGGGCTAATTCAAAGCCTTCGGGTAAAATAAGAACAGCTCCTACATTTAAAGTTCCTTTTTTACCGTTGGCAAGAACTTGTTTTATTTGTGTATCATAGGGAATTTTCACAACTGCTTCAAATACAGTATCGGGAAGCACAGACTGTGGAATTTCAATCTCCACAGGTTTTTTAGCCAAATGACAATTGGCGCATACAATACGTCCAGTTGCTTCTCGAGGATTTTCATAACTTTGTTGTGCAAAAATGGGATATGCATTCGAAATAGATGCCCGAGTAATTATATGTATCATTATCAACACGGAAATTAATTGAGTTATCCACTTTTGCACCCAGTCATAATAAGTATTTCTATTTTGCATGGTTCAATTATTGGCTCCAATTCTTTTGTTTGAAAATAAATAAGAGTAGGTAGCTATGATAGCTACCTGTCTGCAATTTTGCTACTAGACTAGTCGGAAGTATCCCTCACACTGAACTAGAAACAGAATGAAAAAGGGACAAATATAAAAAAATATTTGAATAGAACTGTTGTTGGATGAACAAATTTGTTATTCATTTATCGAGTGATAAATTACTACGAGTGAAGGAGATGTAGTATTGAGACGACGGAAGATCCAATATTTGAAAATCGTATCCAAGATGACTGGAAAAGTAGAAACAAGACCAGATATTATTCGTTCGTTATGGTACAATCCATAATTTTCGAAGATCCAATTGATCAAAAGTTCCCAACCATGGGGCGAATGAAACCCAATACATAGATCGGTTGCTAAGAGAATAGAAAAAGCTTTGATCGTATCGCTTAGGCTATAGAATAATTCTTGGATCCAAGAATTAAGAATAGTAAGCTTATTCTTACCCAGAAAAAGATAAGCACTTATAATAACAGAACCCATTATATTTGTTAATAAATGCAATATTATTTGTATACAATCCTGATTATACATTTGGACCAATTGAATCATTTTTTTTTTGATTTCTATCCGGGGATCTCGTGAATCCGTTTCCAAAGAATCTTCCAACATTCTTTCTAACAGAAAAAGCTCCTCTATTTTCTCAAATCTTCCTAGAGTGCTTTCTTCTTGTATATAATCAAGAATTTTTTGAGATTGATTAGTATTCCACCAATTTGAAACCCAAGGTTCCAACCCTTTCTGTAATGAAATTGAAATTCCCCAAGGCAGTACTACTAGACCTGCGAGATATCGCAGAGAGGCTGATGCTTTATATTTGGCCACTTCCAATTCGCGAATTGCTAACGAGCGAGATTCACTCGTTAGCTCTGTACGAAATCTGGACAAAGTACGAGTTATAGAACGAGGTATAAGATTCATAGATTGATGTATTGAGTATGAGTAATTCTTCGACTCCGATAAATTCTATGTTTCGAATAAGGAATGATTCACTCCGAATAAGAAGGAGAATAAAAAGAGGTTTTGTTCCCAGCCGAATCAATAATTAAAATCGCTTTGATCTAGAATAATTCTGTATTCATTATTTTACTATCCAGCTCTTTCTCCGAAGACTTCAAGTGACAGGAGCCTTCCTTTTCAAAGTAAAAAAGGAGATCGATGTTTCCTAACAAAAAACATCCTAGTTTGGGGGTAGGATCCACCCTAAATAACTTCAATAGATATATAATCTACATCGGGGGAAATCCGGTTGGTATATTAGATTAAACCATCCAAATTCAGTATGCATTTGCAAAAAAAGCCTGAAAGAGTACGCTATTATATTCTATTTTTTGATACATCATATCAAATTAATGGCTCTATGGGCCTTCTTCTAAAAAGAAGAAAAGTTTCGGAGTGTTCGGAAACTGTCGAGGAACTAATCAGATTTTCTAAGCACCCTTTTTTGTCGTGAAAATGAACTGCATAATCTTTCCCCCTCCCCCTCTGACAGCTTTTTATCGAAACCTCTTCCTCTCGTATATACTGGAGGATATATCCATTTTTCTATCGAAGAATAATCAAATAGATAACCCTCATATTAAAATCCTTCAATAGATACACGTAAAAAACGTGCTAATTCGGCAGCTTTCTGCTCCATTTCACGTAAGGTAAAATTATCCTCAGTACGAATTAAGGGAATTTCTTGTTGACCTTTTACTTGCATATAAATAACACGACGAGGAGAGATACCTTCTTTAACTTCCATTTTGATCCCTTGAATATCTCTCATAGGAAATCGAAGTGAAATACGACGATTTATTCCGGGGAATCCCCAACGAAAAAGAGATACAATTCCTTCTTTTTTATCAAACTTATTGTAGCCACTACCCACATTACAAAGAATTGTGCACCACAAATAAGAGCTAATGAATAGACCTGCAATACCATAAAAACACATTACAATTCCTTGTGGAACAAAAAGTATTTGCTGAGATGACAATAGGGGTATCAGGTTCCTACCGAGATAACTTGAAATTCCGACTAGAAAAAATCCCAGCGAACCCCAAAAAAGTATGCAAGCCCAAAAAAAATTACTCATTTTTCGAGACCCTCTTATGGGTTCTATCAATAACTGTTTAGATCGATGATTCATAACAATTTGTGTCCTATTTTATTTGAGGGAATGATCAAACGCTTACTCTTTTGGCTCTCAACTCTCATAAATTAGCTAGCTCTATAATAAGCTAACTATACAAATCTAAGCATCTAAGCTGAGAATAGAATATCTCTATCTATTGTTCCCCTATTCTTTTCCCGTGCTCTTCGTTTGAGACATTGTAACTTATCAATTGTAAAAAAGACACTTCATTGGATTAGTGGAATAGAAATACTATTTTATATTCACAGTGGTATTTCTTTATATTCGTGGTAGATAAGAAACACATCCATTCATGCATGAATATATGTATAGATATCCATTCAGATTCTATATATATATATTCTATTTATGACGTATAGACGGTAGATTTACATCTATTCATCATATATGAATATATCTATTATCTAGATGGATATCTATTTGGATATATTTCGCTCATATTCAGAACGAGCGTTTTATGTTATAACATAATAAAATGTCTATTTTATTATTGAACCAATTCTGATTGGACCAGATTCATAAAATCTCGTCTTTTTGAATATATAAATATAATAAAGCCATTGTAACTGCTGGAAGAAACAAGCCCACTAGAGGCACAAGAATAGAGGGTAAGATATTTGTCATAGACAGATTCATAAAGAGTACCTTAATTCAATATTTGTCTCTATTACAAGTAATGATTATAAGACCGAATGACAGCCAAAACCAAATAAGTGGCCCTGTCCTTCTTCAAAAACACATCCACAAAAATTTTTCACATCAAATCTTTTTTTTAGTTCAAAAAAATCTATTTAAAATTCAATATGTAATCTTCTTTTGATTGAAATATGAATGTAAGATTTTACATATTAAGGATTGAATAAATATATACAGATCTATTACAATAACGCTTATACATATTGAAAAACTTAATTGATTAGTTTTCAATCCCCAATTTGAAAAAAAAAAATGATATTGCATGTAATTAGCGGGTCAATACCATTGATGTAGAATTATTCCTTATAAAGGAGCAAACGCCACGTTGTTAAATCAACGAAACTTGTAAAGCTTCAGTATATCATTCAAAACACCTTTTAAAATACTCCGTGGAACAATTAGATCAAATAAACCATGATGAAATAAATACTCAGCCGTTTGGAAATCATCATCTTCTATTGTCAGATTTAATGTCTGCTCAATTACTCTTCTACCGGCAAAAGCAATGTATGCTTTAGGTTCAGCAATAGTGATATTTGGCAACATGCCAAAACTAGCAGTCACTCCACCTGTTGTGGGAGAAGTAAGAATCGATATATAGAACAACTTTTTCTTACGTTGATAAATATTCAACGCAGAAGCTATTTTACCCATCTGCATTAAACTAAAACTTCCCTCTTGCATACGTGCTCCACCAGAAGCACACACCGTAATCAATGGAAGAGATTTCTTGGTAGCGTACTCGATCAGACGGGTCATTTTCTCACCTACTACCGAGCCCATGCTACCCCCCATGAATTGAAAATCCATAACTCCAATTGCAATAGGAATACCATTTAATCGACCTATGCCTGTTTGAATAGCGTCGGTTAAACCTGTGTCTATTTGATAGGAAGTGATATGATCCATATAAGGTTTTTCCTCTATATCAAGTTCCCCTTTTTCGTTTTTCCCCTCTTCACGAAGCTTCTTTTGATTCCTCTTTTCACGAGAAATCCTATAATGAACCTTTTGGATTTCAAGAGCAAGCTTTCTTTCTATAGCTTGCTTCTCGCAAGGCAAAATATTATACTCCTCCAAAAACTGTTCAGAAAAAGAATCTTCAGGGACCTCTTCTTCAGGAACTTCCTCCTCAGGAATATCCTCAGAGGGCAAAGGTCCCTTCTGGTAAGGCGAAACAGCGTTCTCACAAAGCGAACGAACCTTCTCAGGAAGCGAAGGGGCCTCCTCAAAAGGAATCTCCTCTTCTGAATCTTCAGAAAAATATTTTAACCAACAATTTAACCACCAAAGAAACTCTTCTGAAGATTCAGCTGAAATTTGAGATTGTTCAAGATACTTTTCCCAAGTCCGTAGGGACTTAGAGTCGTCCCAAAACTGTTCAGAAAAAGGATCTTCAGTAACCTCCTCTTCAGTGTCTTCAGAAAAAGTATCTTTTATTTCTGGAAACAAATTGAGAGAAGAAGAATCCATCAAAGTAACTATCTTTCCATATAAGAGAATCCCTTGCAGTTCATCTTTGAAAGATGGAACTTCCAGAGATTCTGGATCTATCTTCTCCAAAATGAATATATGCCGTTGGAAACAATTAAGAGCAAAACTTATTAGTATTTGGTTAAGACATCTACGGAATATCTTTTTCAATATATTGAAAACATTTTCCTTATTATTCTTGAGGGTCCACTCTCGCATTTGATTAAAACTATTTCTAGACTTCTCTTCTAGATATTCGAGATCTGTCATTAAATTTTCTATATATTCGATATCTTGCATCAATTTTTCATTAATTGAAGGCTCCTCCTCTATTATCTCCTCAAAAAATTCTTCTGTAAGTAGAAATTCCTCAAATTGAGGAAGAAATTCCCAAAGCAAAAATGAATAATATATCCAGAAATTCCAGGAATAATCTATCCAAAATTTCGAATTTCTTCCGTTTATCTGCCAAGGGATCTCCATCTTTTCTTCAGTTTTCATATTTTCAAACTCGGAAAAGACATCTATGGTACATATATTTTCATCCATAGGAGACCAAGTGCCAAGATCAACTAAAAGTTCGATCCTATCGGAACTACTCATTTGCATAGGAAAACCACAATCTTGGCAAATTGCCATATTTTGTCTCAAATGCTTTCTAAATTGCATATTGTCACAATTATCGCATTGTGCCCATAATTGTCTCAAACGCTCATTATCAATGAGCTGAGGGTGCTCAGTATTTTTATCTCCCTCCTTGACAATAGCGAGGTGATTCGCCTTCTCAGTCAAATCATCAATTACTCGATTAATTCGACGTCGTTCTTCGTGCCATTCTCTTAAAGTCATGATATCTCCTCCATCGTATACAATATACGAATACAAAAAATTGATTCATTTGATTCATATGAAAGTGGAATAGTATAAAATAGAGAATAAAAAAAAATATTTTATTCACATGATCTTCTAAGGGCATTTTTCTTTTTATTCCTTTTCTATTAAAAAGAAAATAGGTGTTTTTATACCATCTAATCCGATCTAGTTTCAATTTACAATAGTAAATTGATTACGAGCAGAATAATTAGGTAAATGTAGTTTTGACTCTCCTTTTCCTTTTCACCTTCTTCCCGAGAGGGAGAGAAAATCCCAAATGAAAAGGTATTCTTATTCTTCTTAGAATTAGAAGAAACAGAAAGAAGGAAACACTAGTTTCCTCAATGTCTCTCGCTCATACCTTTCGCCAAAAGGTGCTTTTATATAATACCCGTTCGTTGTTCGTCAAAATACCTCTAAAATCAATTTTCTTAGATTCATATTGTGAGATACCGTGACACGATAAAGAGCATTTTATCACCAAATAAGCCTATACGCTTAATAAGGCTATATTAATCAAATAGGGCTCGGGCTAGAAGGGATTTGAACCCTTGACTTCAAGGTCCGGAACCATGTGCTCTGATCCACTGAGCTACCAACCCCTACAAGGTAAATAAGTATGTACTTGATATACATATACATATATACATGTATATGTATAGGCATAATGGAACCAAGTCATACTTCAGATTCCAGTAATTGGAAAGATCCAATTTGTTATTGATCCGGCATTAATATCATGTGTTACTTTGGGTTAGTCGTTGGCTTTGTACCCATTGGGATTGTAGTTCAATTGGTTAGAGTACCGCCCTGTCAAGACGGAAGTTGCGGGTTCGAGCCCCGTCAGTCCCGATCGAATCAAATTGGTAGACAGACCCGGATGGAGATATCCAGCAGAGATATGGATTCTGTCGATTAAATGTAGAATCCATTAGTGAATTATGGCGTCATTACAATAATGAAATCTGATTATCATATGAGATTTGTAAAAATCTCATTCGTGATTCGGCTCAATCTTTGTAGTAAAAGATTGGGCCGAGTTCGATCCGATTAGGAAAACCAATGAATGAAAGTAACTGGATTATAAACGATCAATAGTATCAAATTCAAACTTGATCTCTTTCCATACTTCACAAGCAGCAGCTAGTTCGGGACTCCATTTACAAGCTTCACGGATCACTTCATTACCTTCACGAGCAAGATCACGTCCCTCATTACGAGCTTGTACACAAGCTTCTAAAGCAACCCGATTAGCTACTCCACCAGGTGCATTTCCCCAAGGGTGCCCTAAAGTTCCTCCACCAAACTGTAATACAGAATCATCCCCAAAGATCTCGGTCAGAGCAGGCATATGCCAAACATGAATACCCCCTGAAGCTACAGGCAGGACACCTGGCATAGATACCCAATCTTGAGTGAAATAAATACCACGGCTTCGGTCTTTTTCAATAAAATCATCACGTAATAGATCAACAAAACCCAAAGTTACTTCTCGCTCTCCTTCAAGTTTACCTACTACAGTACCAGCGTGAATATGATCTCCCCCGGACATACGCAATGCTTTAGCCAGTACACGAAAGTGCATACCGTGATTTCTTTGTCTATCGATAACTGCATGCATTGCGCGGTGAATATGAAGAAGTAATCCGTTATCTCGGCAATAATGAGCCAACGAAGTATTTGCAGTAAAACCCCCCGTCAGATAGTCATGCATCACAATAGGAACTCCCAATTCTCTAGCGAATACCGCTCTTTTTAGCATTTCTTCGCATGTACCTGCGGTAGCATTCAGGTAATGCCCCTTAATTTCACCTGTTTCAGCCTGAGCTTTAAAAAGTGCTTCTGCGCAAAAGCAGAAGCGATCTCTCCAACGCATAAATGGTTGGGAATTTACATTCTCATCATCCTTTGTGAAATCAAGTCCACCACGAAGGCATTCGTAAACTGCTCTACCATAATTCTTGGCGGACAGACCCAATTTTGGTTTAATAGTACATCCCAACAAAGGACGACCATATTTATTTAATTTATCTCTTTCAACTTGGATACCATGGGGTGGACCTTGGAAAGTTTTGGAATAAGCAGGAGGAATTCGCAGATCTTCCAGACGTAGAGCCCGTAAGGCTTTGAATCCAAATACATTACCTACAATGGAAGTGAACAAATTAGTAACAGAACCTTCTTCAAAAAGGTCCAAGGGGTAAGCTACATATACAATATATTGATTTTCCTCTCCAGGAACAGGCTCGATGTCATAGCATCGCCCCTTGTAACGATCAAGGCTGGTGAGTCCATCGGTCCAAACAGTAGTCCATGTACCAGTGGAAGATTCCGCAGCTACTGCCGCTCCTGCTTCCTCGGGGGGCACTCCGGGTTGAGGAGTGACTCGGAATGCTGCCAAGATATCAGTATCTGCGACCTGATAGTCAGGAGTATAATAAGTTAATCTGTAATCTTTAACACCAGCTTTGAACCCAACACTTGCTTTAGTCTCTGTTTTTGGTGACATAAAAAAGTCCCTCCCTATGATTTATTGATTAATTAATCACTCTTACAACGACGAGGTCTGCTCGACCTAGGTCAAACGTAACGTAAATAATCTATTTTCCGTTAATAAATTACAAAACACTAAAATTATCCGTAATCGGATAATAAAACTTGTCCGGATAAACTATTCTATTGTGTTCTGTATGTATGACGCAACCCAAAATTTGACTTTGTTTCTCAATTGACCCGACTTTTAGCTGTTAAATAAGTTAATGAATTTCAAGAACCAAATTGACTATTTACCATAGTATATGTAAATGTTAATTAATTAGACGGGTGATACGTATATCTTGAACAATAGAAAAAAAAGACGAGAGAAAGAACGGAGGAAAAGACGAAAACAACCAACGCGAGAGAGAGAAAGGTGATGAATAGGATTCCAGTTCCACATTTTACAGAGGATATGGGCATAGGATTAATATTTCTATTCCTCTTACAGAAAAAGAGAAGACTTTTTCATAATCCTTATCTATCTACTTCATATTACAAATATGAAATGTATTAATTAGGAGACGAAATAGCCTCAATAGCTTCTAATCGTGTTCTAGCTCTTTTGAGAGCTACATCAGCCTCAATTGCTTGCCTCTTACCTTGAGCTCGAGCAAGGTCTGCTTTAGCTATACGAAAATTTTCCCGAGCCTCTTGAAGATCAATGTCAATACCTCTTTCTGCATTATTTACCAATACAGTGACATTGTTATCGTCTATCTTGGCGAACCCACCCATCAATGCCATAGTGGACCACTGCGCATCCAGACGTATTTTCATAACCCCTATATCCAGGGCTGTAACAAGTGAAGCATGATTAGGTAATATACCAATCTGACCACTATTGGTAGATAGGATGATCTCTTTAACTTTTGAATCCCAAACAACTCGATTAGGAGTCAGCACACGAAGATTTAGGGTCATTGGACAAATTAACTTTCCATTTTCAAGTTCATAGCTTTCGCGGTAGCTTCATCGATGTTACCCACCAAATAAAAAGACTGCTCGGGAAGACCATCTAATTCTCCGGAAAGAATCATTTGAAACCCTCTAATTGTTTCTATAAGACTAACATATTTACCTGGAGAACCAGTGAATACTTCTGCTACGAAAAAGGGTTGTGACAAGAAACGCTCAATTTTTCTTGCTCTGGCTACGGTTAAACGATCTTCTTCTGATAATTCGTCCAGTCCAAGAATAGCTATAATGTCTTGAAGTTCTTTATAACGTTGCAAAGTTTGTTTAACCCCTTGTGCAATTTCATAATGTTCTTCGCCCACGATGGAAGGTTGGAGCATAGTCGATGTTGAATCTAAAGGATCGACCGCTGGATAGATACCCTTGGCAGCTAATCCTCTCGACAATACGGTAGTAGCATCCAAATGCGCAAATGTTGTAGCAGGAGCAGGATCGGTCAAGTCGTCCGCGGGTACATAAACTGCTTGAATGGAGGTTATAGATCCCTCTTTGGTAGAGGTTATTCTCTCTTGCAAAGAACCCATTTCCGTGCTGAGAGTTGGCTGATAGCCCACAGCGGAAGGCATTCTGCCTAATAAGGCAGATACCTCTGATCCTGCTTGGACAAAGCGGAAGATATTGTCAATAAATAGGAGTACGTCTTGCTTATTGACATCTCGGAAATATTCTGCCATGGTTAGGGCAGTTAAACCCACTCTCATACGAGCTCCTGGTGGCTCATTCATCTGCCCATAGACCAGAGCTACTTTGGATTCTGATATATTTTGTTCCCTAATGACTCCCGATTCTTTCATTTCCATATAAAGATCATTTCCTTCGCGGGTACGCTCTCCCACCCCACTAAATACAGATACGCCTCCATGAGCCTTAGCAATGTTGTTGATTAACTCCATAATCAGCACTGTTTTACCCACTCCAGCTCCCCCGAATAACCCGATTTTCCCCCCACGGCGGTAAGGAGCTAAAAGATCCACTACTTTAATACCTGTTTCAAAGATTGAAAATTTGGTATCTAACTGAATAAAGGCGGGAGCAGATCTATGAATAGGAGATCTTGCGCTAGCATCTACAGGACCTAAATCGTCAACGGGTTCTCCAAGAACATTAAAAATTCGTCCAAGAGTAGCTCCACCAACCGGAACACTCAGGGGAGCTCCCGTATCAATAACTCTCATTCCTCTCATCAAACCATCTGTAGCACTCATAGCTACAGCTCGAACCTTATTATTTCCTAATAATTGTTGCACCTCACAAGTAACTTGAATTAGTTGACCCGTTGTATTTTTATCCTTAACTATTAAGGAATTATAAATATAAGGCATACTATCTGGAGGAAAAGATACATCTAGTACAGGGCCGATGATCTGAGCAATACGGCCTACATTCTTTTCTACAAGTGTGGAAACCCCAAGAACAAAAGGATTGGTTCTCATAAAAGAAATAAGTAAAAAAAAAAAAGAGATTGATTCAATTTGTTTGCTAATATCATCAAACAAACAAAAATGTGGTGTATCAAGTTGATGAGTCAATCATGACTGAGAGCTACCACTTCAATTTACTTAGTAATATCTTTGATAGTTCAACTTCGATAATGATCTCAAAATGCATTCCGTATTCCCGCGAAATTCCCTTTTTTTTTCTAAAGAATAAAGTAAACAATAAAGAGTAGAAAAACTTATTAGGTGCCATGGGCATCTAATAAGTTTTACCTACTATTGGATTTGAACCAATGACTCTCGCCGTATGAAAGCGATACTCTAACCACTGAGTTAAGTGGGTCTTTTATCATCATAGGTATTAATTGGACCTATAAACCATTTTAAATGGAATTCAACCTATAAACAATATGCCCCTAACTAAAGAATATTCAATCATGAAATATCTACCTTGACAGATAGTGATTTGTTTGGTTAGTATAATATATCATCGGGATTAACAAGGGCTATAGCTCAGTTGGTAGAGCGCCTCGTTTACACGTGCGCCAATGGTTTTCAGGAGAGTTTATCGGTTCATCCGATCTCTAAAATAGATCTTATGTGAAATAGTCTTACTCTATGAATTGGGAGAACAATAGCATGACAAAAAGGAGAATCAAATCGATTCGAATTCTAGATCTAATTGATATGGTCAATCTGAGGGCTATTCAATGCCAGACATAATGAGTATAATACGGGGACCTCAAAAGAAATTCTTTTTGCTCTATGAACTTTGAGGTGTAAGAAGTCTCATATTATTTCATTTTCGAAGCGATAGAGACTCCTTTTGAGTTGATCTATGTCTGAGCAAGGCAGACCTACGTCAAGGTAACCTTTTGAATCACTTTGGGATTGCTTTTGGAACAAAAAAATCACATTTGGAGCACACGGAGCCATCTTATTTTCTTCATAGAAAGAGGAGAATGGCAGACTAACTGATCAATCCATCAGTTAATGAGAGAGCCCAATGCAATAAAAATGCATGTTGGGTTCTTAGAACAGTTCAATTCATTTTGATAATAAAAACTTTGATCTGTTTTACCGAGAAGGTCTACGGTTCGAGTCCGTATAGCCCTACACGTTCGATTAAGTTCTGGTACTCTTATATTGCCTCAATTTACTATTGCCTCTGTGACCTAGCCTAACTAAAAACTAAGCACAGATGGTATCAACTATTCTTCTGTGCCTATTAATCTTCATAGGCACGTGGGAACAGGGCAGATCAATCAAATTTCATTGATCAAAATGAAATTGATACCGCAGGGCTTATTCATTGTTCATTATTTAAATGATTTTATTTTATCAAAAACAAAAAAGATAGATCTTTAGATTCCTCCCACCTACCCGACGGAACAGAGTAATAGAGGAATTGATTCTTCTAACAAATGATAAAACCACGGTCTTGTCACTTAGACTCTATCAAACAAATCGTTGTTGCTTACAAAAACAAACTTGTTGTTTAGTTTTTGTTTCATTCTGAACAATGATCAATTAGGCAATATAATATATCTAACCGAGTGAAAAGAAAAAACAACAAAAATGATGTTGAAGGAATAACCTCTGTTTCACGTAATCCATACGTCCAGTCATTCCTGGTAACAAGATCAATCAGATATGGAGCTGTTAGCTCCAAACACATTCTTTCGGGGTCGACCAACGAAGTCGAAGAATCCTCTTTGTTCAATTAAGAATCTCTGTTGTATCTCTTAATTCACCCTCTTCATAGATTCACAAAACAAAAGTTCCTCTTTTTTATGATACAGTATCTTTATAATATATCATTCTCTCAATATATGCATAAAGTAAATTAGAAATTTACCCTAACACTTCTATAGTTTAGAATATTAAACTATAGAAGTGTTAATAGATTTTACACGTATATTTTGCTGGCTGGAAAGGATCAATTTTCAACAAATGTTGATCCTAGCTAAACATTAACCTTCGGTTCGTTCTCTTTCTCACCCTAAGATCATAGGATTTTAGTAAGGATATTTATTAGGAACCCGCATACATTTTTTCAAGAGCTTTTTACCAGAGAATTTGATCTATTTCACAGGAGTTTATTTATGTTTCTATTTTCCGAATATGAACCTTTTTGGGTATTTTTATTAATATCCGGCTTTATTCCTATTATGGCTTTATCAATTTCAAGAGCTTTGGCTCCTATGAGTAAAGGACCGGAGAAACCCACTAGTTACGAATCAGGTATAGAACCCATGGGGGATACTTGGATCCAATTTAGGATTCGTTATTATATGTTCGCTTTAGTTTTCGTTGTTTTTGATGTTGAAACAGTCTTTCTATATCCGTGGGCTATGAGTTTTGACATTTTGGGTATATCTACATTGATAGAAGTTTTGATTTTTGTGCTTATCTTAATTGTTGGTTTAATTTATGCATGGCGAAAAGGAGCATTGGAATGGTCTTAGCTTACAAGTTTTTGGGCAGCGGGAGAAAAGTAAAAGATTCCATAAAGCCAGCAATAAACCCTATAGAATCACCTCTACTTGATCGAATAACTCCAAATTCCGTGATTTCGACTACCCTAAACGATCTGTCAAATTGGGCCAGACTCTCCAGTGTATGGCCGCTACTTTATGGTACTAGTTGTTGTTTTATCGAATTCGCTTCGTTAATAGGGTCACGATTCGATTTTGATCGTTATGGTCTGGTACCAAGATCTAGTCCTAGACAAGCTGACCTCATTATAACAGCTGGCACTGTGACGATGAAAATGGCTCCTTCTTTAGTGAGATTATACGAACAAATGCCCGAACCAAAATATGTAATCGCTATGGGAGCCTGTACTATTACAGGAGGAATGTTTAGTACAGATTCTTATAGCACCGTTCGCGGAGTGGATAAGTTGATTCCGGTAGATGTCTATTTGCCAGGTTGCCCGCCTAAACCAGAAGCGATTATAGATGCTATAATAAAACTTCGTGAAAAGATAGCGAGAGAAATATATGAAGATAGGATCGAGCCTCAACAAGGAAAGAGATTTTTCACTAGAAATCATCGCTTTCATGTTGTACCCAGTATTCATACTGAAAACGAAGAACAGAAGGTTTTCCATGAATTTACTGACCCTCCAATTGAATCGACTTTCGAGATATTCTCTGAAACGTCTGAATTTATTTCAGAGAAACCCCTTGAAAAAGAAAGGGTTGGGGAATGAAAAATATTTAGCGGAAAGTAACGAACAGGAAATCCCATTTTTTGCAATTCCATAGCAAATGTTAAATCCCTATACAAATACGTTGACAAAAAATACTAATCAAATCCAGGGTCGAATATCTGCTTGGCTAGCCAAGCATAAGTTAGCTCATAGACCTTTGGGTTTCGATTATCAAGGCACAGAGACGTTACAAATCAAATCTGAGGATTGGGCCTCTATAGCTATCGCTTTATATGTTTATGGTTTTAACTATCTCCGTTCCCAGTGTGCCTATGATGTAGCACCAGGGGGATTATTAGCTAGTGTATATCATCTTACTCAAATATATGATAATGCAGATCAACCCGAAGAGGTCTGTATAAAAGTTTTTGTCTCAAGGGAAGATCCTAGAATCCCGTCTGTTCTGCGTATTTGGAAGGGTGCTAATTGGCAAGAACGAGAATCTTACGATATGTTGGGAATCCTTTATGAGAGCCATCTATGTCTCAAACGTATATTGATGCCTGAGAGCTGGATCGGGTGGCCTTTACGCAAAGACTATATTGCACCTGATTTTTATGAGATACAGGATTCTCATTGAATGAGATAAAAGGAAACAACTTTGACTTTTGCAAAATAATAGATCTAAAACTTTGCAGCATCTATTTCAGATGCAATAAAATAGTTTCTTGACACACCACAAATGTTGTACCACGAGCACATTATTTACGAAAATAAAAGATTAGATTTGACTTGTACTAGTTTCAGTTGATAATAGATTCAATCTATTCCCACCGTCAAATCTTTCCATACTTCTGAGTTTTTCCTTGTATATATGTCTATAGTATAAAGCTGAAATCTCGAATAAAGAAGGAAAATAGAAACAGGGAAGGGAAGAACGAAACATATTTAATACCATCTGGTATAATATGTACGGATATATGTGTTATTATCCATATATGTCTATCCATATCTAGACATGGTGGATAATTTTGATATGTCTATATATACAGAGTCAGCATGCCAGGAACCAGATTTGAACTGGTGGCACGAGGATTTTCAGTCCTCTGCTCTACCAACTGAGCTATCCCGGCTTTCCTCTGTGCATCATCCTAGTACAGAACCTAAACTTGTGTCAACTAATCTCCCTCTCGAAAATGATCCATTTTACATCGGTAAGTCACCAAAGACTGCGAACGAATGGAATGTGTTACAATTTGCTACCAGTATATGATCTATATATATAGAATATATAGATCATATATTGATCTGTGATCAACTTATTATAATGTTTAATGATTCATGTTTGTTTTTCTACAAAGTAGTGGCGTGAGAAATAATGACAAGAAATCTTATTTGAAAGAGAATGATAATTTCAAATTATTCACATAATTAGCAAAAAAAGAATGAGAAATCCGTATTTTGGAAATTAACCTGGGAATAGAGGGACTTGAACCCTCACGGTATATAAAAACCGACGGATTTTCTTTCTACTACAATTTACATTGTTGCTGTTGGCATTGACATGTAGAATCGGACTCTATCTTTATTCTCGTCCAATCATTTTTTCCAAAAATTGAGTGGACTCTTCTTTCTAGAGAAGTTCCTGATTTTTTGATCTCAATTAAGAGTTCCTTGAACTGAGTTTTGATTGATTGATGGTATCAATAGCTTATTAAGCATAAATAGAGAGAGCTCTCTTTAGATAAAAGTATTGGGTCAAATGATTTTCATTCGTTAGAAAAGCTTCCATCGAGTCTCTGCACCTATCCCTTTCTAGGAGAAGCACTATTGTTCCTAGAAACCAGATTTGGCTCAGGATTGCCCATTCAAAATATCCCAGGGTTCCCTGGATTTGGAAGCTATCACTTAGTAGGTTTCCATACCAAGGCTCAATTAAATCAAGTCCGTAGCGTCTACCAATTCCGCCATATCCCCGTTCCCGTAAAAGAGATAAATTGTAATTTATCTCATTCTATTATTTCGTTTCTAGAAGAGCAATGAATTAGATATTAATATAATGAGTGGCATAAAGGTGCTTTTTTACTCCCCTCTCTCTCGCCATCTCTACTTTCTGGCTAAGAATCATTATATTGTTTCTGTATTTTCCATGCAATGTCATTATTTACTCTTGTTTAATTCGGAATAGTGAAACGATCAATATTGATTGGCTCTTTGTTTTATTTATCCCTTTGAACAAATATAAATCAAAGTAATGTTCCATTGTAATCTGGATTGCACAATTGAATCTAGAATCGCTATAATTGTTAAGATTACAAAGAGATTATGAATCTTACACCAATGAGTATTTGGTTATATTTCCCATTAACATAAGCCTGCTTAGCTCAGAGGTTAGAGCATCGCACTTGTAATGCGATGGTCATCGGTTCGATCCCGATAGCTGGCTCTTTCACGTTTTTTTGTTGATCTTCCTATGATCAACAATGTTTAGTTAGGACCAAAAAATAGGAATAAAACTCTTTATCTTTCAATCGTTGGTCCACCAAGTTAGTTTCAACTAGTAAGGGGATGAATGATTGGAGAAATTCAAAAGTATTTGCTCCGATCTTAACAAATTTGGAAACATTTTGTTCTCCGTATAAAATAATTCAAGTATTCGTACGGTTTATACTATTCCTCTTTCCAGCACTATTTTTTTCATTTCGCTAAGGAGTTTTTTTATGTCCCGTTATCGGGGACCTCGTATAAAACTAATACGTCGTCTGAAAAATTTACCAGGGCTTACCAAATATAGAAGAGTTGATCGTGAGAAGGAGAAAAAATCTCGATATCGTATCCGTCTAGAAGAAAAACAAAAATTGCGTTTTCATTACGGACTGACAGACCGACAATTACTTCAATATGTTCGTATTGCTAGAAGAGCCAAAGGATCCACGGGCCAGGTCCTTTTGCAATTACTTGAAATGCGTTTGGATAATATTATTTTTCGATTGGGTATGGCTCTTACCATTCCTGGAGCCAGACAATTGGTCAACCATAGACATATTCTGGTCAATGGCTGTATGGTAGATATACCCAGTTATCGTTGCAAACCCCAAGATATTATTACTATAAAGGATCAACAAAGATCGAGGAATATCATTAATCAAAATAGAGATCTGTCTAAAAAATATCAAGAAAGATCGAAACTCATCTCTAAGAGGATAATTAATAGGAAAAAAATTCTCTTTTTCCTATTTAAAAAGCATGAAATGAAGCATAAAGTACCATTTCATTTGACTCTTGATTCATCACAATATAAAGGAGTAGTTAATCGAATAATAGATAGTACAAGGATCGGTTTGAACATTAATGAATTGTTGGTCATAGAGTATTTTTCTCGCCGAGCCTAAATTGAGAATGAGAATGATGGATTCCTGGATATCTGGGCAATTACATCTTTCTCCCTTCTCTCTCTACTCCCACAGAGGAGGCAAATAGATAGAATTGTTCTGTTATTTGGTTAAATCTCTATTTCAGATTTATTCCGTAGGTTACATTAGAATTTTGTTATTTCTGATACATTTATTGTCCATATTTTTTTTTCACGGAAAAAAGAATATGGAAAAGAGAATAGAGAATAAGGTGAAGATACGGAAAGAGAGGGATTTGAACCCTCGGTAAACATAAGCCTACATAGCAGTTCCAATGCTACGCCTTGAACCGCTCGGCCATCTTTCCTATGAAATTGGATGTCTTGAGTATAATCAATCAAAATTCTATTCGAGTAGTGGATAGCATTTTCTTTTTAGAGATTCTATTTGTTTATATACGAACAAATACTTTTGCAGAAACAAAGTACTTATTCAATCCCCAAAGAAACAAAAGGGCATTTTCCTTTCCCACACTTCCTTTTATTTCGGGAAATACTCATTTTTATTTATCAGTCCGTCAATCTAATCTTATTCGGATTTATAATATTACCAATTTCATTGGTAAATTGAGATAGATCCACTAATCCATTCTATATGATGATGATATAATCATCATGATTCTTTATCATCATTGTGCCCGGTATCACTAAGAATTCTTAATGACCCATCGCGCAAATTCTATCACAATGACCCTATTTTTATCCACATTCTTATATTTATGTATATGAATACATACACGTCATTTCATTCTCATTATACAATATTTCGTTTGGATCAGAACCAAATGAGGACAGAACTTCTTTGGTTCTACATAATCTATAGAAAAATAGTTTTGGAATAGTAATTTCTATATTGTCCATCAGTTAATAGAATGAATAGACTTCCCGAATATTACCTATCTATTCCTATTCAGGAATAATTAATTTGAGTAGAATATTTGTCTATTTTCAATCCGAAAATAGATCCCTTTTTTATGGTATTGTGCACCGGAAAAAAATGTTGTTCATGGGGTCATTTCCATATGGGGAATGAAGGAATTTCTTAAATCTCTAATTGACTATGCCTAGATCTCAAAAAAATGACAATTTTATCGATAAGACGTTCACAATTGTAGCGGATATATTATTGCAAATAATTCCGATGTCTTCAGGGGAAAAAGAGGCATTTACTTATTACAGAGATGGTGTGATTTGAAATATTCCCTCTTTTTCTTTTTCTCCTTTTGCAAAAAGGAATTTGAGATATTGAGTTAAACAAAACTTACGCTTAGTGGAGGTGAGTTTTATACATAGAACAAATCCTTCTGTCGTGTATCCCCGATTGATGCAGCCTTAGATGCTTCGATCTTCTGAGATTCTGGTATCAAGCGAAAGGTTACACCTATGCGATAGACCTTGTCAAACCTATCGGATAGGCACGCATAGAGGAAAAAGCACTACGTGTGGTAATCGACAACACAAACGCTTCGTTATTATACATATTACTCTCCCCTTTTTTATATTCTAAGGGGCTAATCAAAATGGTTGGGACAACAAACACCCATCTCGTTTGTACTTCGGATACCCATATCATAGAACCATCGGAGATTGTTGAAGTGACTAATCCCCAGAAAATACGCTGCGTTAAGGACAAAGAAATTGTTAAAGGTTCTATTCGTAGTGCTAAGATCTTTGGCGTTAAGAAAAGCATCTTTGCAAGAAGGATGGCTAGAGATTTATCCCCAATACACTAGCCCCTATCAATTCATAATATATGGTAAGAATCTTTTCCAATTCCACGGATTACTTTTCTTAATATGTAAAAAAGGGGGGAGCCGTATGAGGTGAAAATCTCATGTACGGTTTTGAAGCGGAGATCATTTCAATTGAATGAACGACCGTCACGGATGTCAGCTCAATCCGAAGGGGAATATGCGGAAGCTTTACAAAATTACTATGAAGCTATGCGACCGGAAATTGACCCTTATGATCGAAGTTATATACTCTATAATATAGGTCTTATCCACACAAGTAATGGAGAGCATACCAAGGCTTTGGAATATTATTTCCAGGCATTAGAACGAAACCCATCTTTACCACAAGCTCTTAATAATACGGCCTTGATCTGTCATTACGTGCGGCTATCTGTACTATGGAATGAATTCGTTTAAAACTACTATGGAAAACGACAAAAAAGAGGCTTTCTACATATGCACCGTCTAAAGTAACGGGTTTTATCAGCTGTAGCAAAAAATAACATTCCTCATAAGAGCCCAAATAGGAATAGAAAAATAGAGCCTACATATTCCATGGATAAAATCATTCAATTGATGGGAAAAGCACCATAAAGATCAATTATTGAAAGTTTGGGCTGATACGATCGAATCTGTTCATTGACAAAAAGAAGGAATCAACTTATGTAATAGAGTAGATTTACTAAGTTATTGAGCAGCGGTGTAGCATCAGATCCTAAAGATGTAAAGTACTCGCCTACCAGTTTCAGACGGAAAGTACTCTTAAAAATTTCTATACAGAAGTGAGATAGTTACCTCTCAAAAAGACTTCTATTCGGATAATTTGAAGTAGATCTCTTTTTTTATATACTTCATCTTTCTGGGGGTGGGAGAAAAGAAAAACCCTTATCATTGATCAAAATAAAGTTTTAAACTCATGTCATTGACCCTTTCTGGTCCTTAGGTTAACTTGAACCTATTCCCAATGAATCATCTACTATTTCAAAAGTTTGGGTAAAGGACTACAGAACAGAATAGTGAGAGCCGTATGAGGTAGGAAACTCTCAAGTACGGTTCTATGGGGGGGAAACTTTTCTAAGTTTACCTATCCCGACCGAGGAGAACAGGCCATTCGACAGGGAGATCCTGAAATTGCGGAGGCTTGGTTCGATCAAGCTGCTGAGTATTGGAAACAAGCTATAGCGCTTGCCCCAAGCAACTACATCGAAGCACAAAATTGGTTAAAGATTACGGGGCGCTTTGGGGAATGAGAATCTTTGGTATGATAATACCAGATAAATCGTTGGGATTATTTCGGAAGAAATCAATGGAATTATTTCTTAATAATTTATCAAATTAGTCCTCCTATTGCATTGGCTTCTCATAACAATGGAATATATTGACAATATAACAAGGAATACCTTTTGTGGATCGTTAATGAAAGAGATCTTTTGAATAGGGTTACAAATCCATCCGGGGATGTCTTTTATTAATGATCCATGAATAATTCAAAGCTCTCGTGATTCATAAATGTGATCTGGGACATACCCAGATATATCGGTAAATAGATCTAGATATGAATAGAATAATGATCATTACATCAATGAATAGTTTTACGTTGGACCGGTGAGAAACGTTTTTCCAACCCCATAACGGTCCATTGAGCACCTATTAGATATGTCATAATAAAATTGAACACCTGCCTCAGATCGACTGCTTATCATAGTTGCTCTAGTCATGAACTGGAAAATCAATGAGGAACGAGTTGAGAACATATATATGTATATATATATCATTCAATAATTCCTTCCTGTTGGCGGGTTTTTTCTTATGTCTCGTCTGGAAAGAGGAGAACTCAATGACCATTCGTTCACCGGAAACAGAAGTAAAGATCATGGTGGAGAGGGACCCTATTAAAACTTCTTTTGAAAAATGGGCCAAACCTGGTCATTTCTCAAAGACACTAACTAAGGGACCTAATACTACTACTTGGATATGGAACCTACATGCTGATGCTCACGATTTTGATAGCCATACCAATGATTTGGAGGAGATCTCTCGCAAAGTATTTAGTGCTCATTTTGGTCAACTAGCCATCATCTTTATTTGGCTAAGCGGGATGTACTTTCACGGCGCTCGTTTCTCCAATTATGAAGCATGGTTGAGTGATCCTACTCACATCAAACCGAGTGCTCAGGTAGTTTGGCCAATAGTAGGTCAAGAAATTTTGAATGGGGATGTAGGCGGAGGTTTTCGAGGAATACAAATAACCTCCGGATTCTTTCAGATTTGGCGAGCATCAGGAATAACTAGTGAATTACAACTTTACTGCACCGCAATTGGTGCATTGATCTTTGCAGCATTAATGCTTTTTGCTGGGTGGTTCCATTATCACAAAGCTGCTCCAAAATTAGCTTGGTTTCAAAATGTAGAATCCATGTTGAACCACCATTTAGCAGGGTTACTAGGACTTGGATCTCTATCTTGGGCAGGGCACCAAGTACACGTTTCTTTACCTATTAACCAACTCTTAGATGCTGGAGTTGATCCTAAAGAGATACCACTTCCTCATGAATTTATTTTAAATCGCGATCTTTTAGCTCAACTTTTTCCCAGTTTTGCTGAGGGAGTTACCCCATTTTTCACCTTGAATTGGTCGGAATATTCAGATTTTTTGACTTTTCGTGGAGGACTCAATCCGGTAACAGGAGGTCTATGGCTGACCGATACTGCACATCATCATTTGGCTATTGCAATTCTTTTTGTGATCGCTGGTCATATGTACAGGACTAATTGGAGTATTGGCCATAGCCTCAAGGAAATTTTGGAAGCTCATAAAGGTCCATTTACAGGAGAGGGTCATAAAGGTCTTTACGAGATCTTAACTACCTCATGGCATGCTCAATTAGCTCTTAACCTAGCTATGTTAGGGTCTTTAACTATTGTTGTAGCTCACCACATGTATTCTATGCCCCCCTATCCATACCTTGCTATTGACTATGGCACACAACTCTCTCTGTTCACACATCATATGTGGATTGGTGGGTTTCTGATAGTTGGCGCTGCTGCACATGCAGCTATTTTTATGGTAAGAGACTATGATCCAACTACTCAATACAACAATCTATTAGATCGTGTTCTTAGACATCGCGATGCAATTGTATCCCACCTTAACTGGGCATGTATATTCTTAGGCTTCCATAGTTTTGGTTTATATATTCATAATGATACTATGAGCGCTTTAGGGCGTCCTCAAGATATGTTTTCAGATACTGCTATACAATTGCAACCTATTTTTGCTCAATGGATACAAAATACTCATGCTTTAGCACCTAATTTAACAGCTCCTGATGCCACAGCGAGCACCAGCTTAACCTGGGGAGGTGGTGATTTGGTAGCAGTAGGTAACAAAGTGGCTTTGTTACCTATTCCATTAGGAACCGCGGATTTTTTGGTGCACCATATTCATGCTTTTACTATCCATGTGACTGTATTAATATTACTTAAAGGTGTCTTATTTGCCCGTAGCTCTCGTTTAATACCTGATAAAGCAAATCTTGGGTTTCGCTTTCCTTGTGACGGACCTGGAAGGGGAGGAACATGCCAAGTATCTGCCTGGGATCATGTTTTCCTGGGGTTATTTTGGATGTACAATGCAATTTCAGTAGTAATATTTCATTTTAGCTGGAAAATGCAGTCCGATGTTTGGGGTAGCATAAGTGATCAAGGAGTAGTAACTCATATCACGGGAGGAAACTTTGCGCAGAGTTCTATTACAATTAACGGGTGGCTCCGTGACTTTCTATGGGCACAATCCTCTCAAGTAATCCAATCTTATGGTTCTTCATTATCTGCATATGGTCTTTTATTCTTAGGTGCTCATTTTGTTTGGGCCTTTAGTTTAATGTTCTTATTCAGCGGCCGTGGGTATTGGCAAGAACTCATTGAATCCATTGTTTGGGCTCATAACAAACTGAAGGTTGCTCCTGCTATCCAGCCCAGAGCCTTGAGCATTATCCAAGGACGTGCTGTGGGAGTAGCTCATTACCTTCTGGGTGGAATCGTCACAACATGGGCGTTCTTCCTAGCAAGAATTATTGCAGTAGGATAATGGCTAGGAGGATTTGAAAAGCATTATGGCATCAAGATTTCCAAAGTTCAGCCAAGGCTTGGCCCAGGACCCAACTACTCGTCGTATTTGGTTCGGTATTGCTACCGCACATGACTTTGAGAGTCATGATGATATGACCGAGGAACGCCTTTATCAGAAAATTTTTGCTTCTCACTTCGGTCAGTTAGCAATAATCTTTCTTTGGACCTCTGGTAATTTGTTCCACGTGGCTTGGCAAGGCAATTTTGAAGCGTGGGTACGTGACCCTTTACATGTAAGACCTATCGCTCATGCAATTTGGGATCCCCATTTCGGTCAACCTGCTATAGAAGCTTTTACCCGAGGAGGTGCTCCCGGTCCGGTCAATATTGCTTATTCCGGTGTTTATCAGTGGTGGTATACCATTGGCTTACGCACTAATGAAGATCTTTATACTGGAGCTCTTTTCTTACTATTTATTTCTGCCATTTTTCTAATAGCGGGTCGGCTCCATCTACAACCTCGATGGAAACCCAGTGTTTCATGGTTTAAAAATGCCGAATCTCGTCTCAATCATCATTTGTCGGGACTCTTCGGAGTCAGTTCTTTAGCTTGGACGGGACATTTAGTTCATGTAGCTATTCCTGAATCAAGGGGGGAGCACATCAGATGGGATAATTTCTTAAATGTATTGCCACATCCCCAAGGTTTAGAACCCCTTTTTACAGGTCAGTGGAATCTTTATGCTCAAAATCCTGATTCCAGTAGTCACTTATTCGGTACCTCACAAGGGGCGGGAACTGCTATTCTAACTCTTCTGGGAGGGTTTCACCCACAAACTCAAAGTTTGTGGCTAACTGATATGGCTCACCATCATTTAGCTATTGCATTTGTTTTTCTCATTGCTGGTCATATGTATAGAACTAACTTTGGGATCGGACACAGTATAAAAGATATTTTAGAAGCACATGTTCCTCCGAGAGGTCTATTAGGCCGCGGACATAAGGGTCTCTATAACACAATCAATAACTCTCTTCATTTTCAATTAGGTCTTGCTCTAGCTTCTTTGGGGGTTATTACCTCCTTAGTAGCTCAACACATGTATTCTTTACCTGCTTATGCATTTATAGCACAAGACTTCACTACCCAAGCTGCATTGTATACTCATCATCAATACATTGCCGGATTCATTATGACAGGAGCATTTGCTCATGGAGCTATATTCCTCATTAGGGATTATAATCCAGAACAAAATAAGGATAATGTATTGTGGAGAATGTTGGAGCATAAGGAAGCTATAATATCTCATCTAAGTTGGGCTAGTTTATTTCTAGGGTTCCATACCTTGGGACTTTATGTTCATAACGATGTTATGCTTGCTTTTGGTACTCCAGAAAAACAAATCTTGATCGAGCCTATATTTGCTCAGTGGATACAATCTGCTCATGGTAAAACCTTATATGGTTTTGATGTACTCTTATCCTCAGCAAATGATCCTGCATTCAATGCCGGTAAAAGCATATGGTTACCAGGTTGGTTGAATGCTATTAATGATAATAGCAATTCACTGTTCTTAACAATTGGTCCTGGAGATTTTTTGGTTCATCATGCTATTGCTTTAGGTTTGCATACAACTACCTTAATTTTAGTGAAAGGTGCTTTAGATGCCCGCGGTTCTAAGCTAATGCCAGATAAGAAAGATTTTGGTTATAGTTTTCCTTGTGATGGTCCAGGACGGGGTGGTACTTGTGATATCTCGGCCTGGGATGCTTTTTATTTGGCAGTCTTCTGGATGTTGAATACCATTGGATGGGTTACTTTCTATTGGCATTGGAAACATATCACCTTATGGCAGGGTAATGTAGCTCAATTTAATGAGTCTTCCACTTATTTAATGGGGTGGTTAAGAGATTATCTCTGGTTAAACTCTTCACAACTTATTAATGGATACAATCCTTTTGGGATGAATAGTTTATCTGTCTGGGCGTGGATGTTCTTATTCGGACATCTTGTTTGGGCTACTGGATTTATGTTTCTTATTTCCTGGCGTGGATATTGGCAGGAACTTATTGAAACTCTCGCATGGGCTCATGAACGTACACCATTGGCTAATTTAATTAGATGGAGGGACAAGCCAGTAGCTCTTTCCATTGTTCAAGCACGATTAGTTGGATTAGCTCACTTTTCCGTAGGTTATATATTCACTTATGCAGCTTTTTTAATCGCCTCTACATCAGGCAAATTTGGTTAATTCTTTTTCATCAAATCGAGTAAATATTAAGATTATTGATATATTGAATTATTCTATATATCAATAATCTCTCTGCATAGAAAGAAGGAGTCATCAACCTAATATTTCTCCATCTCAAATCTGATCTCTATTTTTTATTCCTGGATACTAACTGGCAGAACCATTATGACAAGAAAAAGTCTCATTCAGAGAGAGAAAAAGAAACAAAGATTAGAACAGAAATACAAATTAATTCGTCAATCTTTGAAAAAAGAGATAAGAGAAGTTTCATCATTGGATGAAAAATGGGAAATTCATAAAAAATTACAATCTTTACCGCGTAATAGTGCACCTACACGTCTTCATCGCCGTTGTTCTTCGACTGGAAGACCTAAAGCCAACTATAGAGACTTTGGGTTGTCCGGACACATACTGCGTGAGAAGGCTCACGCATGTTTGTTGCCCGGGGTCACCAAATCGAGTTGGTAGGAGGAAAAATAATCTTAAAAAATCTCTTTTTTAAGATTATTCAAAAGTCCCTTCCCCTCCCTATATAGGGATAGGGAGGGGAAATAGTATTTTCAATGGTTGTCAGGTGCACACGTTGTATGTATTATATACAACAAAAAATAATGGGAGAAATAGGATATTTCATGATAGTGCGGGGTAGAGCAGTTTGGTAGCTCGCAAGGCTCATAACCTTGAGGTCACGGGTTCAAATCCCGTCTCCGCTAGAGCACAAGAAGTTTTTGTTGTCCAAAAAGGATAACTCCGTGTAAAATGGAATGAGAGGTCTCAAAGAGATATGATCGACCCAAGAACTATTCCTTTGTCATATTTCATTTTTCAAATGGGCGGGTAGCGGGGATCGAACCCGCATCTTCTCTCTGGCAAAGAGAAATTTTACCATTAAACCATACCCGCATTTGATTCGTTCTTGGTATATATATATATATTATATATATACCATTTATGCATAGGTCTATTTCATGGAATAATGAGGAAATAACCACTCCCTTGAGCACTTTCATGTGGTTTCTTGGGACTTGTCTGAAATGCCCTTCCGAACTATAATCCCTTCCGGGGAAGGGAGGAGAGTTTACACCCAAAGGATCTTAGAACATATCTAAGATATAAAAGAATTAAGGATACCTACTAAAAGTACTAATCCAATCCATAATGAGACACCCGAAAATAAAATATTTTTGCTACTTGACCAACCATTAGGAAAGGCAAGTGCGACAGGTACACCAATCACTAAAAGAATGGAAATTGCAATTAATGCAAACACAGACGATTGAAAAGCAATAGTCATGGTTGTAATCTTAAAAGTTTCCAACAGATTCAATAAACTATACCATCCGATCCCCATCCGGTCAAATTGTAAGCAAATGTACTACGGATTTTATTCGATCAGAAATCCCTCGATCTTAAAAACTTTTTTAAAAATTTGATTTGAGTGGTAGGGAAAAGAGAAAAAATCGTTTATTTTTCCCATTTGAAAAATATTATTAGAACATAGATAGATATAGATATATCTATAAATATCTACGCAGAGATATGCACCTTTACATATTTGATAGAATATGCATCTATGCGTATGTCATATACACGCATGATATGCATGTATAATTATGACATTAGACATATGGATATTATATGAAGGGGTAAAAACTAAGTTGTCTCCGACCGGGAGAGATGGCCGAGTGGTTGATGGCTCCGGTCTTGAAAACCGGTATAGTTCCAAAACTATCGAGGGTTCGAATCCCTCTCTCTCCTTTTGTTCGTTGAACAATTCAACTTATCAGTCCAGTACAAAAAAAGGGCTTGGCTATCTATCTATATGGATATATAGATAGATAGCTCCAGTATAGCCGAGCTACAAGGAAGGATTCAGTTAGTTGGAAAAAGAATAGCTAAAATACTGTTATCCCACAACATTTGAAATGAAATTCTATTGAATTTATTTGAATTTCATCCAGTTTTATCGCTTGTTTAATTAAGCGGGGTCATGGAAAGAACAGGTTCAGAATCACGATCAATTCCTTTCTCAAATCCCGCTGCAGCTGCACGAGCCCTTCCTGCATGCCACAAATGACCTACGAATAAAAAAAATCCTAAAACAAAATGGGAGGTGGCTAACCAACTTCGGGGAGAGACATAATTTACCGCATTAATCTCGGTGGCTACACCACCCACGGAATTCAAAGAACCTAAAGGAGCGTGAGTCATATATTCTGCCGAACGTCGTTCCTGCCAGGGCTGTATGTCCTTTTTCAATTTACTTAGGTCCAACCCATTAGGACCCCTTAGGGGTTCCAACCAAGGAGCACGGAGATCCCAAAAGCGCATTGTTTCTCCTCCAAAGATAATTTCTCCAGTGGGAGAACGCATAAGATATTTACCTAAACCAGTAGGTCCCTGGGCAGACCCCACACTAGCGCCAAGACGTTGATCTCTTACTAGAAAAGTAAATGCTTGAGCTTGAGAGGCCTCTGGACCAGTGGGCCCATAGAATTCACTAGGATAAGCTGTATTGTTGAACCAAACGAAACAACAAGCAATGAAACCAAAGACAGAGAGAGCAGCTAAGCTATAGGACAAGTAAGCTTCTCCGGACCATACGAGCGCGCGGCGAGCCCATGCAAAAGGTTTTGTTAAGATATGCCATATACCGCCGAAGATACAAATCGAACCTAACCATACATGTCCTCCGATTAGATCTTCTAGATTGTCTACGCTAACGATCCATCCTTCTCCTCCAAAAGGGGACTTGAGTAAATAACCCAATATAACACTTGGGTTAAGGGTTAGGTTCGTAATTTTTCTTACATCTCCACCGCCGGGAGCCCAGGTATCATATACACCACCAAAATACAAAGCCTTGAGCACTAGGAGAAAAGCGCCAGCACCTAGCAAGATTAGGTGAATACCCAAAATTGTGGTCATTTTGTTCCTATCCTTCCATACATAACCAAAGAATGGAAAAGATTCTTCCAAAGTTTCGGGTCCGACGAGTGCATGATAAATACCACCAAAACCTAAAACAGCAGAAGAAATTAAATGAAGTACTCCAGATACAAAGTAGGGGAAAGTGTCCACAATTTCCCCACCAGGACCGACTCCCCATCCTAAAGTAGCTAGATGGGGAAGTAAAATCAATCCTTGTTCATACATAGGCTTTTCCGGTACAAAATGAGCAACTTCAAATAGGTTCATTGCTCCGGCCCAAAATACAATTAATCCGGCATGAGCCACATGAGCCCCGAGTAATTTACCCGACAAATTGATAAGTCGGGCATTACCAGCCCACCAAGCAAACCCAGTGCTTTCTTGGTCACGACCAGCTAAAGCTAGAGTTCCATTAAAGAGCGTTTCCACGGGGTAGAACCTCCTCAGGGAATATAAGGTTTTCATGAGGCTGATCCTGAGCCGCCATCCAAGCACGAATACCTTCGTTTAAGAGAATATTTTTTGTGTAGAAAGTCTCAAATTCAGGATCTTCTGCTGCGCGGATCTCCTGGGAAACAAAATCATAGGCACGTAAGTTTAGAGCTAGACCAACTACTCCAATGGCACTCATCCATAAACCGGTCACTGGCACAAATAACATGAAGAAATGTAACCAACGTTTATTGGAAAAAGCAACCCCAAATATTTGGGACCAGAACCGGTTAGCAGTTACCATTGAATAAGTTTCTTCAGCTTGAGTTGGGTTAAAAGCACGGAATGTATTTGCACCATCACCGTCTTCAAATAAAGTATTTTCTACGGTAGCACCGTGAATAGCACATAGAAGAGCAGCGCCCAATACTCCGGCAACTCCCATCATATGAAAAGGATTCAAGGTCCAATTATGAAAGCCTTGAAAAAAGAGGATAAATCGGAAAATAGCCGCTACACCAAAACTAGGCGCGAAAAACCAACCAGACTGACCTAAAGGATAGATAAGGAATACAGAAACAAAAACAGCAATCGGAGCAGAAAACGCAATCGCATTATAAGGTCTCAATTGTACAGATCGAGCAAGTTCAAATTGGCGTAACATGAAGCCTATTAGACCAAAAGCACCATGAAGAGCAACAAAGGTCCATAGGCCACCCAATTGGCACCAACGAGTAAAATCTCCTTGTGCTTCGGGACCCCATAATAGCAACAAAGAATGCGCTAAACTATTAGCTGGAGTAGAAACTGCAGCAGTTAAAAAATTACAACCTTCCAAATAGGAACTGGCCAATCCGTGAGTATACCAAGAAGTCACAAAGGTTGTACCCGTAAACCATCCACCTAGGGCAAAATAGGCACAAGGAAAAAGTAATAGACCGGACCAACCCACAAAAACAAAACGGTCTCTGCGTAGCCAGTCATCCATAGTATCAAATAAAGTTTTTTCTTCTTTGGAAGGCTTTCCAAGGGCTATAGTCATAGTAATGCTCCTATTTAACTATTTCGACCATTTCCGAGCACCTTATCTAATATCTAATAGTAGAATCAAAAGGTATACGATGGTTTGCCCATCTATAGGCAAATTTTCATCCATGATCCCTTTCAACAAATTGGGCCCAAATATTTTTTGTTGGCATAGATATTTTCCGCTGAACCGGACCGATCCAATATAGGTAAATGAATCCCGAAGTTTTTATATTCCGTTTTTGTATGATCTTTGAATCACTCTCTGAATAGAATAACGGAAACGGAACGGAGGTCAGGTCAACTTTGTTCTTCTTCCCAGTTCTTCAACAGATTCTATTCACAATATTTATTTGATTCAAATCTTTTTGATTCATTCTTGAATCTCCTTCGAGATCAACGAAATTAATACAAGTCTTTATATCGATCTCATAAATAAATCTATATTTATTCCTCCCCTTCTATATGGATTGAGAATGGATTGAGAAGCCAGAGCATTCAATCCACAACCAAATATCGGGTTCTTCCATCGAATTGAAAAGAATTTCGATGGAATTGAAGGTTCGCTTTCAAAATATCCCTCAATTTTCAATATTAGAATAGCTCATATATTCATAATTCGATAGGTCAGGTTCACTTACTTCTCCTTCTGCTCTACTTCTTTTGATCTAGAAGAATTAGGATACAAAAAATGTATAATGCTTTAGTAGTATCACATCAGGCTTCCATAATCTATGCCCCAAAAATAAGGAAGAGGAAAAAACCATGTATGCCTAATCCTAAACCATTGTTCTTCCTATCTTATTAATATTAGATGTTCTATTCCAACATAAAAAATGTTAAACCTAACATCCGAACAGGTGGTCATTGTCTCTGAGAGGATTTTTACTTTAATCAACTATCACCTATTCGTTGAAAAAAAGCAGAAAGTTTACTTGTAAGAACCTTGACAGAAGCCCTTTATCGGGCTTGAACCGATGACTTACGCCTTACCATGGCGTTACTCTACCACTGAGTTAAAAGGGCTTGCGCTCGCATTATGAATTAATTAGTCTACTATATATCTGGTATATATGAACGTACCAAAATGGATCCATAGATCAATAAATCCGCATATGGATAGATATTAATCTACTTTATTGTTTCAGGGCCGATGATGTTCCAATCATGTCAATTATTTCTAATCAAATATATTAAAACAATAATTTGTTTGAGCTATTCGTTGTGGTCATAAAAGGGTGACATCTGGACCCTACAATTGTCAGGTAGGGGCTATATGTTCCATTATTTCTCAGCCTATAAAATGAGAAGGATAAATCTTAATAAGATTTTTTTTGGCAGGATTCCCCTTCACCCGTCCGTCTATCACTCAGATCTACGCACGGGATTTTTTACATTAGAGAGAGATTGGCATCTTCGATATTGATTAAAGGGGAATAATAAGTTTTTATAAGTTGTGCCCTATTCTGATCTGTTCCATGTAAGCAATTATTGGATCAGGACCCTTTGTATTGATTTTTGTTTGAATATATCTAATGAATTTGTCTTCTATTTGTAACAATAATCTTGGGGCTGTGATTATTATACATCAATATCTATAAGCAACCCCCTATTTGGGCCAACTCATTCTTTTTGAATGAATAATTTGACGAACAATAGAAGAATAAAAATATGAAATCACTAACATACATAAGATTAGTTCAATTTTGCTTATACTGTTGACAAATTTATAGGGATTGGAATATAATTATGATAGGCGGGCCCCTATCGTCTAGTGGCCCAGGACATCTCTCTTTCAAGGAGGCAACGGGGATTCGACTTCCCCTAGGGGTATTATGCTAGAAAGTCTTTAGCATACCATAGCAAATGAGTATTCTAAAGACTTGGAATTTATGGTTTCTGGGTCGATGCCCGAGTGGCTCATGGGGACGGACTGTAAATCCGTTGGCAATATGCCAACGCTGGTTCAAATCCAGCTCGACCCAATATCAACATGGTCCCTCAATAATATTGATGTAAATCTCTGGCATCGATAAAAAGAGTAATTAGTTTTGAAACTCACAATGTATATATATTGTGTACATATATACATGTATATGTATAGGCATAATGGAACTTCAGATTCCAGTAATTGGAAAGATCCAATTTGTTATTGATCCGGCATTAATATCATGTGTTACTTTGGGTTAGTCGTTGGCTTTGTACCCATTGGGATTGTAGTTCAATTGGTTAGAGTACCGCCCTGTCAAGACGGAAGTTGCGGGTTCGAGCCCCGTCAGTCCCGATCGAATCAAATTGGTAGACAGACCCGGATGGAGATATCCAGCAGAGATATGGATTCTGTCGATTAAATGTAGAATCCATTAGTGAATTATGGCGTCATTACAATAATGAAATCTGATTATCATATGAGATTTGTAAAAATCTCATTGATTGAAGCCCTATTTTTTTTTGATAAAAACCCTTTTTAGGTTAGAAAAGTGCTTCTCATTCCAGGGTCATGGGTGATACCTCAGATAAATTGTAATTTTTGCTTTCCTTTTTCATATTGGTGAGAGCTACGTAAAAAGGATTAATCAGGATGCGTAAAAATTTAACGCAGGAGAATTTGTATTCTATTGTTTGTTTCTAGGGCAAATGAAGGCTATCAACCGATGCAAATTCTTACTATTGGCTATTATCATGTCTAAGTACAACTCAAGGTAGTGGCATGTTATTCGTTCTATTCAATAGATATAAATTATTTCATACTAGACCCTTCTTTTATTGCATTTGCGTGTTAATTAGAGCGCATGTGTATGCTATGCGAGTCTTGTTCGTCTCTTGTACGACTAATGTGTTAAATTTAAAGAGTAACCGTATAGGTTCGATTAGTTGCCTATTTATAACTATAGACAATTTGCCCCTACGATTGTGAACTTATTCGCAGATCATAACAATTTTCCAAATTAGGAATTACTGGATCAATTAGGGATTCTTACGCCGAACGATTTCCGCTTTTTTTTCTAAAAAAAAAAAAAGAAAAAAAGGAATTGATTACATACGTAAGGAACACAATATTTTAAAATTTGTGTTCTCCCGATAGTATTTTTATTAGCGAAAATACAAAAGATTATTTTAAGGCATTGAAACTTTATGAGCGGGACAACGAGATCTACTACCAAATTGAACTACTAGATCCGGTATGAACAAAGGATAATAATATGTTATACTATTTCACTTCTATTGAAGAAAAAATGAAATTCGTTAGATTCCGTTAATCTAATTGATCCTCTTGATTGAACCTTATACTCTAAGGATTTAATCCATTTATGAATAGTAAAAAATCTATGAGATCAAATAGCGAATTATTGTAAAACAAAGGGAAAATCAATCATGGAAATAAATACTCTTGCATTTCTTGCTGTTACATTGTTCATTACAGTTCCTACTGCGTTTTTGGTCGTTCTTTACGTAAAAACGATCAGTGAAAGCAATTAACTTGTATTTCAATCAAGTTCTTTTTGATGACTAAATGATCTACAAATGATATAGATCATGAGTCGTAAAAAAAGAATAGAGGGTCCTATTAAGGGTAGAGATTAATGTGTATAAGAAGTAGTACGTACTAGTTCTTATACACAGATCTATAGATCTCTAGATCTGAATAAAGCATTTCTTGGATAATTAAATTAGGGCCTAATAAAAAATTGAGGCTAGTAGCATTCTTTTTATTTATGTACCTTAACCTGTTCTGTTTACATAACAGAGGTGGGGTTACGAATATAACATATTTGAAAAAAAGTCTTTTTTATTTACGTATACTAGAATATTTTCTAGTACATAGTGGATATGAAACTTGAAATTGCATAAGAAAAAGAGTTTATATGGGGGATAAAAGATCTGTGATTGAGACAGATCAACGCAAGCAAAAAGAGGAAATAGCTTCATAAATACAAGAATATATCACTTTACTCGTATTACTGAGTATTCAGTATTAAAAGATCCTTATGGATCTGGAAATATTATCATTTCAAAAAGATTTAAAACGGCTCAATTGCTTAGAAAATTAGATAGAAATAGATGTATATATATTTCTGTATAATAAATATATATATATTATAGCCCACTTCTACCCCATACTACGAGTGAAAGGGAAAATGTAAAAACTACCATTAGAGCAGCCCAAGCGATATCGACTATATCCATACGAATGCCTCTATTTCCAAAAAGAATAATATCATCATCAATTACTGATGATAAGAGAACTAATCAGGATAGTGCAAAGTGCATCATCGACCTTCCCATTCCAAACTACCTCATAAATATGAGATATTGAGCATTCCATTTGTTTATTAGAACTAGTTGCTATATAATTCTTCTATAGGATCGCACATTCACGACAAAAAGAAACAACATTCTATAGGTTCTATTAGGTAATATGAAGCAACACAAGTTGTCCGCAAAAATGATGGAATGGAAATACAAATTTTTGCTTCTATTTTGCTCCATTTACTCTCTACTCTAACAGAGGTGGCACTCGGATTTGAACCAAGGTAGAAGATTTTGAGTCCCCCGACCACTAACCACTAGGCTTTGCCATATAGGGAATTTATACCCGATCAATCTATGCGTGTCGTATAGGTCTGGATAGAAGGTTTACAATACCCCTTCCACTTTTTCATGTTGCCAAACTAATGCCAATATGAGCAAATTTAAATATTGAATAGGCGACACCCAGATTTGAACTGGGGATGGGAGATTTGCAGTCTCCTGCCTTACCGCTTGGCCATGTCGCCAATCCCATGTGGATATAGAATAGATCCACTCATTCATTTGTTTCTCATCTCAATTGAAGTATAATAGGAAATCCTTCCCCTAGTCAACTATAAATGAAATAAATCGAAATTCTATTGTTCTTCTCCCTTGATTCAATCCTCGTACTCCATTTGATAATTCATCATGATCACATTTGAGAACATCATTTGAAATAGAACATTTATTGAACAAAATTGATAAGTAATCCACTCATTTGTAATACTTAAAAAAAAAAGGTTGAATCAGTTGTTCATAACTCTATTTCCCGTGGATGAAAGTCTCAAGGGACCTCTTCTTTTTCTTATCATTTTACAATGATCTATCTGGATATGGGTAGAATTACATGGGATATAGTGAATGAAAGATACATATTAATTCCTGTCAGATTGATTCATATGGATCAATAAGAAATAAATAACGAAATTGACTTCCGAATTAATGAATGGTAAACTTCCAATGCGATTAGATGGAAATAAGGGAGCATTTACAATCCCCGAATTTGGTAAAATACAATTTGAGGGATTTTGTCGTTTCATCGATCGAGGTTTAATAGAAGAACTACATAAGTTTCCAAAAATTGAGAATCCAGATGAAAAAATAGAATTTAGTCTTTCTGGGAATAGATATGAATTAAAAAAACCTATAATTAAAGAGAGAGATGCTGTCTACAAATCTCTTACATATTTCTCTCAATTATGTGTACCAGCAAAGTTGATTCAGAGAACTTGTCAAAAGATATATGAACAAGATGTATTTCTTGGAAAAATACCTTTAATGAGTTCCCAAGGATTTTTTGTAGTAAATGGAAATTACAGAGTCGTGGTCAATCAAATATTAAGAAGTCCCGGTATTTATTACAGTTCAAAAAAAAATAATAATGAAATTCTTTATACTGGTACTATAATCTCAGATTGGGGAGGAAGATCAAAATTAGAGATCGGTAAAACAGGAAGAATATGGGTTTATGTAAGAAAAAAAAAAAAAATATCTATTCTACTTCTATTATTGGCTATGGGTTTGAATTTCAAAGATATTTTGGACAATGCTCCATATCTCAATAGATACCTATTTTCTTGGGATGGAAGTAATGAATACGAGGCATATCTCAAGTTAAAAGCTATGAGGAAGGAAGATGCCATTTTGAAGTTTTTTAAAAAACTCTACTTAAGCGACGATGAAGTAGAGGGCAGTGACGATGAAGAAGAAACGAACAATGACGATTTGGTATTTCCCGAGTCTCTATGTAAAGAATTACAAGAGAAGTTTTTCCAACAAAAGTGTGAATTGGGAAACATTGGTAGGCGAAATCTGAACAAAAAACTTAATCTTAATATACCCGAGACCGAGATCTTTTTATTACCACAAGATGTATTGGCTGCTGTGGATTATCTTATCGGAATGAAATTTGGAACGGGTACATTCGATGATATAGATCATCTTCAAAATAAACGTATACGTTCTGTAGCAGATTTATTACAAAATCAATTTGGATTAGCCCTAGTGCTTTTGGAAAAAGCAGTGAAAAGAACTCTAATTATAATGGGTTCATTAACTACACCAACTCCTAAAAACTTAGTAACTTCAAGACCATTAACAAAAACTTTTCAAGATTTTTTTGGTTTACACCCCTTATCGCAGTTTTTGGATCAAACTAATCCATTAGCAGGAATAGTTCATAGCCGAAAATTGAGTTATTTGGGCCCTGGAGGGTTAACACCTCGAACTGCTACTTTTCGGATACGAGATATTCATCCTAGTCATTATGGACGTATTTGTCCTATTACGACGTCCGAAGGAATGAATGCCGGACTTGTCGCATCGTTATCTATTTATGCAACGCTTGGTCATTACGACTCTTTACAAAGTCCATTCTATAAGATATCTGAGAGATCAAAAGAAGAACATATGGTTTCTTTATTACCTGGAGAAGATGAATACTATCGGATAGCTACGGGGAATTATTTGGCGTTAAATCATGGTATTCAAGAGGAACAATTTACTCCGGCTCAATATCGACAAGAATTTTTAGTTCTTGCATGGGAGCAAATCCATTTCAGAAGTATTTTTCCTTCCCAATACTTTTCCGTTGGAGTTTGCCTTGTTCCTTTTCTTGAACACAATGATGCAAATCGTGCTTTAATGGGTTCCAATATGCAGCGTCAAGCAGTTGCATCCTTTCAACCTGAGAAGTGTATTGTCGGAACTGGGTTGGAAGGTCAAGCAGCTCTAGATTCAGGAAGTGTAGCTATAGCCACACAAAAAGGAAGCATCAAGTATATTGATGCTGAAAATATCACTTCATACGTTTTTCACACTAGAAAAAAAATAAAAAGAACAGAATTGGCCCTATATCAACGTTCTAATAACAATACTTGTATACATCAAAAACCTCGTATTCGTCAAGGACAATGTGTAAAGAAGGGACAAATTCTGGCAGACAGCGCGGCTACAGTAGGGGGGGAGCTCTCTTTGGGAAAAAACATCTTAGTGGCTTATATGCCATGGGAAGGATACAATTTTGAAGACGCGGTACTTATTAGTGAACGTCTGGTATACGAAGATATTTATACTTCTTTCCAGATCGTAAGATCTGAAATTGGAATCTATATGACGAGCGAGGGCCCTGAGATAATTACTAAAGAAATACCTCATTTGGATGCTCATTCACTTCGCCATTTGGACGAAAACGGCCTTGTAAAGCTAGGATCTTGGATAGAGACAGGTGATGTTTTAGTTGGTAAATTGACGCCCCAAACAGCCAAGGAATCCTTATATACTCCAGAAGAAAGATTATTACAAGCCATATTTGGTATTGAGGTCTCTAATGCAAGAGAAAATTGTCTTAAAGTACCAACAGGTGTAAGAGGTCGAGTTATTGATGCGAGATGGATCCGTAAAAAAGATAACTATGGTGATTATATAGAAGAAGTCCATGTATATATTTTAAAAAAACGTAAGATAAAAGTGGGTGATAAAGTAGCTGGAAGGCACGGGAATAAAGGTATTATTTCAATAGTTTTGCCCAGACAAGATATGCCATATTTGCAAAATGGAACACCAGTGGATATGGTATTAAATCCATTAGGGGTACCCTCACGAATGAATGTAGGGCAGATCTTCGAATGTTTGCTGGGTTTAGCAGGAAAACTGATGAACAAACATTATAGAATAGCACCTTTTGACGAAAGGTACGAGCGAGAGGCTTCGAGAAAACTAGTTTTTTCTGAACTTTATAAAGCTAGTGAGCGAACAGCTAATCCATGGGTATTTGAACCCGATCATCCTGGAAAACATAGATTAATTGATGGAAGAACAGGAGAGATTTTTGAACAACCTGTTACAATAGGAATAGCTTATATGTCAAAATTATGCCATCAAGTTGATGACAAAATCCATGCACGTTCCAGTGGACCTTATGCACGGGTTACACAACAACCTCTTAAAGGAAAATCCAGACGAGGAGGGCAACGAGTAGGAGAAATGGAAGTTTGGGCTCTAGAAGGTTTTGGTGTTGCTTATATCTTACACGAGATGCTTACTCTTAAATCTGACCATATTGACGGTCGTAAAAAAATACTTGGCGCCATTCTTACTGGAGAACCAATACCTAAACCAGACACTACTCCAGAATCTTTCCGATTGCTTATTCGGGAACTACGATCTTTAGCTCTAGAATTGAATCATGCTATTATATCTGAGAAAAACTTTCAGATAGATAGGAAGGAAATTTAATCAAAATGAATAAAAATTTTTCTTTTATGATTGACCAAGATAAACATCAACAACTTCAAATTGGATTAGCTTCTCCCGAACAGATTCGTACTTGGTCTGAAAGAATTTTACCTAATGGGGAAAGAGTCGGAGAGGTGACTAACCCTGATACTTTAGATTTTGAAACTAATCAACCAGAAAGAGATGGATCGTTCCGTGAAAGAATTTTTGGACCTAAAAAAAGTGGAGTTTGCGCTTGTGGAAAGCCCCAAGTGATTGAGAATGAGAAAGAAAGCTCTAATTTTTGCAAACAATGTGGAGTTGAACTTGTAGATTCTCGAATTCGTAGATATCGAATGGGATACATTAAACTGGCATGCCCAGTGGTTCATATCTGGTATTTCAAACGGCGTCCCAGTTATATCGCGAATCTATTAGATCTAACTCGTAAAGATTTAGAAGGCCCAGTATATTGTGATGTGTGACTTGATCACAAGCTCCAATTCTACAGATTCATAATAAGGAACTGTCATCCTATCCAATCTCATCGGGATGCTCTTAGCTCTGACACGTCCCTCGGGAAGAGTAGCATGAAGCTCAGAATTAGAATAAGCATCTTGAAAAGATGTTGATAAAAAGAAATGAGTCTAGGGTTTTTTCTATTGAATCGCTAATTGGACTTCGTGAAAACACTTCTTTTTCTTCGTATATCTAGAATGGAATGAAAAAATTATTCTCTTTCATTTTGATTGATTATTTTTGAAATATTCCAACCCGAAGAGGAGATATGGCTATAGGAGTCTATTCATCGCACATAAGCTTCAAATAGGATTGTAGCCATCGAAGTAAATAAAGAACCTACAGGATCAAATAGAACGAGATAAAGACAAGTAAATCCCTTAGAAGTTTCAAATGAATTGAAGGTCTTTCACAAAGAAATTTATCGTTCGAAAGGGAGGAGACTGCTCAATAATTCCGTATTTATGTCGTAATACGAATCGTAAACAAATGCTCAATTGAAGTTGGAACTTGAGCAAAGAGTAGCTTTTTCATTTTTTACAGAGCAGAAAGCCTTTTTTGCAGAATCACTTCTTGTTTGGTATAGCTACTTGAGCCGGATGAGAGTAAACTTTCACGTCCGATTCTGAGGGGGGGGACCCTAAAATAACCTATCCGAATTCTTGTATTACTAGAGCTATAGCTAATAAACCCACTTTATTGCGAGTTCGAAGTGGTCCATTCAAATATGAGGATCAATACTGGACTGATATTATTCATAAGTATATCTCCTGGTGGAACCTTGGGGAATTGATAGAAAGAGAAATAACCACTGGGGGAAATGCTATAAGAGAAAAACTAGCTGGTCTGGATCTCCAAATTATTCTAGATCGTTCATATATGGAATGGGTGGAATTGGACGCCATCACATCTAGAGATAATATTATTATGAAAATTCAAAAGCTTTTTGATAAGCCTCCTGAGAAGAAGGACCTGTTTTATGAAGAGAAGGTTCCTTGGGAAAAGGGGATCCCTGAAGAGGGGGCTCCTGAAGAGGAGGAGAATATAGAATCGCTTATAAATATATGGGAGAAAAAGTGGACTGAAGAAAAAAATATTTTTGAGGATGATCTTTTTTATGAAGAAGAGATCCCTAAAGAGGATTGGGAAGAGTATAAGATTCGAAGAAGAAAGGATTTTTTGGTTAGACGCATGAAATTAACTAAACACTTTATTCAAACAAATATAGAACCAGAATGGATGGTTTTATGTCTATTACCAGTTCTTCCTCCTGAACTAAGGCCAATGTTTCGATTAGATGAGGGTGTTCTTATTACTTCGGATATAAATGAGCTCTACCGAAAAGTTATCCTTCGAAATCATGCTCTTACTGAATTCCTGGCAGGTCTATTTACGCCACTGCCAGACTGTGTAAATAGTCAAAAAAGATTGATCCAAGAAGCTGTAGATGCACTTTTTGATAACGGTATCGGTGGACAACCAGTAAAAGACAGTCATGATAGGCCCTATAAATCGTTCTCAGATTTGATCCAAGGTAAAGAAGGAAGATTTCGTGAAAATTTACTTGGAAAACGAGTCGATTATTCAGGTCGTTCTGTTATTGTGGTGGGTCCCCTTCTTTCATTGTATCAATGTGGATTACCCCTCGAAATAGCAATAGAGCTTTTTCAAGCATTTTTAATTCGTAGTCTAATTGAACGACATATTGCTCCCAACCTAAGAGCTGCTAAAAGTCTGATTCGGGATAGGACGCCTATTATATGGAGTGTACTAAAAGAGGTTTTGCGAGGATATCCCATATTGTTAAATCGAGCGCCTACCTTACACAGATTAGGAATACAAGCGTTTCAACCTATTTTAATAGAAGGTCGCGCTATTCGTTTACATCCATTGGTTTGTGCAGGATTTAATGCGGACTTTGACGGAGATCAGATGGCTGTCCATGTACCTCTATCTCTGGAAGCTCAAGCGGAAGCTCGTTTACTTATGTTTTCTCATATCAATCTCTTGTCTCCTGCTATTGGAGATTCTCTTTGTGTACCAACTCAAGATATGCTTCTCGGACTTTATAGATCTACCCTTGAAAATAATCAAGGCATTTATGGGAATAGATACCACCCATCTAACTCAAAGAATAATATCATTTCACCTTCGTTTTCCAGTTATGAGGATGCATTCGGGGCTTATCAACATAAACGAATTGACTTAGACAGCCCTTTATGGCTCCGGTGGGGGGGGGGTCAAAATTTGGGGGCAGGTATCCCTATTATTAACTCAGTAAATCGGGAAGCTCCTATCGAGGTTCAATATGAATCTTTGGGCGCCTTCTACGAAATCTATGAGGATTATCAAATAAGAAAAGGTAGAGTGGGAGAAATTATTAATAGATACATTCGAACAACTGTTGGTCGCACTCGTTTTAATCGAGAAATAGAAGAAGCCATGAGAGGCTTGTGGACTTATGTCAGACAAGAAATGCCGTTACAAGTTATTAGAATCTAATATTCTTAGTTTTATGTATTCTTAGTTTTATTATCCTTTCATTCATGCAGAGATAGAGATCGAGGAAGCCCTCTGTTCCGGCTTGAACCTATTGCTGAATCCCGCTCACAAAAAAGAAAAAATGGGAGGTTTTTTCTTATGACAAAACCTTTGTTCGAAGTGCCCTTTTATAATAAAGTGATGGATAAAACTGCCATGAAACAGCTTATTAGAAGATTCATAAATCATTTTGGAATGACATATACATCACATATATTAGATCAACTTAAGACTTCAGGATTCCAACAAGCTACTGATGCGGCTATTTCACTAGGAATTGATGATCTTTTAACAGCACCATCTAAAGGATGGCTTGTCCAAGATGCAGAGCAACAGGATTTTGTTTCGGAAAAAGATCATTATTACGGTAATGTACATGCAGTGGAAAAACTACGCCAATTAATCGAGATATGGCATGCTACCAGTGAATATTTGAGACAAGAAATGAATCCAAATTTTAGAAGGACTGACCCTTTTAATCCTGTACATATGATGTCCTTCTCAGGAGCCAGAGGGAGTACATCTCAGGTTCACCAATTAGTAGGTATGAGAGGATTAGTGTCAGATCCTCAGGGAAAAATAATTGATTTACCCATTCAAAGGAATTTTCGCGAAGGACTCTCTTTAACAGAATATATTATTTCGTGTTATGGCGCTCGTAAAGGAGTTGTGGATACTGCCGTGCGAACAGCAGATGCTGGATACCTGACGCGTAGACTTGTAGAAGTAGTTCAACACATCGTTGTACGTAGAGCAGATTGTGGCACTATACAAGGTATTTTTGTAAATCTCAGTCGAGGTCGAGAAAAGAGAAGAAATCAAATTGTTTTACAAACACAAACACTAATTGGCCGTGTATTAGCAGACGATTTATATATAAATGGAAGATGCATTGCCACACGTAATCAAGGTATTGGGACCAAACTTGCCGATCAATTACGAAACCTCCAAACACAACCAATATATATACGAACCCCTTTTACTTGTAAGAGTATATCCTGGATTTGCCAATTATGTTATGGTGGGAGTACTACTCACGATAACTTAATTGAATTAGGAGAAGCGGTTGGTATTATTGCAGGTCAATCAATTGGAGAACCAGGGACTCAACTAACACTAAGGACTTTTCATACTGGTGGGGTATTTACAGGTGATATTACGGAACAAGTACGAGCACCTTTCAACGGAAAAATGAAATTTAATGAAAATTTGATTTTTCCTACACGTACGCGTCATGGGCATCCTGCTTATATATGTTATAATAACTTCCCCGTCACTATTGTTGATGGTCACGATAAAGTACAAAAATTGAACATTCCAACACAAAGTTTACTTTTGGTTCGGAATGATCAATATGTGGAATCGGAACAAGTTATTGCCGAGGTTCGTGCTAGAACCTCTCCTTTCAAAGAAACAATTCAGAAACATATATATTCTGATCTAAAGGGAGAAATGCATTGGAGTACCCATGTGTGTCATGCCCCCAGAAATGATAGTAATGTTCATTTCATACTCAAAACAACGCATTTCTGGATATTATCAGGAGGTATGTATGGATCTGTTGTAGCATCTTTTTCATTTCATAAAGACCAAGATCAAGTGAATGTTCAACTTCTTCTTGACAAACATCAATCACTTTCAAATTGTTCGGTGGATCAAGTGATCCACAAATCAGTTGACTCAAACTGCTCCGAGGAAGAAAAAAAAGAACAAATCTTAAGTTATTCCCAAACTGATCGGATCATATCCAACAAACATTGGGACTCTATTTATCCCAGCATTCTTTCCGAAGATTCTAAAGTGGCAGTAGGAAAGAAAACGACCAGAGTAAAAAGAAAAAAGGAAATAAATCGATTCATCGTCCCGTTGCAGTGTGATAAAGAATGGGGGAAGCGAACAATCTCTTGTCCTTATTTCATTCTTAGAATACCCAGAAAAGGCATTTTACAGAGGAATAATATTTTTGCTGTATTGAATGACCCTCAATACATAATTGACAGTTCAGAAGGTCCCAAATATGGGGGGACCCCCGGGGGTCATCCAATTGATGAAAAATATTATTCTATTGAACATAAAATAAACAGAGCTTATGCTTCTCTTATTTCAGTAAGAACAAATAAGAAGGTTATCCATATGCTTCAAATTAGCTTGAAGAAATATCCCCTTTTGAATAGGGCAAAAAAAGATAATATAACAAGTTCCCAATTTCTGTTTCATAACAGATTAGACCACACTAATCCTTTTTCTTCCGATGAGAAAAGTCAATTACTGAATAAACATCAAGGCACTATTCACTCATTATCAAATCAGAAGAAAAAAGGTAAATCTTTTATGGTTTTGTCACCATCCGACTATTTCCAAATTGTTCTATTTACTGAAAAAAAATGGTTCAATACGGTAAAGAAATCAATTCGAGAGGATCCGATTATACAAATCTTTGAATTGTCGGGTTTCTTGGGTCATTTACACACTATTGCTAACCGTTTTTCATACTCCCATTTCATAACTTATAATCAATTTTTACTAAAGAAGCATTCAATTTCTGACAACTACTTTAATACTTTTCAAGTACCTAAATGCTATTTTATGGATGAAAATACAGGAATTTATAAATTCGGTCCATGCAGGAACATCATTTCCAATTTATTTCATTATGATTGGTGTTCCTTCTCATCTGATCTTCCTGAAAACACATTTCCAGTAGTTAGCCTTGGACAATTAATTCGTGAAAATGAATATATATCCGAAGATGAGTCATTCCCCAAATCTGGTCAAATTATAGCCATTCATGAGGAATCTTTAGTAATAAGATTGGCTAAACCCTATTTGGGTACTGGGGGGGCAACTGTTCATAGTCATTATGGGGAAATTATTTACGAAGGAGATACATTGATAACTTTGTTATATGAAAGATTAACAACCGATGATATAATTCAAGGTCTGCCTAAAATTGAACAATTGTCAGAAGCCCGTTCAACTAATTCAATATCGAAAAATATCAAAAAAAATGTGAAAAATTGGAACAGAGATATGGCAAAATTTATCGGAAGACTTTGGGGGTCATTCATCAGTGCTAGGATAACTATGGAGCAAAGTCAGATTCAGTTAGTCCATCAAATTCAAAGGGTTTACCGATCGCAAGGAGTACAAATTTCTGATAAGCATATAGAAATTATTGTACGCCAAATGACATCAAAAGTTTTAATTGTGGAAAATTCGGAAAATAACAATTTTGAATATGGAATGGGTAATGTTTTTTTACCCGGGGAACTCGTTGGATTATCACGAGCACAACGAATGAATCGTGCCCTAGAGGAGGCAATCAACTATCGAATTATTTTATTAGGAATAACAAAGGCTTCTTTGAATACTCAAAGTTTTCTATCAGAAGCGAGTTTTCAGGAAACTGCTCGGGTCTTAGCTAAAGCTGCTCTTCAAGGTCGTATTGATTGGTTGAAAGGCTTGAAGGAAAATGTTATTCTCGGGGAAGTGATACCTGTAGGTACTGGGTTCAACCGTTTGGGGAGACGGATCAAAATTGATCCGAGAACGGGAAATCAAAAATTATTTAGCAACAAAGTGAAAGATATTTTATTTCATCATAAAAAAATCTCTGTTTTTCCCATTTTTCCCATTAAGAATAGGGACTATTATTATGAAACAATGGCGACAACTAGTAAACAAAAAAAGTAATTTTTATAAATGGATGAATTTCTTGTTAGATTCATCCTATAATAAGGATATCAAATGAAATGGATCGCTCGTACCACGTGTGATACGGGCAGGCAATCTTTGAGATGTAATCAATTCCATTGGAATGAATAATTAGATATTCTAGTTTATGATATTTCGTTATTTTCAAAAAAAGGAAATCAAGAAGAAACAAGGAAATGACGAAACATTCTTGGAACATAAAATTGGAAGAGATGATGAAAGCAGGAGTTCATCTGGGTCATAAAACTAGAAAATGGAACCCTAAAATGGCACCTTACATTTTTACAGAGCGCAGAAATATTCATATTATCAATCTGACTCAAACTGCTCGTTTTTTATCAGAAGCCTGTGATTTGGTGTTTGATGCAGCCGGTAAAGGAAAACAATTTCTTATAGTTGGTACAAAAAATCCAGCAGCTGATGCTACTGAATCAGCTGCTTTAAGAGCTCAATGTCATTATGTTAATCAAAAATGGCTCGGTGGCATGTTAACTAATTGGTCCACTACAAAAATGAAACTTCGAAAGTTGAAATATTTGAAGAAAAAGCAAGATACAGGGGGATTTCATCGATTTACGAAAAAAGAAGCAGCAAGGCTCAAGAGACAATTGGACCAATTGCAAAAATATTTAGGTGGGCTTAGATACATGACAAGTTTGCCCGATATTGTCATAATTGTCGATCAAAAAAAACAATACACTGCTATTGAGGAATGTATAACTTTGGGTATTCCAACAATTTGCTTAGTTGATACAGATTGTGATCCAGATCTTGTGGATATTCCAATTCCAACCAATGATGATTCTATAACTTCAATTCGATTGATCCTTAACAAATTAACTTCAGCAATTTGTGAGGGTAGGTTACTATAACTATGTGAAAAGGAAAATGGAAACAAAGAAACGGAGGCCTAGATCTTGGTTGTCTACTCTTCCAAGATATTATAAGATAAATGGGTGGACCACTATTTCCAAATTTTAGGGAATGGATTAAAATAACCATAAATATTTTTCTTTTTCTTGAAATAAAGAAATCCTCTTGAGGAAATAACCATTCCGTTATGCAATTTTGTGGCCAAAATCTCTGATTAGGGTCAAATAATGGGGGAATCGGTCATTCAACCAAAATAATTTCTTTTTGATTGAAGTTTTTTTTTTTTTTTTGTAAGGGGTTATATGTATATTATACAATCTTCTACTATTGACGCATTCAATTACATCTTCAAGATATCCAGTGTGGAGGTAGGCCAACATTTCTATTGGCAAATAGGCAATTTTCAAGTTCATGCACAGGTACTTATTACTTCCTGGGTTGTCATTGCTGTCCTATTAGGTTCCGCTACTATAGTTGTTAGAGATCTACAAACCATTCCAACCGGTGGTCAAAATTTTGTTGAATATGTTCTCGAATTTATTAGAGACTTGACTAAAACTCAGATTGGCGAAGAAGAATATGGTTCTTGGGTTCCTTTTATCGGAACTATGTTCCTATTCATCTTTGTTTCTAACTGGTCGGGTGCTCTTCTCCCTTGGGGAATAATAAAATTACCTCATGGAGAGTTAGCCGCACCTACAAATGATATTAATACTACAGTTGCTTTAGCTTCACTCACATCAATAGCATATTTTTATGCAGGTCTTACAAAGAAGGGTTTAGGTTATTTTGGTAGATATATTCAACCAACTCCAATACTTTTACCAATTAACATATTAGAGGATTTTACAAAACCTTTATCACTTAGTTTTCGACTTTTTGGAAATATATTAGCTGACGAATTGGTAGTTGCCGTTCCTGTTTCTCTGGTACCTTTAGTAGTTCCTATACCTGTAATGCTACTAGGTATATTTACAAGCGGTATTCAAGCTCTGATCTTTGCAACTTTAGCTGCAGCTTATATAGGTGAATCCATGGAGGGTCATCATTAATCAATTGATTGGACATAATCTTTTTGAAGTATTGTTCAATTTTGTAAAGAATTTGATATGTATGGAACAAAAGGGGGTGTTCTTTCCATTTCGATTATACCTCTACCAAATAAAGGATTCAATAATTAATCTACTAATCTTTACTAGGATTATTTTCTCAATAAAATTACTGTATAAAACTATTTTTACATTGATATCTCTTTATTCAACGAAAAGGGAGCAGATTCCCTAAGGGGAAGTGGTTGAGTCAAATATGTGTCCGGGTGTAGAACAATGAATTTTCGAAATTGAGAATTTATCTTATGTACATAGTCTGCGTGATGTAATATATGGATATGCATATATGACCCAAATAGATTAATATATCAATCTATAAAATACCTATCAAAATGGGATATTATGCAGGTGATCCCATGTCTTAAATTAATCAAAATCTGCGTATATTCTTCAGATATTGTGAAAGAAAAAAAAATATCTGTATAAGAGTAGAGAGTTACCTTATTTGGTAATATTATCACCTTCAGTACCATAATAAGATCTCGTTGGGTTTTAGTTGTTCTAAAAAAAAGGGTTCTCTAATTCAATCATTGGTGAACAATCAAATCAATAGATCAAATTGTTGTATTATCAAACATTTATCAATCTTATTAAAAGGAGATTACCATGAATCCCTTGATTTCTGCTGCTTCCGTTATTGCTGCCGGATTATCCGTAGGCCTCGCTTCTATTGGACCTGGTATTGGCCAAGGCACTGCTGCGGGTCAAGCTGTTGAAGGTATTGCGAGACAACCAGAAGCGGAGGGTAAGATACGAGGTACCTTACTACTCAGTTTAGCTTTTATGGAAGCTTTAACTATTTATGGACTAGTTGTAGCTCTAGCACTTTTATTTGCAAATCCCTTTGTTTGATCTCAAAAAAAGCTCCGTACTCCTCGTGATTATTAGTACCCTCCTCTAATCATTTTCTTGTTCAGCCAATAGGGGGGGGGCTGACCCAAATGATCAGCAAATGATTGTCTCTTTTGCTATACTTCACTTTTCCGATCATAAAAATTTGTTACACTTTAAGGAGCAAATACGCCAAAAAAATGTTCTAAAAAACGCACCCTTCTTATTTATAGACACGGGCCCCGAGACTGACTAAAGAATCGAAATCTCTTTTTCTAAAACTCAAAAAATATGGCCAAGTCAGAGAAAAAACTTTGTTTGTAAAACTTCAATATCCTTATCTATGAGGGGAGAGCGTATGAAAAATGTAACTTCTTCTTTCATTTCCCTTGTTTATTGGCCCTCCGCTGGGGGTTTTGAGTTAAATACCAATATTTTAGAAACAAATATAATAAATCTAAGCGTGGTGCTTGGTGTACTGATCTATTTTGGAAAGGGAGTGTGTGCGAGTTGTATATTTGAATAAGATGGCTGGGTCCAACCAGCTGCACTTTATAGATAGAAAAGTGCATGATCTAAACGAATTACTTCTAACGGGAAATCAGTATGGAAGAACTATAGCATTTCGTAATTGATTGGGATCCTTTTCTATCAACCAATAAGAGGATACCATTAGAATGGTTAAAGCTGAACTGCTTGAAGTCCAAGCACACCGGGTACTCTTTCCGCCGCTGTGCCAGTATTAGATAGGTTCAAAGGCATAGTTGGAGATTGATCCGATATATAACATTCATATCAATGGAATGATTTGATCTATGTACTGAAAAAAGCCCCAATCTCCCATCCAATTTTTTTGGTTGAAATGCTGAACCGACAACCTACACAGAAGGTAATTTATTCAAGAAAGAGTAAAAAGTAAACACGAATGAAAATAAAAAAAGAGAAAGAAGGAAAGGTAAGGTGAGGAAAGAATACACACAAGAACAACTTTGCCGATAATAAAAAAACCTTTTGTCGAAAGAGCCCTTCGGAGATTTCGGTCTTTGATAGATTGATCCTATTTTTCCATAATACGAACAGAAAGGGGCAGGCTTGGTAAAAAAAGGGATTGATATGTGCTCCCATAAAAAACCTGAGCAGGAAAGCCGAATGAATTGAAAGGTTCGTGTTCGGTTTGGGAAGAGATTATCAATTTGTTCCATTTTTGAATAGATAATCTACTTTCATTAAGTAATATATTAGATAATCGTAAAGATATCATATTGACTACTATTCGGAATTCAGAAGAACTATGTAAATCAGCTATCAATCAACTCGAACAAGCTCGAGTTCGTTTACGGCAAGTAGAAAATAGAGCGGGAGAAATCCGGAGAAATGGATACTCCCAAATAAAACGGGAAAAAGAGGACTTCATCAATGCTACTTCTACGAATTTGGAACAATTAGAGGATTCCAAGAATGAGACCATTCGCTTGGAACAACAAAGAGTGATTGAACAGGTCCAACAACAAGTTTCTCGCCAAGCTGTCCAAAGAGCTCTACGAACTCTGAATAGTCGTCTGAATAGCGAGTTACATTTACGTACGATCGAGCATCATATCGGCCTGCTTAGAGCCATGAAAAACAGAACAGATTAGCTTATATAATATATAGGCTCATGAAATATAGACTCATGAATGAAAAGATAAGTTTATATATATGAACTTTCTATTATATATACACATGTATAGGTCTTATTTTTCAAAATGAAATGAACTAATGTTGATTTAATGGTAACTATTCGCCCCGATGAAATTAGTAATATGATACGCAAACAGATCGAGCAATATAATAACGAAGTAAAAGTCGTTAATATTGGCACTGTACTTCAAGTAGGAGATGGCATTGCTCGTATTCACGGTCTTGATAAAGTAATGGCGGGGGAATTAGTTGAATTTGCAGATGGTACAGTAGGGATTGCCCTAAATCTAGAATCAAGTAATGTTGGAGCTGTATTAATGGGTGATGGCTTGATGATACAAGAAGGCAGTTCCGTAAAAGCAACAGGAAAAATTGCTCAGATACCAGTAAGTGAAGCTTATTTGGGTCGTGTTGTAAATGCGCTAGCCCAACCTATTGATGGTAAGGATAAAATTTCAACTTCCGAATTTCGATTGATTGAATCTCCCGCTCCAGGTATTATTTCGAGACGTTCTATATATGAACCTCTTCAAACGGGTCTTATTGCTATTGATTCTATGATTCCTATAGGACGCGGTCAACGAGAATTGATCATTGGAGACAGACAGACCGGCAAAACAGCAGTAGCTACAGATACAATTATCAATCAAAAGGGTCAAAATGTAATATGTGTTTATGTAGCTATTGGTCAAAAAGCTTCTTCCGTGGCTCAGGTAGTTAATACGTTCCGAGAATGTGGCGCAATGGAATATACAATTGTAGTGGCGGAAACTGCGGATTCCCCCGCTACGTTACAATATCTTGCTCCTTACACAGGAGCATCTTTAGCCGAATATTTCATGTATAAAGAACAACATACATCAATAATTTATGATGATCTCTCCAAACAAGCACAAGCTTATCGACAAATGTCTCTTCTATTAAGAAGACCACCCGGCCGGGAAGCCTATCCGGGAGATGTTTTCTACTTGCATGCTCGTCTCTTGGAAAGGGCAGCTAAATTAAATTCTCAGTTAGGTGGGGGTAGTTTAACTGCTCTACCAATAGTGGAGACTCAAGCTGGAGATGTTTCAGCATATATTCCCACTAATGTAATTTCCATTACTGATGGACAAATCTTCTTATCGGCCGATCTATTCAATGCAGGAATAAAACCTGCTATTAATGTAGGCATTTCCGTATCTAGAGTAGGATCCGCGGCTCAGAAGAAAGCAATGAAAAAAGTAGCTGGAAAATTGAAATTGGAGTTAGCCCAACTTGCAGAATTAGAAGCCTTTGCACAATTTGCTTCTGATCTTGATAAAGCTACTCAAGATCAATTGGCAAGAGGCCAACGATTACGCGAGTTGCTCAAACAATCTCAAGCAGATCCTTTGACAGTGGAAGAACAAATAGCCATGATTTATACTGGAACGAATGGATATTTAGATTTGTTAGAGATAACACAAGTTAGAAAATTTATTGGTGAGTTGCGCAGCTATTTATTAAAAAATAAACCCCAATTTGGGGAAATTATACGTTCTACGGGAACATTTACGGAACAAGCAGAAGCTCTTTTGAAAGAAGCTATTCAGGAAAATACCGAACTTTTTTTACTTCGAGAACAAAAAAAATGAAGTAAATGGGGTTGAGTTTTAAACTTAATTAGTCAAGTTATTTCTTTTCTTTTTCTGTCTGAGCGAAAAAATTTTGATTTGAACAATTACAAATTTGAACAATTACAAAATT